ATCGAAAATATGTCAAAAATCTAGCTAACCCAATAATGAAAATATTGTAAGGGGACTAAAGCATGCTATTATAGGATTTGAATATTAAAAATCTATTTGAAACCAATCTGTGTCTAAGGTTTACTATTCCAATTATTCATTGAGTCTTCCCTTGACTCTTTTTATGTTTCAATAATCTTTCAATGTCTTGACTTTTTTAGAACAAGTTTAAGCTAGAATCAATAAGATTTAAAAAACCCTTTCATTTTCATTTCGTGAACCTAAAGACTATTGTTGTGAAGATATATAAAATACAAGATTTCCTTTTATCGAAAGAAATATCTGGAAGAATAAAGGGAAACGGATACTCAATATTTAATGAGTAAATATGATCTTCTCCAAGGATAGAGATAAAATATTCTATCGATGTAGAATCATATGGAAAGCCGTATTCGATGAAAGTCGTATGTACGGTTTGGAGGGAGATCTCTTAGAATCTGAAAGATCCACCCTACAATATGGGGTGAAAAAGCCAAAATAAATCATTAAATAGTAATTCAAAAATCAAAAATAGAATACCTTTTCAAACTCATGTCACGTCGAAGTACTGCAGCAGGAGAAACTGCAAAATCAGATCCAATTTATCGTAATCGATTAGTTAACATGTTGGTTAACCGTCTTCTTAAAGACGGTAAAAAATCATTGGCTTATCGAATTCTTTATCAAGCTATGAAGCAGATTAAGCAAAAGACGCAAAAGAATCCACTATCTGTTTTACGACAAGCAGTACGCAGAGTAACTCCGAACGTAGCAGTAAAGGCAAGACGTGTAGGTGGATCAACTTATCAAGTTCCCGTTGAGATAATACCTGCACAAGGAAAAGCACTTGCTATTCGGTGGTTATTAGGAGCATCTCGAAAACGTCCAGGTCGAAGTATGGCTTTAAAATTAAGTTATGAGTTAATGGATGCTGCTAAGAATAATGGCAGTGCTGTACGTAAGAAGGAAGAAACTCATAGAATGGCAGAAGCCAATAAAGCTTTTGCACATTTTCGTTAATTATTAGATTCAACTAAAAATGTTCTATAGAACGTTTTTAGTTGAATCTAATAATTAATGATATAATCTATTTAATCATCTTGAAAATAAAGACTAGAATTCTGAAAGAGAAATGTTGTAATAAGAATAGAGAGAGAATCTGAGAAATCGGAAGAAGAAAAGACCTTAAATATCCCTTTCTCAGAATATATTGAAACATTCGATATAGAATATCTAATATATTATTACTATATATAGTTATTTAGTTATTGTAAAAAGATCGAGAAAATAATTGTCCAGAATAGAATATAGAATAGAATATAGAATAATAGTATAGGTTTCTAATAATTTTGGAAAATGACCAAATATCTTAATAAATTACTTATGCCTTCTCGAACGAACATATCGAAAAATGATTACTTTCTCTCTCAATTTATCTCGAATTTCTCTTATGAAAGATTTTAATTTATTTCTCCTATATGGTAATTCCATTCTGCCAGAATGTATTTTAATTCTTAGCCTAATTGTTACTATCATTATTGATTTAATATCCGACGAAAAAAATACACCTTGGCTCTATCTAGTATCATTAACAGCTTTAGTTACCAGTGTAGTAATCTTATTATTTCAATGGAAAGAAGAACCTGTATCGACTTTTTTTGAGACTTTTCAAATAAACAGTTTTAACAATATATTTAGACTATTTATTTTAATTTGTTCATTATTATGTATTCCATTATCTATCGACTACATACAATGTACAAAGACGGCCTTAACAGAATTTTTATTATTCATATTAACAGCGACTTTAGGAGGAATGTTTTTATGCTGTGCAAATGATTTAGTAACTATTTTTGTAGCTTTAGAATGTTTAGGATTATCATCTTATCTATTATCTGGATATACAAAGAAAGATGTACGGTCTAATGAAGCTACCATGAAATATTTACTTATGGGTGGAGCAAGTTCTTCTATCTTGGTTTATGGTTTTTCCTTGCTATACGGATTGTCTGGGGGAGAGATTCAACTCCAAAGGATAGTCAATGGACTCCTAACCACACAAATGTATAATTCTACAGGGATGTTTATCTCAATGATATTTCTTCTTGTAGGAGTTGGATTCAAACTCTCGTTAGTTCCTTTTCATCAATGGACTCCCGATGTATATGAAGGAGTGTGATTCGTTCAAGAAATCCTTAGATCTGTAATAGATTATTGAATAGATCATTAATCTACTTTTTAAGGTACTTTATAGACATGTGGAGAAAGAAAAGAACACTTTATATCCTCACTCGGATTACTAAATAACTTTTACTAAAGATTCTTGTAAGATCTTTGTTTAATGATTAGGGTAAAGCAAAGTCAAGAAAGAAGATCGATTTTGGAATAATAAAAAGATCTCTTTATAAGTTAGTTATTAAGGGTAGTTTTTGCAAAGATCAAACAAATGACGTATAAAAATATTATTTTTAATAACTTTTGTAAGATGCTAAATAGTTAGTTTTAATCCTTCAAAGACTACGAGTGTAGCAGAAGCATTCGTCAACAAAGAGATCACCCTAAAATAATAATCTCATGTCTATTAAAAACGAATAAACTCAGATGGTTTTCTTATTTAATCTTCTTTTCCCGATTTTGGAGGAAAAGACTATAATGATTAAACAAGTAATAGATTTTCATAAAGACTACTGATAAAGGATTCCTCGAAAAGTTAAAGATTCTAATAATTTTGAATAGATTCAATCTTATACACACGCGAGGAAGGTTATAAAAGAGATGATCGTATAAACTCTTTTTTACTTAGGAGCCGTGTGAAATGAGAGTTTCATGCACGGTTTTGAATGAGAGAAAAGATTGAGTAATCTTCTTTCCGACTCTAACTCCCCCACTCCAGTTGTTGCTTTTTTTTCCGTGACTTCGAAAGTAGCTGCTTTAGCTTTAGCTACTCGACTTTTCAATATTTTATTTCCTTCTTCATCAACTGAATGGCATCTGCTTCTGGAAATATTAGCTATTTCTAGCATGATATTGGGAAATTTCATTGCTGTCACTCAAATAAGCATGAAACGTATGCTTGCATATTCTTCTATAAGTCAGATTGGATATATTATTATTGGAGTAATTGCTGCAGAATCTAATAATGGATATGCAAGTATGATAACTTACATGCTAATTTATATATTTATGAATCTAGGGACTTTTGCTTGTATTACCTTATTCGGTTTGCGTACAGGAACTGATAATATTCGAGATTATGCGGGATTATCTACAAAAGATCCTCTCTTAACTCTCTCTTTAGTGTTATGTCTACTATCTCTAGGTGGCATACCTCCGTTATCAGGTTTTTTCGGAAAACTCTATTTATTCTGGTGTGGATGGAAAGCAGGTTTATACTTTTTGGTTCCAATAGCACTTTCTACAAGCGTTATTTCTATGTATTACTACTTAAAAATAATTAAGTTATTATTTACTAAACAAAACAGACAATTAACTATTTATATACAGAATTATAAGGTTTCGTCGTATGCTCTAATCCCAAAGAGTTCTATCGAGATCACTATGATTATATGTGTAGTAGCATCTACTCTACCAGGGATATTAATAAATCCTATTATTGCAATCGCACAGAATACTTTCTTTTAAATAAAGCTCTTCTCATTCATTGAATATTCATAGAAAGAGATTTTGAAATAAGTTGATTTTGATATCATCAATCTCACAAGAAGAGAATATTCTTTGAATTGTGAATTGCGGAATAAATACTTCTATCTCTGATTAGAGATAGAAGTATTTGTTCTAGGAAGAGTTAACTTCGAATCGGAATTGTTGTTTCCGATACTATAATAACATCACTTATTAGCTTATTTCTTAATCGATTCCAGTTTCGATCCAATAATCTATTTAGCTCTTGACAAAGGTTCTTGGATTTCTTCTTATTCGAGTAGAATACTCAAGATTGTTAGTAGCTATTGACAAAGTATATTGGATATGCTATTATACTAATAAAGGGCTAGAAATTGTTAGTAGGTATTAGAGGGCTAAAGTAGAGGGCTAAAGATTGGTAGTAGCTATTGACAAAGTGTCTTGAATGTGATTCTGTACTAATAGGAGATAGATAGAAGATAGAAGATTCTAGTAAAAGATATAGAAGATAGAAGATTCTATACCAATAAGAAGCTAAACTAATAGAAAGCTAGAGCTTGTTCTAAAACCCGTTATTAGCTGTTGACACAAGTATATTGAATGTAATACAATGAATAAATAAAACCTGTTATTAGCTGTTGACATAAGTATACAGTTATCAAGTATTTATCCTGGATCGCCCTCATCTCAAAGCGGTTATTTAGCCGGAGCACATCTAAGGCGCAACAAGCCTCTCCCATTATGTACTCGAGGAGCTGGACCAAGGTAGACTTTCCCGTAGCACCCGGGCCCCAAAGATAGAGACTGACCTGTTCTTTATTGTTCTGAGTAAAAAGAAGCCTCAGAAAGATCCGCAATAAATTAATCTTCAATATGTCTCCATCCATGAGCTCAAAAAGCCCCGGTTTTATTGGTAACAGACGTATTCCGTCATCCTCATCCTCAACCAATAACCCGTTTAAGAAGTGCAACCCCTTTAAGGGCGTAGGCGTGCAATAGAGTAGCTGCCTAAGATTCTCTTCGACCAGCTTACGAAACTTAAGAGTTCCCATCTTTATTCTTTCAGCCTTGGTATATTCCCCTCCCATCCTCTTTATTTCCATAAAGATGTCATTCATTAACTCATAGGAAGAGCTATCTCGAGTGGACCAATGATCATCCTCGTATCTATACCATTCCTTATCGGGTAACCGGAAAATCCATCTCCCCCGGAGGTGCTCCGCCATCTTTTCACACGCACCAACCTCTAAGGCCTCCTCTCTCGGCCCCCTTTCTTCCCGTCTCTCTCTCTTCACCCCCAGTATCGCTACCAAATCCTCTACTTTCTCACTCTCAAGGGGGGGAATACAAAGGGTACGGGCTTGAAACAGAAGGACCTCCCTTTCCAGGTATCTGTTCTCCATCACCTGCTTATAGAGGGTATTCCATCTCCTCCCTTGCGGGATAGGAGCCTCAATCTCCGGGATGCTCTTATTATCTACGGGCCGCAAATAGATAGGAATCTCCCCCAGCAAACCCAGAGGCACCCAAGCCAGGGTCTTCCTTCCAACCCCCAATATGGTAATTCTGCCCGGGGACTCTTTCAGACGGATCACACTACCTTTGAGTTGCCCCGCCAAAGGATATACCTTATCACTCATCATGGTGGAAGGAACCAACCGTGGTGGCAAATGTAAGTGGTTAGTAGGGTGTCGTAGTTCGAAGCTTCTATGAAGCTGCTCGATACTATTCCTAACGGAGGGTTCGACCTTGACCAACCTACAGGCACACTCTATGATCTCTTCTTCTGTCCACTCTTTCTTTTCTTCCCGTATGTGTTCTATAAGCTCGGGGTGCTCCAACAGGAAGCGCTCGGTTTCTTGGGCCTCTTTTTTGGTCAGATTTTTCCCCCATTTACTTAGGGTTCCCACAATGTTACCGTTCGCGCGTAACGTAATAAGTGATTCATTTTGTTATTAGTTCCGTGATAGAATTGATCATCCCCACCCCCTTGGTCGACTTGAAAAGGATGAAAAGTATGAAAAAGGTCGACATGGTCGACATGGTCGACATTTTCGACAGTTTCGACATGGCCTCCATCGCTCTCCCAGCTTACCCCGTTAACGCTTCCCGTTTTTGGGTCCTCTCTATGCGCCCAATCCATGTTATCCTGACTAAATCCATCCCAAGGTTCATCCTACATAATCTCTTGAATTAAGGGGGTCCTACCTTCTCTCTTGAAGGGTTTTCCATCGTCCAGGGAGAGCCCTACCACCGTCCTCCCTTTTGCTTCTCTTTCTATAGAAACGCCTCTACTTTAATTTTGTGGTTGCCATCAGTGGATTCGATGTGTTATAATAAGAATAGAACAATCAATTTTTAATTTTGTGGTTGCCATCGATGAATTCGATGTGTTATAATAAGGATAGAACAATCAATTCTAATTTTTAATTTTGTGGTTGCCATCGATGAATTCGATGTGTTATAATAAGAATAGAACAATCAATTCTAATTTTTAATTTTGTGGTTGCCATCAGTGGATTCGATGTGTTATAATAAGAATAGAACAATCAATTCTAATTTTGTGGTTGCCATCAGTGGATTCGATGTGTTATAATAAGAATAGAACAATCAATTCTAATTTTGTGGTTGCCATCGATGGATTCGATCTAATGGAATTCAAATAAAACGATTAGAACTAAAACAATCAAATGGATCTTGACATAAGTGAATTACATAAGTGAATTGGATTTGCTCTAATTGGATCAGAAGAATCAACTAGTTCGTATTTTGGATTCGAAGAATCAACTAGTGGTTGCCATCGATGAATTCGATGTGTTATAATAAGAATAGAACAATCAACTAGTGATTGATAGTTCATTGATAGTGGTTGCCATCGATGGATTCGACTTGTTCTAATAAGAATAGAACAATCAACTAGTGGTTGCTACCGATGGAGCCAATTTGCTACGATGAAATCAGAAGGATCAACTAGTGGTTGACATCGATGGATTGAATCGAATACAATAATAGTAGAACAGTCAACTAGTGATTGACATCATCAATCAACTAGTGGTTGACATCAATGGATTAATTTGTTCGAGTTAGGGATTCGATTTGTTCCAATTTCGGATTATTAGAAGATTGGATTAGAACAATCAACTAGCAACTAGTGATTGCCATCAATGGATTGAATTTGTTACAATCAGATCAGAAGGATCAACTAGCTATTGCCATCGACGAATTGAATTTGTTACAATCAGATCAGAACAGTCAACTAGTGGTTGCTAGTGGTTGCCACCGACGGATTGAATCTGTTTGAATCAGATTAGAACAATCAAGTTGACTTGACATCGATGATTGATTTTGTTATAATCAAATCAGAAGGATCAACTAGCTGTTGCCACCGATGGATTGAATCTGTTGCCACCGATGGATTCAATTTGTTACAATCAGATTCAGATTAGAACAATCAAGTTGACTTGACATCGATGGATTGGATGTATTATAATACTGATAGAGAAATATGTATGATAAATCCTGATAAGCCTTGATGGTGAAATGGTAGACACGCAAGTTTCAAAATCTTGTGCTATACGGCATAGAGGTTCGAATCCTCTTCAAGGCAGGAGATTACAAGAATCTCCTTCAGGCAAAGAAATCAAAGAAATCGAAACTACTTTTTCTCTTTCTATATAAAAGAAAAGCCAATTTTCTTTTATATGGAATAAGTAAAATGATTTGAAATCTTTTCTCTATCTTTTCTCTATGTAGAGAACTTCTTCTTCAAGAAGTAAAGGATAAGAAATCTTTAAGACGTAAAGGATAAGAAATCTTTTTTCTCCCTCTATATAGAGAACTTGCTTGAACGAATGTGTGGGAAATCAGAAATGTTTGACATAGAATGAGTCGTTAGAATGAGTCGTTGGAATGAGTCGTTGGAACGAATCGTTGGAATGAGTCGTTGGAATGAGTCGTTAGAATGAGGCGTTATCATAGAATGAGTCGTTGGAATGAATCGTTGGAATAAATCGTTGGAATGAGTCGTTGGAATGAGTCGTTGGAATGAGTCGTTAGAATGAGGCGTTATCGTAGAATGAGTCGTTGGAATGAGGCGTTAGAATGAGTCGTTAGAATGAGGCGTTAGAATGAAGCGTTACCTTAGAATGAGTCGTTATCATAGAATGAGTCGTTACCTTAGAATGAGTCGTTACATCTATCTATATAGATATCTTGTTAAAAAGTAAAAGACACAAAATCTTTTATCTATATGGATGGAGAATTTACATGAAATAGAGTATAACGATTCTGTTCTATTTATTATCTTTACAGAAAATAGAGATAATAACTTTACAAAAAATAGAGTATAACGATTCTGTTCTATTTATTATCTTTACAGAAAATAGAGATAATACCTTTACAAAAAATAAAGGATAACAATTCTGTTCTATCTATTACCTTTACAAAAAATAGAGGTAATAACTTTACAGAAAATAGAGTATAACGATTCTTTTAATGAAATAAGAATAACGACTCTTTTAATGAAATAAGTATAACGATTCTGTTCTATTTATTACCTTTACAGAAAATAGAGATAATAACTTTACAGAAAATAGAGGATAACGACTCTGTTCTTTATTACCTTTACAGAAAATAGAGGTAATACCTTTACAAAAAATAAAGGATAACGATTCTATTCTCTATTACCTTTACAGAAAATAGAGGTAATACCTTTACAAAAAATAAAGGATAACGATTCTATTCTCTATTACCTTTACAGAAAATAGAGGTAATACCTTTACAAAAAATAAAGGATAACGATTTTGTTCTCTATTACCTTTACAAAAAATAGAGGTAATAACTTTACATGAACTTTACATGAAATAGAGTATAACGATTTTATTCTCTATTACCTTTACAGAAAATAGAGGTAATACCTTTACAAAAAATAAAGGATAACGATTTTATTCTCTATTACCTTTACAAAAAATAGAGGTAATACCTTTACAAAAAATAAAGGATAACGATTCTGCTCTATTTATTACCTTTACAGAAAATAGAGGTAATAACTTTACAGAAAATAAAGGATAACAATTTTGTTCTCTATTACCTTTACAAAAAATAGAGGTAATAACTTTACAGAAAATAGAGTATAACGATTTTATTCTCTATTACCTTTACAAAAAATAGAGGTAATAACTTTACAGAAAATAGAGTATAACGATTTTATTCTCTATTACCTTTACAAAAAATAGAGGTAATAACTTTACAGAAAATAGAGGATAACGATTCGGTTCTTTATTACCTTTACAAAAAATAGAGGTAATAACTTTACAGAAAATAGAGGATAACGACTATTTTCTCTAGTACTTCATCTATTACATGGAATATACGTCTAACAAGTCAAAGATTGGAAATCTTTGACTATATAGACGCTATAGATGCCTAACAAGTCAAAGATTGGAAATCTTTGACTATACTATATAGGTGTCTTTTTTCAAGAAGTAAAGGATGAGAAATCTTTTACTCCATATCGATGGACGTTGATAAGTTCCGAGACCTTTTTACTATATATTTATGGACGTTGACAAGTTCCGAGACCTTTTTACCATATATTTATGGACGTTGATAAGTTCCGAATAAGGCCTATTTACTAGATATCGATGAATAACTTGAATGAATATGTGAAAAATAAGAAATTTTTGACAATTTTTGACATAGAAAGACTTTAACGTCTTTATTTCGGGACTGTAAATCCTTCAATAAAGACGTTAACTATTTCTGACTTTATTTCGGGACTGTAAATCCTTCAATAAAGTCTTTGTTTCAGGACTGTAACTGTTTTTACAAAGTCTTTATCTCGGGACTGTAAATCCTTCAATAAAGACTTTAACTCTTTAATAAATAAAGACTTCAAATCTTTCATTATTGTCGCTAGATAGCTGAGATTAGAAATATTGTTTTCGATATGACTACTAGATAGCTGAGCCGGGACCGTAAATATTTCTCCATCTAGTAGAAGATGCAAAGTCTTTGGTGCTGCTATACAGCCGGGACTGAAAACTTGAATGGTTTAGTCCTCTAGAGAGAAAGAAAAGTAGAGAGAAAAAAAAAAAAAAGAATACTTCTTCTTTTTTTTTTCTCTCTACTTTTCTTCTGTGAGGAAATGGTACATTTGCTACATCAGATACATCATATTATTTATCGATCCTTTTTTCTCCTTTCTCCCTCTATTGTCTCATCCTCATGAAGCTTGAACGTGAAAGATATTTTTATCCCATCGAATGAGGGAGAAACATGATAAGAAACAATTCTTATTTTTACAATCGTATTTATACCATACTATTCCTACTAAGATTCCTTTAATAACTATCTAGATAGAATATTCTATCTATAGAATACTGTAAAGACGTACTTTAGCATCCATGGCTGAACGGTTAAAGCACCCAACTCATAATTGGCGAATTCACAGGTTCAACTCCTGTTGGATGCATAAGAATATTGGGAAGAGGGTATATAGAAAGAAATGAGATATAGTCTGTGGATAAACTGAGAAAGACTATACAGGAATTTGAAAAGGTGTTAATATTACTTCGAAGAAACACAAATCAAAGTTATAGAATACTCCATCAATTTGTTAGCGGGAAAGGAACTACATGGATGAAATAAATAACCAAGTACTCACAGAAAAAACGATTCGTTTATTACAAAATAACCAATATACTTTTGATGTAAAGTTGGAATCAACTAAAACAGAAATAAAGGACTGGATTGAAAAATTCTTTGATGTGAAAGTCAAGGCAATGAACAGTCTTCGATCTCCGAAAAAGAGACGAAACAGACGAAGAACAGAATCTTCACTGGTAGATCATAAACGAATGATTATTACACTTCAATCAGGCTATTCTATTCCACTTTTTCTAAATGAATAAAATGCATTGAATTATATTAAAACATGGCCATCCGATTATACAGAGCCTATACTCCAGGCACAAGGAATCGATCAGTTTTGGGTTTTGAAGAACTGGTACGAATCAAACCTCGAAAGAAACTAACTTCTGGACAACATTCTGGAAAAGGACGTAATAATAGAGGAATCATAACCAGCAGACATAGGGGAGGAGGTCATAAACGTTTATATCGTCGAATGGATTTTCGACGGAATAAAATTGATGTTCCCGGAAGAATTGATAGTATAGAATATGATCCTAATCGCAATACATATATATGTCTCGTCAATTATGAAGACGGTGAAAAAAGATATATTTTACATCCTAGGGGTATTAAGATCGGAGACATGATTGTATCTGGTTCTGAAGCGCCTATTTCAAGAGGAAATGCCTTACCTTTGAGTGCGATTTGAATTATTAATTCACGTATTCGGAACTAACCGATTGGGTTTGGAGCAAAACCTATAAATCTATCACTACTAAATCAAATTTGGAAAGATTTTGAAAGAAAACCTTGAAGGGAAACCAGAAAGGAACACTAGCGGGTGAATAAGTTGAATAGTTTTTGTATACCTATCGACTCGAAAGATATGATAATATGGAGAAGACATAATGTCTTAAACATCAATGAATTAGATAAAGGCATCCCTTGTTGAAACATGAAAGTAAACAAGTTACTCACATTCGATTTGATGGTCAAAGGCAAAATCGAAGCTATACAGTGAGATTATCATATTTAACATATTTAGAGTATGGAGTAGGAAATAGATACTAAAGATGTCTCCTAAGTTATTCGAAGCATTAAAATAATGTTAACGTGAATTGATAAAGTCATTAATTCTGTTGCTAAATGAACTCATAAATTATAAGCCAGATGCCGGACAAAAACCGAGGATATAAGGATTAAATTTTGAGATCATGAATTTTCATTTCAAGACTCTAATTTGACTCTTCCACTATATCTGGAAAGCTGTATGCCTTGAGAAAGGCTTGTACAGTTTGGGAAGAGGCTCTTTCATTTCTAAATAATAAAAAGAAACAAAAAAGAGTCGACTTCAACCAAAATGCCATTAGGGACAACTATACACAATGTAGAAATAACACCTGGGAAGGGTGGACAACTAGCTAGAGCAGCTGGTGCTGTGGCGAAACTTATTGCGAAGGAAGGTCGATTAGCAACATTAAGATCACCTTCCGGAGAAGTTCGTTTAATATCTCAAGATTGCTTAGCAACAGTTGGACAAATAGGAAATGCTGATATTAACAATAAAAATTTTGGAAAGGCTGGTTCTAAACGATGGTTGGGGAAACGTCCTAAAGTAAGAGGTGTAGTTATGAATCCCGTCGATCATCCCCATGGAGGTGGAGAAGGCAGAGCCCCAATCGGTAGAGAAAAGCCATTAACTCCTTGGGGTTATACTGCATTTGGTAGAAGAAGTCGAAAAATACGTAAATATAGCAATATATTTATTCTTCGTCGTCGTAGAAGAAATTGATGAATAATTAACAAAAGGTAATTAACCATGACACGTTCGTTAAAAAAAGGTCCTTTTGTAGCCAATCATTTGCTAAGAAAAATTGAAAATCTTAATTTGAGGAAGGAAAAAAAGATAATAGTAACTCGGTCGCGTGCCTCTACGATAGTACCTACCATGATTGGTCATACAATTGCTGTTTATAATGGCCAAGAACACTTACCAATTTATATAACAGACCGTATGATAGGTCACAAGTTGGGAGAATTTGTACCTACTCGAATCTTTCGCGGACATGCTAGAAGTGATAAAAAATCTCGTCGTTAGTTAGGAGATAGAATTTCATGGGAACTGACAACAAATCGAAAGTAGAAGCTCGGGCTTCAGCTAGATATTTCAAAATGTCGGCTAATAAAGCACGGAGAGTAATCAATCAGATTCGTGGTCGTTCATATGAGCAAGCACTTATATTATTGGAATTTATGCCTTATCGAGCATGTTATGCTATCTTACAGTTAATCTCTTCCGCAGCTGCAAATGCTAATCATAATCTAGGTTTGAGCAGAGCTAATCCATTTATTAGTGAAGCTAAAGTAGATGAAAGTACTCTTTTCAAAAGATTTCAACCTAGAGCTCAGGGACGTGGGTATCCAATACATAAACCTACTTGTCATATAACTATTACGATGATAGAAAAAACTTAGATGGGGACATAGAAGAAATAGAAAAAAATTTATTGATTGAAATCAATCTAATACAATAGAAAAAATGTATGGGACAAAAAATTAATCCACTTGGTTTTCGAGTTGGTGTAACCCAACAACATTATTCCTATTGGTTCGCACAACCAAAGAATTATTCGAAATTCCTTGAGGAAGATGAGAAGGTACGTACGTGTATTGAGAAATATGTGCAGAAACAAATAAAGAATTCATCGAATTATGGAGGAATTGCACGTATTGAAATCGAGGGGAAAACGGATTTACTCCAAATTGAAATCTATACAGGATTCCCTGATTCGTTGGTAGAAGAAAATGGTCTAGGAATTGATAAATTAAGAACAAATATAGAGAATTTGCTGAAAAAGAAAAGTCAGAAAATTCAAATAACTCTAAAGAATGTTCTACAACCTTATGGAGAACCAAGAATACTTGCCGAGCATATTGCTTTACAACTAGAAAATCGAGTTGCTTTTCGCAGAACTGTGAAAAAAGCTATTGAACTAGCTAAAAAAACAGACATTAAAGGTATTAAGATACAGATAGCTGGCCGTCTTAACGGAAATGAGATTGCTCGTGTCGAATGGGTTAGAGAAGGTAGGGTTCCGCTACAAACTATTAGAGCTCATATTAATTATTGCTATTACCCGGCGCAAACAATTTATGGGGTTCTAGGAATAAAAATTTGGGTGTTCCGAGATGAAGAATAATTTTTTTTTTCGATATAATCTTTTTCGATCATGATGAGATCTCATAGACCCATTATGAGATATCATAAAATTCAATTGATAATAGGATTAATAACAATTTGTCTCATTCTTATTATATATCTCTATATACACATTCTATATAGAGAAAAGAGAAAAAGAAATAATAAATGCTATGCTTAGTGTGTGACTCGTTTCAATAAATCTTTTTTAGTTACTAAAAATTCAATTTTTTTTTTTTTTAATTCGTAAAAAAGACTAACTCATTGCTTCATAGTACCAAGATCCAATAAGCTGATTAGAAAATATATTTTTATTGGCTTAAATTTATTTCCGCGGAAAGAGATTCTTTCTGGTGCAGCGAAAAATATACCAAAGTACTGAAGAGGAATAAGACTTAATATTCTTTGAAAACGATCGTATGGTTAATAAATTACTGAATTACCTTTGGAAGAGAGAGCAATGTAATAAAGCATTAATGAAATGGGGCTGGAGAAACTATTGAATAAATTAATCAAAGAGAGCTTTTGGTCAATGAATACTAATAGAGTTGACTTGATTAAAAGAAAGCTCCATTGCGGAAAAAGAACCTAAACGTTTGGATAAAAAGCTATGAGAACGATGGAAACTATGAATCGATAATTTTATTATTAATGAAAATTCAATGATTCATTAGAAGGGATGGCGAAATAAACCAATAAATTATTAATTGAGAATTGATGAAAGAATTAATGAAAAATTTTCATAAATAATTGATAAAAAGAGTCAATATTCGCTCGTGAATAAGTTATGATACATTTCAAAATAAGTTATGATACATTTCAATGAGATAATTTCGTGGTAGAAAAAAAGATAGGATATCTGTTGAAGAAAATAAGGATTCATCGACTGTGGTAATAATATCTTCTCCATAAAATATATGGAACTAACTGTTTATTCACGAGGAGCCGAATGAAAAGAGACTTTCATGTTCGGTTCTGAATTAGAGATGATGTAACTATTATCGACTATAACCCTCGAAGAACTAGATTTCGTAAACAACATAGAGGAAGAATGAGAGGAATATCTACTCGAGGTAATCGTATTTGTTTCGGCAAATTCGCCCTTCAAGCACTTGAACCTACTTGGATTACGGCTCGACAAATAGAAGCAGGAAGACGAGCGATTACTCGTTACGCTCGTCGTGGTGGAAAGTTGTGGATACGTATATTCCCGGATAAACCAATTACTATGAGACCTGCGGAAACACGTATGGGTTCGGGGAAAGGATCTCCAGAATATTGGGTATCTGTAGTGAAACCAGGTCGAATACTGTATGAAATAAGTGGGGTATCAGAAAACGTAGCACGAGCAGCTATGAAAATAGCTGCGTATAAAATGCCAATACGTACTCAATTTATTACTACTATAAAAATGAAAGAATCAATATTAGATAGGAAAGAATAGAAAGAGATTTTTCTCTCACCGAGAAATTACTAATATGAGAAAGAATATGTTCCTGAGACATTTCTTTCTCATATTGGGAAGAAATAAAAATAAAGAATTTCGAACAAATGATTCAACCTCAAAGTTATTTAAATGTAGCAGATAACAGTGGAGCTCGAAAACTAATGTGTATTCGAGTATTGGGAACTAGTGATCGCGAATATGCAGATACTGGTGATGTAATTGTTGCTGTAGTTAAAGAAGCGGTACCTAATATGCCGTTAAAGAAATCAGAAGTTGTTAGAGCAGTAGTTGTGCGTACTTGCAAGGAACTAAAACGTGATAATGGAATGAGAATACGATTCGATGACAATGCAGCAGTTGTTATCAATCAAGAAGGAAATCCTAGAGGGACTCGGGTCTTTGGTCCCATCGCTAGAGAATTGAGAGAATATAATTTCACCAAAATAATCTCACTAGCTCCTGAAGTATTGTGAGAAAAAAATCTACTATTCGAACTAGGAATAATTAATACTCAATGATAATTCTTCGAACTAAAAATAAGTAATATTTAATGATAATAGGGTTCGGGAGTAATAGTCCATCCCTAATCCTTGAATAACTGGATAAAAAAAAATTCCCAGGAGAAAAAACTAAGCAATTGATAGAACGAATCAGAAAAAGTAGTATTATCAAATTCCTCGTGAAACTGTTGAGAAATATCTTAAGTTATATAAAATCTGACCGATTCTTATAATTTATTAATAAGTAGTTCTGAATCGGTGAAGAAAACATTAAGAAATTACTGGATTATAGTAATAAATTGGGATCTAATTATAAAATGATATTTCGGGTAAATCGTTTTTGATGTAAAAAAAAAAAAAATTTAAAATTTTTATTCGTATTCATAATAAATAACTTTATCCTATGGTTAACGATACCGTCGCCAATATGATTACTTCCATACGGAATGCGAACGTAATAGAAGCAACAACAGTTCGAATACCTGCTACTAATACTACTAAAGATGTAGGAAAAATTTTATTACAAGAAGGTTTTATAACAAATCTTCGAGAACATAAGGAAAATACGAGATCTTTTTTAATATTGACTTTGAAATATCGGGGGAGGAAAAAGAAACCATATATAACCAATTTGAAACGTATAAGCAAACCTGGCTTGAGAATATATTCCAATCATCGAGAAATTCCTAAAGTATTAGGTGGAATGGGAATTGTGATTCTATCAACATCTTCCGGAATTGTAACAGATCGGGAAGCTCGACAAAAACAAATTGGAGGAGAGATTTTATGTTATGTATGGTAAATTATTGAAATATTGTTCAAATCTATTGTTTCTTGGAGAAATCTTTGGAAAAGATAACATCGTTAGTATTATTCTTAATAATATTAATCAATGATAAAGATTTCTTACTCAAGAATGAAAAAACAAGATCTGATTGACATGGAAGGTATAGTCACTGAATCACTTCCCAATGCCATGTTCCGAGTTTGTTTAGATAATGGGTGTCAAGTTTTAACCCATATCTCAGGAAAAATCCGACGTAATTATATAAGAATATTACCAGGAGATAGAGTAAGAGTCGAATTAAGTCCATATGATTTGACTAAAGGACGTATAATATATCGTCTTCGAAATAAATATCCAAATGGTATTTCGCAAGAAGTTTTCAGGAGTATGCGAGATTGAAGTATTGGAAAATATTAATACGAAAGCTCAGGATTGGCATGAACAAAATAATTTTTAATAGCTTATTCAGTTTATAAATTTAAGGAATATAAACATGAAAATTCGTGCTTCTGTTCGTAAAATTTGTGAAAAATGTCGATTGATCCGTCGACGAAGACGGATTATGATAATTTGTTTGAATCCGAAACATAAACAACGACAAGGATAATCTTTATTTTCGTAAAAATTCACTATTATTTCTATTATCTATATCGTTTACTACATATATATTAATTATGGCAAAACCGATAAGAAAGATTGGCTTACGCAAAGGAAAACGTAAAATACCTAAAGGAGTTATTCATATTCAAGCAAGTTTTAATAATACCATTGTTACTGTTACAGATATTCGAGGACAAGTTGTTTCTTGGTCTTCTGCTGGTGCTTGTGGATTCAAAGGTACGAGAAAAAGTACACCATTTGCTGCTCAGACTGCAGCAGAAAACGCTATTCGTACACTTATTGATCAAGGTATGAAACAGGCTGAAGTTATGATAAGTGGTCCCGGCCCAGGAAGAGAAACAGCTTTACGAGCTATTCGTAGAAGCGGTGTAGTTTTGAGTTTCGTACGTGATGTAACTCCTATGCCACATAATGGATGTAGACCCCCCAAGAAAAGACGTGTATAACTATTAAATACATTCTATAAAAATCGTATTATGATTCAAGATGAAGTACCAGTATCCGCTCAAACAATACAGTGGAGGTGCATCGAATCGAAGATAGAAAGTAAACGACTTCATTATGGTCGTTTTGCCATATCCCCATTCAGAAAAGGTCAAGCCAACACAGTCGGAATTGCTATCCGGAGATCTTTACTGGGAGAGATTGAAGGAACAGCTATAACATATGCAAAATTCAAAAATGTGATACATGAATATTCCACAATAATAGGCATTGAAGAATCCATAAATGATATCCTAATTAATTTCAAAGAAATTGTTCTTAGAAGTGATTCTTATGAGACTCAAAAAGCATATATTTCTATTACTGGACCTAAAGACATAACTGCTGAAGACATTTTATTACCACCTTCTGTCCAAGCAATTGATGATTCACAGCATATAGCTACTATTACGAAAGATATTACTTTAGATATTGAGATAGAAATACAAAAAGACCGCGGATATCGAATACAAGATTCGAAAGAATCTCAAGCTGGAGAATTCTTTATCGACGCCGTCTTCATGCCCATTCGAAAAGCAAATTATAGTGTTCATTCATTCGGGAATAATAAAAAATTTCAAGAAATACTCTTTATTGAAATATGGACTGATGGAAGTTTAACTCCCAAAGAAGCACTTTATGAAGCTTCTCGGAATCTAATTGACTTGTTTCTTCCTTTTTTACATACAGAAGAAGAAGAAATTATCTCCGATAGAGACGAGAAAAGTGAATCTAATGGAAATATTCTTCTTTCTAATTCTATCTCGACAGATATAGATAGAATGGCAAAAGAAGTTGCTTTTAAGCATATTTTCATTGACCAATTGGAATTACCTGCAAGAGCCTATAATTGTCTAAAAAAAGTTGATGTACATACAATCTCAGATCTCTTAAAATATAGTCAAGATGATCTAAGAAAGATTAAGAATTTTGGAAAAAAATCAGTGGACCAAGTATTGGAAGCTTTACAAGAACGTTTTGCAATAAATTCGCCCAGAAATAAGTTTTCTATCGATTAATTTTTTATAGAATACATAAAAAAAAAAAAAAAGAAATAAATTTTATCTAATTACTTGTTTGATGCTTGATAACAAGCTCGATCAAAGACTCAATAAAAAACGAAATTATAGTTCTTAAAAATACTTAGATTTAATAAAGAAATAATAGAATGATTGATCGAAATATACCTAGGGAGATATTGATTGGAAACAATTACTCCCTAGATAGAAAACAATTAAATCGAATTACTTCTTAAGAAAAAAGGACTAGATCTGATACCGTATTGGTATTAGAGAAAACGCATTGGTATTAGAAAAGACCTAGGGTTAAAGATTTATCGATAGGTAATGCCGCTCCAATACCTAACCAAATAGCTACTGCAGTACCGATTAAAAATACTGTTGTAGCTACCGGACGCCGAAATGGGTTTTGAAATTTATTAACATTTTCTGAAAAAGGTACTGTTAATAAACCTGCTGGCACTGAAGCCATTAAAAGAACACCTAACAATTTATTAGGTACTGTTCGAAGTATCTGAAATACCGGGAAAAAATACCATTCGGGTAATATTTCTAGGGGAGTTGCAAAAGGATTTGCCGGCTCACCAATCATTGATGGTTCTAAAACCGCTAAACCTACGGTACAAGCGATAGTACCTAAAATTACTACCGGGAAAATGTATAAAAGATCATTCGGCCAAGCAGGTTCGCCGTAATAATTATGGCCCATACCTTTTGCCAATTTAGCTCTTAATACAGGATCATTCAAGTCAGGTTTCTTTGTTATTAGGATAGGTACTTCAGTTAATAGAAGTTCCCCCAAAAGAATCGGACATGAAAATTTTTTTATCATCCGGCTCAAGCAATCACTAAAATGATTCCATCTGAAAATATCGTAATAACGATATTATCAGATCTGATCAAAAAAAAAAAATTGAATTCTCTTAGTAAAGAGGATACAGATAATATTTTAGTCAGATGGCTTACTATCCAAGTTGGCTTAACTATCTCAGATTGTTCATTAAGATGCTTTTTGGATTATCTCATACCTAAAAATTGTTCTTTTTAAAGACATCAAAAGTTTAGGTGTTAACTTGTTAAAACTTTGGCCTTTTTTTTTTCTTTAGATCTTCTCTCTACTCCAATGGCAATGTGTATATATCGTAACATCCCTCCAATACAAAGGAAATGATTGTATTTGTAGAAGCCATATATTCCATCGATCTTTCAGAATCAATTTTGATGGGATTTGATGAAGCCTCTTCAGAGATTGAATTTGATCATAGAAAAACTTCTCTCTCAAAACCGGAAAAAGAGCTTTAATCCAAGTTTTAACCTTTAATAAATAAAAGAGATTGGAATAGAGACACATCTCTCAATGTGACGGATTTGAATCCGTATAGCCTAATCTATAATTCAAGTCACACACTCCCATAATCCATCTCTCTCTTCTTCAACAAACTAGAAGTCTTTTTCAAAAAAGACTTCGAGATTGGAAATTCGATCCATTAAACATCTTTCATCTTTCATTGTTCTCAATAAAAGATATTCATTGGCAATGAAATAAAAATTTATCAATATTTTAACTATATCTTAAACGTAATATTCAATCGATTTCTCTTTGTAATCTCTTTTTCCATTATAAAGGACCTGAGATTCCTTGTTTACGGATCATAAGAAAGTGCATCAACATAAATACGGCAGTAAGAAGAGGTAACACAAAAGTATGTAAACTGTAAAAACGAGTTAGTGTGGACTGACCTACACTAACACTTCCACGTAATAATTCTACTAAAGGAGATCCTATGATAGGAATAGCTTCAGGTACACCCGTTACAATTTTGACTGCCCAATAACCAATCTGATCCCAAGGGAGAGAATATCCAGTCACACCAAAAGAGACGGTTAATACGGCTAAAATTACACCTGTAACCCAAGTCAATTCACGAGGTTTCTTAAAGCCACCTGTAAGGTAAACACGAAATACATGCAGAATCATCATTAAAACCATCATACTTGCCGACCATCGATGAACTGATCGAATTAGCCAACCAAAGTTGACTTCAGTCATAATATATTGAACAGAGGCAAACGCTTCTGTAACAGTTGGACGGTAATAGAAGGTCATAGCAAACCCAGTGGCTACTTGAACCAGGAAACATGTTAATGTAATTCCACCTAGGCAATAAAAAATATTCACATGAGGAGGAACATATTTGCTAGTAATATCATCTGCAATCGCCTGAATCTCAAGACGTTCTTCAAACCAATCGTATACTTTATTGAGATAGGTAAGTTTGTCTAACCCCCTCTAAAGACTGTACGTGAGAGTTTCCCTTCATACAGCTTGAGCAATAACGTTAAAAAATATATTATTCCGTCGAGAGAACAAACTATTGAATAGTTCTTACTATTTCTTCAATAGTATGTATTATGAATACAAGAGTTATTCACTAATTACTAATTAGAGAACGATTAAAAAACTCTCTCAGAACTCTTTTAAGAAGGTTCTTCTTTGCTTCCATCTCACGTTAGCTCATATATTTCAAGAAATAGAAAATTGTAGTATCGGTTGTTGGCTTCATGAGCAATCTTATTTCCTACATACAGACAGGTAATTATCATGGATAGATAATAAACCAATGAATAGGAATTATCTTGTCAAAAAATTATCTAGTTCTATTTAAACTTTAGATTTCTACTATACTCCGATGATCTCTCGTTAGCAAACAGAAGGGAGAGCGGGTAACAACCTTTTTTACTATCATCCGATTCAATAAAAGAGACTTCATAAAAATGATAGTTTCTAATTTCTATCTCTAACTCAAGAACCTAAAAAAAGAAGAAAGATCAGAAAAAGAAATTTCTTCTTACTCATTATCAAATCATGATTTGGTAACGAAGCTTAAAAGGTAGATGTAAATAGATTAATCATAGTTTACTATTTTTTGATTCATCTATATCTCTTGCGCTTTAAATATTAATAAATGAACTGACTAATATTTAGCAAGGTAAACAACTATTTTTCTATTGAAACAATAGCTTGTGAGACAATCGAACTGGATTGATTCGAACAAATCGCACACCCATATTCCAAGAATCCTTAAATAGAAATAATTACACGATTCAACTACCGTTTAGTTGAAGAAATAATTAGTAAATCCCCCAGTTCTTTTTTTGTTGTTTCATGGTTACCGGGGGGATCTAACGAACATTTTGATATGAAATGATTACCAACTTATTGAAATCCCATCTAATAAAACAGATGAATTATAGATTTCCAATATGATAACCAGAAATACTGCGAATAAAGCCATGAAAAAGCCCATAAGGGGGGTCGTTCCCCATCCAGGGGCTACCTTACCATATTCTGAATTAAGTGGTTTTAAAAACACCCCTAGACCACTCGTTTTTGGTTTACCTTTTGGTGTATCATCAATAATCTTTGTAGCCATAAAACTTATTGTATTAGTTGAGATTTGTTAACTTTGTGTACTATTATATCGGAAACAAACCATTATTCTGGGGTTACCTAACGATGGAAACTGCAACCTTGGTCGCTATCTTCATATCTTGTTTACTTGTGAGCTTTACCGGTTATGCTCTATATACTGCTTTTGGTCAACCTTCCAAAGAACTTAGAGATCCTTTCGAGGAGCACGAAGACTGATTGAATGAAAGACCTTCCTATTCATTTTAGGAAGGTCTTTCACTATTTGCTAAAAGATGAACGAAATAGATTTCTTAATTCACAAAGAAAAAATTATTTCTTTCCTTTATTTGGAACTTTAGGTGGGTCTCGGAAAAAGATGGCGAAAAAGATTATCCCTGAAGTAGCCACCAGCAAGAATGTATAAACCAATGCTTCCATAGATTTGATTTTAAATTGAAATTATGGAGATAGCTTCCGTACTAATTAAAAGATTCTTTATCTTATATCAAGAAAACTATTCTTATATTTTCTAATACTCTTTATTGAGATAGTTAATGATTTCTAATTATATCCGATACTGGAATTTTTATTCCCATAAATTGATCCGCTGTTTAAACCTCGAAACTGGATAATCTGAGATGAAGATAAAGCAACCTATACTGCTTGTCTCTTGGTAGTTGGATCTCCCAGTTTTTGAAACGCTCCGAATTCAACCTGAGCATCTAAATCCGGATCGATACCAGCAAACACATCTCTAAACAAAGTTCTAGCACCATGCCAAATATGTCCGAAGAAGAAGATGAGAGCGAATGTAGCATGACCGAAAGTAAACCACCCTCTTGGACTACTACGAAAAACACCATCCGATTTTAATGTGGCACGATCAAATTCAAAGATTTCACCTAATTGAGCACGTCTAGCGTATTTTTTTACCGTGGCAGGATCACTGAAGCTAACACCATCAAGTTCACCACCGTAAGATTCAACAGTTACACCTACTTGTTCGACACTATACTTTGATTCTGCTCGTCTGAAGGGAACATCGGCTCTTACAACGCCTTCTTCGTCGACCAAAACTACTGGGAATGTCTCAAAGAAGGTGGGCATACGACGTACGAATAACTCATGTCCTTCTTTATCTTTGAAGGTAGCATGTCCCAACCAACCAACAGCTATTCCGTCTCCATTGTCCATTGCACCTGCTCTAAATAGTCCACCCTTAGCTGGATTATTACCGATATAATCATAAAAAGCTAATTTTTCTGGGATTTTAGACCAAGCTTCTGACAAACTTAGATTTTCAGCTTTACTAGCACGAATCCGTCGATCTATTTCTTGCTGAAAATATCCTTGATCCCATTGATAACGAGTAGGACCAAATAATTCGATTGGAGTCGTAGCAGATCCGTACCACATAGTTCCCGCGACTACAAAGGCTGCGAAGAAAACGGCAGCAATACTACTGGATAAAACAGTTTCAACATTTCCCATACGTAATGCCTTGTATAAACGTTGAGGGGGACGAACACTGAGGTGGAATAAACCGGCTAATATACCTAAGATACCTGCTGCAATATGATGAGAAGCTATTCCTCCTGGAACAAAGGGATCAAACCCTTCAGCTCCCCAAGCTGGATCAACAGGTTGTACTTTTCCAGTTAAGCCGTAGGGATCAGATACCCATATTCCAGGACCAAATAGACCTGTTATATGAAATGCTCCAAATCCGAAACAAAGGACTCCTGACAAGAATAAATGAATCCCAAAGATTTTGGGTAAATCTAAAGATGGTTTTCCTGTACGTTCATCACGGAAGAGGTCTAGATCCCAATATACCCAGTGCCAAATAGCAGCTAGAAACAACAAACCAGATAAAACTATATGTGATGCAGCCACACCTTCATAACTCCAAATACCTGCATCATTTACAGTGTCTCCAGTAATACTCCAACCTCCCCATGATTTTGTTATTCCGATGCGAGTCATAAAAGGTATAACGAACATACCTTGTCTCCACATTGGATCAAGAACCGGATCGGATGGATCAAACACTGCTAATTCATATAAGGCCATTGAACCAGCCCAACCAGAGACTAAAGCTGTATGCATTAAGTGTACAGAAAGTAAACGGCCAGGATCATTTAATACGACAGTATGAACACGATACCAAGGCAAACCCATTGAAAAACCCCTTTTTTAAAGAGAAATAAATACTATGTAACTTTCTCGCATTCCAAAACATTTTATATATTACGAATAATAAATTATTATTTACTAATAATTACTAACTTAAAGTTTTCTTTCAGGTTATATAGATAAATCGGAAGTAGGCATTAATTCCCAGTTTAGCTGTAGGAATAGACATAGATATTCTAGCATTCACAGATTTTGCATAACAATGTGGAGATTGGTCCCATTTTTATTCTTCATGTTATTAATAAGATCTATTAGTAAATAACTAATATGTTTCTGGATAATATAGATTAATATCAATTTTATAATATCATATAGATTGATACTAATACCCCATATAAGAAATAAAGAGACTTTTTCATTTTTCACAAGCTACGCTTTCATATCATAGGTCAGTCTTTACCCATTATTATATGCCCATTGGTGTTCCGAAAGTGCCTTTTCGTCTCCCTGGAGAAGAAGATGCAGTTTGGGTTGACGTATAGTGCGACTTGTTAGAATATTGGGTTATGCGGAAGCTATTCCCGTCATTTTTTATCCAATCAGGATGTTCTTGTCTCACTCAAGATTGACTAAATCATCAATAGTCTAGCGCGTGAGATGATCTTAAACCAGTAAAAAAGAAAAAAGATCTATTAATCACAAGAATCTATGGTTGATTCAAGCATTCAGGCTTCGCTCAAAAAATTACAAAAATTATTGAATGTAATAGTAATTATGAAATCGAAAATCAATAAAAAAAACTTGTAAAAATAGAATAGGAATCAATTATTAAGGATGGAGGAATAGTTATTTGTCCTATATGTACAAATAATAGTCGGATAGGATAAAGATTTCCCCGAAGTAGAGCATGAACCTAACGATTCTGGCAAATAAACCCAAGAAAAAACAAGAAAATCTTGATGTAACAAAAAAGAATAATTAAATTCTCATCAATACACCAATTAAAGAATAGTTCAATAAGTTCGATTGAGATTGAGAGACAGAGAGAGAACAAACTTGAACCAAAAGTAGTAAAAATATTTTGAGGGATGAGACCATCTTCTAATAATAACTAGAGATAGAAATATCAATCTAATAAGGAAGAATCTTACTTTTCAATATCCTATAAATCTGCTTGAGCCGTATGCTTTTAAAATTGCTTGTACGGTTCTGAAGGAGGGGAATAACCAAACCTATCCCAATCAACCGACTTTATCGAGAAAGATTGCTGTTTCTAGGTCAACAAGTAGATGACGAAATTGCAAATCAACTTATTGGTATCATGATGTACCTGAATGGAGAAGATGAAACTCAAGATATGTATTTGTATATCAACTCTCCTGGTGGAGCAGTATTACCAGGAATATCTGTTTATGATGCTATGCAATTTGTAGTACCAGATGTACATACAATTTGTATGGGATTAGCTGCTTCAATGGGATCTTTCATCTTAACCGGAGGAGAAATAACTAAACGTATAGCACTACCTCACGCTTGGCGCCAATGATTTATATAGATAATTACTATGCCTTCACCGAACTAGATTGACGTAAAGATAGCATGGCATATTAAACTCGATAAAAAAAAAATTTAATTCGATTTTTGAATATCGAGATAGTGAAAAAATTTGTGATTATCCCTAATCAATTGAGATTATATTTTAGAGGTTTATTTTAGCGTCATAAACTCTATGTATTCAATATGGAACAAATCACCAGATCTTAATGAAATATTCTATAATAAAAATTATATGATCAATATAAAACTTTGGGATTGCTTTTTGGTACGGGAAAGGAAGAAGCAACGGAACCATCATAGTATTTTCTATAAAAAAAGATGGTATATAGATTCTATGACGAGTATTTAATAAGGTCTCAAATTATTTCTTTTCTATTGGGATCGATCTTACTAATTTCAATTCCTTTTAGAGGTTAGATTCTTATTGAATCCAGTAATATTTTTTGGTATAAGAAGCCGTATGCATAATAATGCCTGTACGGTTTATTTGAATGTTCACTAACAGGGTTATGATTCACCAGCCTGCTAGTTCTTATTACGATGGACAAGCAGGAGAATGTATTATGGAAGCAGAAGAAGTGTTGAAACTTCGTGATTGTATCACCAAAGTTTATGTACAGAGAACAGGTAAACCCTTATGGGTAATTTCTGAAGACATGGAAAGGGATGTTTTTATGTCAGCAGAAGAAGCTAAAGCTTATGGTATTGTTGATCTCATAGCGTTAGAAACTTCTTAAAATTTTATAAGAAATTGATTTTATTAATAGACCATATGGAAGTCAAAAAAAAAATTATTCTTTAGAAATAAGGAATAGCTTTTTTTTCCATCTTGTACAGAGTTAGGTATAGATAATTTCAAATTTTAGAGACTCGCTAAAGATCTCTCAAGTCTTAAATGAGATAGACTTAGACGGAAATAGAATTTTCTAATCCTATTTCCGTTTAAGTCTCATTCAAAACTTCTTCTCCTTTGGTCTCGGAAAGGAAGACGAAGATTTTTTCGGGAGTGAAAAAACTATCGATTCTTTCCACAATTCAATCAATATGGTTAGGATTAATCTGAACCAAAAACTTCTGCATCTTATTAAACAAATGTCAACTATCCAACAACTGATTAGGAATACAAGACAACCAATAGAAGATAGAACAAAATCCCCTGCCCTTCGAGGATGTCCTCAACGTAGAGGAGTATGTACCAGGGTGTATGTGCGACTTGTTTGGATCAGAAGCTGAACAATTTTAGGAGATTGATTTTGCAGAAGAACTCTTATCCAGTGAAGCGAGGATCTATCATCTACCGTTTCTGGAGATGGAATTTATGGCTTTTATTGGCGCAAATCCAATTATCCCGGTGTAGGATGAAATGCATTCTTCAATGATAATAAAAGAATTCATTGAGCGAGGAAACAGGAAATAAAGCCTAATAATTAGGCTGAGATCCTTGCAATAACAGATTTATAAGGTCAGCTACCCAGCTAACTCTCGAGATCACATGTCGTTACTATACAATAAGTCTTATTGTAAAATAGATTTTTTGCTCGAAAGATTGAGTAGAGCTAGAGATTGGGGATTATACAATTTATCCATAGCATTCTCATCTTATTCTTGAGGAATTAAAAAGCTCCGGCGTATAGAGAGGACCTCTCTGTTGAAGAAAAGACCATAGAAACTTAGGAATCCATGATTTATTTTGGTGCAAGGTTTTATCCCTTGCTTACCAAGAAGGTACTTAACCCCAATACTTCATGGCTAGGAAGGTTATAGTAGCAAAAGCCATTGGAATCTTTATCTTCTACATCAGAGAGATTAGTTTCTTTTTCTTCCCAAATAGATTTTTTATGAAGAGGAGAAAAAGTAGAATCCCGAGTTTAGCGTTTTAGTTTTCAATCTTCTATCGAATTGAGAGTCCTAATTTGATTTCTTGGTTAAATTAAGAGGATATTAAAAGTATACAATAAAGATACTATTTTTTTTTCTAGGAAAAAAAAGAATCTTCTGTCGGATTTGTAGTAAAAATGAACAATTCATTTAGGGATTAAATTGAAAAATTAGTTCAATAAATAACGATATTAACGGAATTAATTATTCTAAATTACGACCTAACAACTTATGGGAGTAGATATCAATGACTAGAGTGAAACGTGGATATGTAGCTCGAAAACATCGAAAAAATATTCTTAAATTCACATCAGGATTTCAGGGAGCTCATTCAAAACTCTTCCGTACGGCTAACCAGCAAAAAATGAAAGCGTTAGCTTATGCGCAACGGGATAGAAATAATAGGAAGAGAGATATTCGTCGTTTATGGATTACTCGGATCAATGCAGCATGTCGAAATAATGGGATTGTTTACAACGGAATAATTCACTCTATGTCTGAAAAAAAAGTTCATTTAAATCGCAAAATACTTGCACAGATTGCTATCTTGGACAGTAATAGTTTTTTCGGAATAGTAAAAGAGATTGGTATGTGAGCTTATAAATAGAGAAAAAAAGACCCTCTCCGGAGAATGTCCTCCGGGGAGGTGGGAGAAAAAGGAGAAGAAAGACCAATAAAGATTCTATATTTACGAATCAAATAATCTATCCTTGGAATTGCAGTTCATTCCTTTTTTTTCTTCATCATCGAAAATCGAGTCAGGAATCTCCGAAATTAGTTATAGTCAATTCTTAATGGAATTAACTTTCATTATTTAAGAAAGGTGATAAAGCTAAGATACGAGCTCGTTTAATAGCAACAGTCATCAAACGCTGTTGTTTCGAAGTTAATCTATTAATTCGTCTGGATAAAATCTTTCCTTGTTCACTCATGAATCTACGAAGCAAACTTATATTTTTATAGTCAATAATTTCACCAGATCTGATTGGTGGCAACCGTCTACGAGAAGATCTTTTGGTTCTGTTCATAATTCCTTTCATAAACCTTGAAGAACTAGTGAAGAATATTTATTCCATATGAAAAAATCCTCTTACTTCTTCAATTCTCTGTGAATAGTATGTTCAGAACAATAAGGACAAAATTTTTTCAACTCCAATCTGGTAGGTGTATTACGTCGATTTTTCCGAGTGGTATATCTAGAAACACCGGGAAACCTTTTATCCGAATTGTTTCGATCACAACTAATACATTCTAAAGTAATAGTTACTCTTACATCTTTACTCTTAGCCATAAATTTTTTTCGAATATTGAATCTTAAATATTTTGAACGTTCAAAAAAAGAGGTTATAATATCTTTCCCAATGAGATAGATAGAAAAAATTGAATGGTTCAGGTTCAATCTATCGATTAGCTCTCGAAAAGATCTCTCATAATTGAATCAATTATTTATCAAAAATTGAATATTTTTTTTTCTAGAACTAAAAGAAAGGAAAAATTAAAGCATCTGGAAAAAAACGATTAATTTCTATCAATAAACCGGCTAAGAATCCAAACCATAACGTAGCTAGTACAGGAGCTGTAGAAAGATATGTTTTTACATCTTGCATTTCAAATCCTCCTTTTATCTGGTATTGAATAGCAACACTATCTATTTCATAGTATATATATATATCATGGCTGACTGCATGAATAATCACAAAAAACTACGATTTGGGTCGGAGCCAGTGGGAATAAAAAATATGTAAATGAATTCTGTCCGAATAAATAACTTTTAGACCATGAAAGAGTCTTGATTCATCTCTCTTCAAAAATCATTAATGAATAAAAAATTTATTGGGGGGGGGTAGGAACAGAAGTAATTGCAATTGTAAGGATCTACAAAGATAGCTAGAAATTGGTAGGATTAGCTATAATCATCTTGATGGAGAAAAAAATAGTTGATAGGGATGTAGCGCAGTTTGGTAGCGCGTTTGTTTTGGGTACAAAATGTCGCAGGTTCAAATCCTGTCATCCCTACTTCTATATAGAGTAGTAATAAGATTCGAAACAATCTCTTAATAGATAAGAAGTATATCTCCATTCATTTAGTATAAAATATTTAATCCGAAGATAATCTAGGTATTGATGAAATATATCTCGATTTCATCAATAGACTTATGAAATAGTGAGAGAGAGCGCTCTTAGTTCAGTTCGGTAGAACGCAGGTCTCCAAAACCTGATGTCGTAGGTTCAAATCCTACAGGGCGTGATGGTTTCTCCAAAGCCTTGTTAAAATTGATTTGTATTTCGTTCCTTCTCGGATTGGATCATCGTAATACTCTTCATACAATGTGACCTCTCTTTCTTTTCAGAGAGGTCAGTAAGAAAAAGAAGTCGTTTATATCCTCCATCAAAGATCTAATTGATCACCACGTCGATATTGTAAATAAGCAGTTACAAATAATCCCGCTAAAGTTATTGGGATTAAACCTAACACAATTCCAGATAGCAGGGCTTCAACCATTTCAAATTTAGTAAATGAAGAAAATCTCTAATTCAGATACTTCCCGAAGTTGCTGTGAATACAGAGAGATCTAAAGCATTGGGAAATACAATGAAATTTCTAGAACTTGGAACTAAGTTCTCCTCAATATATTAAATAAGCTGTATCTTGTTCAAACCAATAAATAGAACCGAAGTCAACGTTAATATAGCAAAAAGAAATCCGAAGTAACTTAATAAAGTAAGCATAGATTGAAATACTAATTTACACCAATGAATCTAGTATAAACTTCTCCAAAATAATTATAACAGAGTAATTGATTAATAAGCATTCTTCCAACGTATAAAAAGATTTATGTTGAAAGAAGATTATTTGAGACTTATTAAGTTCCGCAGTTTATGGAAGTTATCTTGCTGCGTCAAAAGAAGGCTAGCTATACTGTTCTAGTATATTTTAAAGATACCCTTGGTATAATATTGACAACTTAACAAGGAATGATAGGATATATCAGTAGATCTTATATCTTCTAGTCTCTATCTTTTTGGGAAGAAATCCCCCTTGCCCCTATAAGAATATACGGAGCTAAAAATGTCTGGTAATACGGGAGAGCGTCCTTTTGCTGACATTATTACTAGTATTCGATACTGGGTTATCCATAGCATTACTATACCTTCTTTGTTCATTGCAGGTTGGTTATTTGTCAGTACAGGTTTAGCCTATGATGTGTTTGGAAGTCCTCGACCTAATGAATATTTCACAGAGAGCCGACAAGAAGTTCCATTAATAACTGGCCGTTTTAATTCATTGGAACAGGTCGATGAATTCACTAGATCCCTTTAGGAGGTATTAATGACTCTAGATAGAACTTATCCAATCTTCACAGTTAGGTGGCTAGCTGTTCATGGATTGGCCGTACCTACAGTGTTTTTCCTAGGATCTATATCCGCAATGCAATTTATTCAGAGATAATTTTTTTCAAAATGTAATAATCGTTTTCTGAACTGTAAAGTTATGACACAACCAAACCCAAATAAACAAACTGTAGAATTAAACCGTACAAGTCTCTACTGGGGATTGTTACTGATCTTTGTACTTGCTGTTTTATTTTCTAACTATTTCTTCAATTAAAAAGAATCAACAAGAATCTTTTCAAGTCATTCAAACAGATTTAAGATCCTAATTATTTGTGACTGTTTATGTCTCAAGTCATGACCACCCGATGAAATGGAAAAGGGAGTAAGATAAATGGCCAATACCACTGGAAGAATTCCTCTCTGGCTAATAGGTACTGTAACTGGTATACTCGTGATCGGTTTATTGGGAATATTCTTTTATGGAGCATACTCTGGATTGGGGTCATCCCTATAAGAAGCAATAAACTGAACATGTATAATATCCTACATACATGTAGATGGATAATTATTCATTCGAGATAGAAAGACTTTACCTTTTTAGGTATCAAAAAGGTAAAGTCTCTCTGAAGATACTATTTCAAATTATTTTATTGGAAGAATCAACAAGAAGCGAATATATCGCCACAATTCATAAAAAATATTCACTCAATTATTGATTCTTAATTATTAATTATTCCAATTCTCTAAAAAAGACTTTGAAATTTTATTACTCGAGTTGAAAGAAACAATATTTGTCTCTCGAAACGAACCATTTTAAGGAACTTACTTGAAATATCCTTATTGTCACAATAAGCAGTATAAGCCATATTTAAATACCATTTCTCAGCTTTCCATTCTTTATGAACTAGGACAAATCTAAGAAGAACGTACAAAATATATTCTCTTGGTAGTTGATGGACAAGATTAGAAAGATTATTGGTATATCGTATCTCAATACCGAGAGAATCTAATTCTGTTCGATCGAAATGCAAGATCCAGGAGAAGAAAGATATATCTGATGATTTTTTAATATCTTTCTGATAAATTTTCAAATCCTCCTTGAAAAAATTTTTATTCCAAAACCATGAATGATTGAGTGAAGAAAAAAGTCTTATAACATCTTGTTCGTCGACACAGAAAGAATATCCTGATTCAGAATATATATCTAATTCTTGATCTATCTTTTCTTGCTGAACAGTACAAGAGGGTGAAGAAATTTCACAATCGGTAGGAAGCTTTGAGGACCATTCATTAAGTTGATAAATATTTCTCAATGTTTGCTGGGCCATCATTCTGAGAAGAAATAGATTCGTTATTGATGCATATCCCCAAGATTTTGAAGTTTCTTTCAATAGGGGAAGAAGATAATAATATTCGAAGCATTCAATCTCTAAGGAGATCTTGATCATGTCGTACAAATTTTGAGAACCTAAATTAGATCTCATTGCATTAACCATCACTAAAAGATGGAAATTCTATCAATTAAACGCTTTGACTAACTTAAGATTGGACGAATATCTATTAAAATTTCATCTCAGCTAATTGAACTTTCTCAAACTGTTTCTTTTTAAGTACTAAGAATATTTGTGCCAAAACAACTGATGCAAAGAATAATAAAAGACCTTGAATACGTAATGGATCTTGAAGTACTATTTCAGCATCTCCTTGACCAAATCCACCCACATTAGGATTATTAGTTAAAGGTTGATCAACTTTAAGAAATTCACCTTCTGAGATTATTAGTTCTGGTCCTGGAGGTACAATATCCACCACTTGACGACCATCTGATGTCTTTTCAATCGTTATCTCATATCCACCTTTTTTCTCTTTACGAAATATCTTAATTACTTTTCCCGTCGCTGAAGCATTGTAAACTGTATTATTGCTTCTACTTCCATCGGGATAAATCTGTCCCCTTCCCCTATTTCCCCCTACATAGATAGGATATTTCAGGAAATTTGATTCCTTATTACTAGCAGGATCTGGTGAAAGAATAGGAAAAACAATCTCACTATACTTTTTACCAGGAACCGGGCCTACTATAATAATATTTTTTTTATCAGGGCTATAGTTTTGGAACGAAAGATTACCTATTTTTTCTTTTATCTCGGTCGGAATACGATCGGAGGGAGCTAATTCAAATCCCTGGGGCAAAATCGGAACAGCTCCAACATTTAGTCCTCCTTTCTTACCATTAGCAAGGACTTGGTTTACTTGCATATCATAAGGGATTTTAACAATTGCCTCAAATACAGTATCCGGAAGTACAGATTGTGGGACTTCAATATCTACAGGTTTCTTAGCTAAATGACAATTAGCACATACAATACGTCCAGTTGCTTCCCTAGGATTCTCATAACCCTGCTGTGCAAAGATTGGATATGCGTTTGAGACGGATGGCCAAGTCAGAAGGGTCAAGAGCAAAAATGAACGAATTACCCATTCTTTTAGCCAGTTATAATTATTTTTGTTTTGCATAGCTCTATTGATAGTGTCAAAAATTTTTATGAATAAGTTGATTTCACGCATCTTTTTTACCCTATAAAATTCTGCCGTTTCAACAATCACAAAGAGAAAGAATCAATAAATTTCTATTTCTTCTTAGGATTCGAGTATTCCAAATAGCTGATAATGGTAATAAGCAATATATTTAATCAATGAAAAATCTATTATTCATTCATTGTATGATAAGTTGCTACAATCGAAGGAGATATACGATTTAAATGACGAAAAATCCAATATTTAAAAACTGTATCTAAGATGACTGGGAAGGTTGAAACGAAACAAGATATTATATGTTTGTTATGCGAAAATCCTAAATGTTCTAAAAAGGAACCTATTACTATTTCCCAACCATGGGGCGAATGAAATCCAATGCATAAATCGGTTAATAAAAGAATAGAAAAAGCTTTCATTGTGTCACTCAGACTATAAAATAGTTCTTGAATCCAAGAATTTAAAACAGCAAGTCTTTTTCGCCCTATAATAAATAAAACTATTAGGGTGACAATACTAATTATATCTGTTAATAAATGTGAAATAATCTGAATACTATCTTCATTATATATTGTTACTAATTGAATTGTTTCTTCATATATCTCTATATCAAGATCTTGTGATTGATCTTTAACATAATCTGCCATTACTCTGTCTAGCCAAAGTAATTCTTCCATTTCTTGAAGTTCTTTCAATGCCCTTTCTTCTTGAAAAAGATTAAGAAAAATATGAGATTGAGACGTATTCCACCAATTTGTAATCCAAGATTTCAAAAACATGGTTTTTGAAAGCATTGAAATTATGGAGAGAATAAATAACAAGCATCCGATATATTGTATAGAAGCTAATGCTTGATATTTAGCTAATCGAAATTCATTAAGTATTAATGAGTTTGAATCACCCATCAATTCCGTTTTAAATCTGGATAAAGTACGAGTTATAGACCGAGGTACAAGACTTATAGATTCATAAGCCATCATGGTAATAGGAGTATCTTTCGATTCTAAAACAGAGAACTGTTGTTCAAGGTTATTCTCCATTTTCGTCGATGAGGAAAAGACGGAATAAGAATGTCTCCATATATCTAAATCATTCAAGGTTGCTTCAATCCAAGCTAATTTTCGATTCATTTGTTTTATCTTATTCGATTCTCTCGACATGGATTTTCTTGCAGAAACATAAGACTCATCAATAAATCTATTTCCAGACGAATCGTTAATATTATCCCCTCTATTTTTTTTCTCTCCGGTATTATTAAAATAGTTCGGACAAAGCCTTTTTGAAAGAACAACAAGAAAAAACATAATATTTGATTGGTTCGGAAAAAGATTACAAGAATCTCTCTTTAAAAAAGTTTTATTTGCATTAAAAAAAGATGGATATTTATTATTGGAAAAAGAGATAGAAAAAGGATTGGATAAAATACATTTCAATCTATTCAAAAAAGTTAGTACATAGATGCTAAATTTACGTTCTAAAAGACTCCAATATATTGTAGATACAGAATTATTAAATTCCATATTTGTATAAAAAAATATAGCTTGCCAATAATATTGTGAGGAGGATATCTTATCTCTTTGATACAAAGACTCTTTTCTTATATGCTGTATCCGTTTGCTAGCTCTATAAGCTCTCTCTAGAGAGCGATATGGAGTATTGGAAAATCGCTGAAGAAGTTTCCACCAGTATGATCTCATAAGTACTATTTCTCTATCAGTAGGTAGATATTTATAAACAACACATTGTTTAATTTTTTCTATATGAAAATTTTATTCATTTTCAATATCTAACATTACTCTATTATTTTTTTTTTCCTGTCAGTCCTCCTCGAGAACTAGAAATAGACTCTTCGACTTGAATTTAATATTCAGAAACCTTCAATCGAGACACGCAGAAAACGAGCTAATTCGGCAGCTTTCTCTTCCATCTCTCTCAATGTTAACTCTTCATCAAGACGAGTCAGAGGAACATCTTGCTGACCCTTTATTCTTAGATAGAGAACACGACGAGGAGAAAAACCTTCTTGAATTTCCATCCGTATTGCTTGAATATCCTTGATCATGAATCGAATACAAATACGACGGTTTTCTCCGGGAAAACCCCAACGAAAGAGATAAACAATACCTTCTCGTTTATTGAATTGGTTATATCCGCTACCTACATTCCATAATATGGTACACCATAAATAAAACCCGAGAAAAATACCTGCGATGCCGTAAAAACACATTACAATTCCTTGTGGAAGAAAAATAATCTGTTGTGATGAAAGGATTGGTATTAAATCTCTACCCAGATAACTGGAAAATCCGACTAGAGAGAAACCTATTGCACCAAGAACCAGAATAAAAGCCCAACAAAGATTACTAAATCTACGAGATCCTTTTATAGGATCTATTCGAAGCCATTCTGATTGGTAATTCATAACGATATCTCCTGGATCTTTCTTTATGATATAATTTATTTCATTCTCGTCACTCCTGACTATTTTGATACAGTTTTGACGTGTTCAACTGTCAAGTTCATTTTATGAACACTATATTCTATTTTTGAATAAGAAGTAGAATATACCATGTTTCTTTCCTTCAGATCATGAGAGAGGAATGAAACATGGTATAAGAGCACGAATGTTACTAAATATTAGTAGTAACATCTGAATGAGGCTAAATAGCTAAAAATTCGAATTCTCTCATTTAATAAATAATGCACAAAAAAGGGTCTTTATGAAATAGCTGATTCTAGAAAAAAAAATTGGGATTAAGATTTTATACTATTTCATCTTGTTCAATATATATAGACAAAGAAGCCATTGTAATTGCTGGAAACACTAAACCTACTAAAGGTACAAAAATGGAAGGTAAGTAAGAAGCTGTCATAAAGATATTACCTTAATAATATTGTTTATTCTGAATAAATAGTTACTATAAAAACAGTAATGAAATTATTATACTTTATGTTTATTGATTACACCTTGTTCATAAAGAACATATGAAAGATGCTGTTGTTTCGGCTTGAACAATCACATCAATTTTGAAGTATTAAAAGATTTAATATCTCTCAAAATTTGAGCGAGGAATAATATCTTTGGCATAACCTGGCTAGCACTTTAAAGGTCTGTCATTTAGATACAAATACATTATATCATTAGAATATCGATAAAGTACTGGGATGAAATGATACATAACTAATTGCTAGGATGAAAAATATGATAATGTTGAGCTCGAAAAGCGATTTAATAGATTAATAGTAATTGGCTCTTTGTATTTTTAAGAGAATTTGAAAAATGATCTAAACTTGATTATTTTTTTCTTTCCAAGGAGCTAAATCATAAAGTTCGAATATCTCACTTAAAACACCTTTTAAAAGATTACGCGGAACAATTGAATCAAGTAATCCATGATCAAATAAAGATTCAGCTACTTGGAATCCATCAGGGATCTTTTGACGTAATGTTTGTTCAATCACTCTTTTCCCCGCAAATGCAATATATGCTTTTGGTTCGGCAATAATAATATCACCTAACATACCAAAACTAGCTGTAACACCACCGGTCGTTGGATAGGTAAGAACGGCTATATATAATAATTTTTTCTGTACCTGATGAATTTGCGAAACAGAAGATATTTTAGCCATTTGCATCGAACTCAATGTTCCTTCTTGCATACGTGCTCCTCCAGAAGCACAAACAATGATTAATGGTAGAGATTCTTGAGTCGCGTATTCAATAAGACGAGTGATCTTTTCACCGACGACAGAACCCATGCTACCTCCCATAGATTGAAAATCCATAACACCAAGTGCGACAGGAGTTCCATTCAAATTTCCTATACCTGTCTGAACAGCATCGGTTAAACCTGTTCGTTTTTGGGAAAGACTAATACGATTTCTATAAGAATCTTCATCAGAGAATTTCAGAACATCTTGTGCGACCATGTCTTCATCCATAGGAATCCAAGTGTCACGATCGATTAAAAGTTCAATTCTTTCTGTACTATTTATTTGGAGATGATAACCACATTCCTCACAAACACCTTTATTTTGTTTTAAAAATTTGATATAGAGCATATTTTCACAATTGTCGCATCGAGTCCATAATCCTTTATTAGTATCAACATTTATATATCTATCCTTCTCTCTTTCACTCAAGACATATCCTTTCGTAGCTTTTTCAATAAACGCTCCAATCAATCCACCGAATTTGCGTTTCTCTTCGAACCAATTTATTAAAGACATAGAGATCTCCTAATCTATAGAGGAAAAAAAATTATTACTATTTAGTAAGTTGTTTTTCGAGAGATTCGAGCTAGAGATGGAAGAGGTACTTTATCCTATTCCTATGAATAAAAAACTTAGTTGAGATTAATTAGCAATTATTGAAAATATTGAAATGAACTTTATATTAGAAATAATTGCCAATTATCTGTTGATTTTTCACATAACTCATAACTAATGGTATATTAGAATCTCTTCTTGAATTATCCAATGAGATTTGGAATCGAAAGAAAAGTTCGTATGGGGTTAAGAACAAAAAGATCTTCTATTTTTTCTTCCATACCATAAATTTGTTCTATTTGGGCTAGAAGGGATTTGAACCCTTGACTTCATGGTTCGGAACCATATACTCTGATCCACTGAGTTACCAACCCTAATATATATATATATCCAAAAGAATAGTAAGAAAGAGAGTAAAAAACTCTCTTTCTTACTATTCTTTGATTCAATCTATTGATAGATTTATTGAATGGAAGAAAAATTTGAATAAGACACAGAGATTAAAGTGTATCAATTGTCTCAAATTCGAATTTAATTTCTTTCCATACTTCACAAGCAGCAGCCAATTCAGGACTCCACTTACTAGCTTCACGAATAATTTCATTACCTTCACGAGCAAGATCACGTCCTTCATTACGAGCCTGTACACAAGCCTCTGAAGCAACTCGATTAGCTACTGCACCAGGTGCATTCCCCCAAGGGTGTCCTAGAGTTCCTCCACCAAATTGTAATACAGAATCATCTCCGAAAATCTCAGTTAGAGCAGGCATATGCCAGACATGAATACCACCTGAAGCTACGGGGAATACACCCGGCATAGATACCCAATCCTGAGTGAAATAGATACCACGACTTCGATCTTTTTCGATATAGTCATCACGAAGTGAATCAACGAAGCCTAAAGTTACTTCACGTTCTCCCTCAAGTTTACCCACTACCGTACCGGCGTGAACATGATCTCCACCGGACATACGCAAAGCTTTAGCTAATACACGGAAATGCATACCGTGATTTCGTTGTCTGTCAATAACAGCATGCATTGCACGGTGAATATGAAGAAGAAGACCATTATCTCTACAATAATGAGCCAATGAAGTATTTGCAGTAAATCCTCCTGTCAGATAGTCGTGCATGACAATGGGTGCGCCCAATTCTCTAGCAAAGATTGCTCTTTTCATCATTTCTTCACACGTACCTGCAGTAGCATTTAAGTAGTGCCCTTTTACTTCGCCTGTCTCAGCTTGAGACTTAAAAAGAGCTTCTGCTACGAATAAGAAACGATCTCTCCAACGCATAAATGGTTGAGAATTGACGTTCTCATCATCTTTCGTAAAATCAAGTCCACCACGAAGACATTCATAAACAGCTCTACCATAGTTTTTAGCAGATAAACCTAATTTTGGTTTGATAGTACATCCTAGTAGTGGACGACCATACTTGTTTAATTTATCTCTTTCAGCTTGGATACCGTGAGGCGGACCTTGGAAAGTTTTCGAATAAGCAGGAGGAACTCTTAAGTCCTCTAATCGCAAAGCTCGTAAAGCTTTGAATCCGAATACGTTACCTACGATAGAGGTAAACATATTGGTGACAGAACCTTCTTCGAATAGATCCAAAGGATAAGCTACATAAGCAATATATTGATTTTCTTCGCCAGCAACAGGTTCGATATCATAGCATCGACCTTTGTAACGATCAAGGCTAGTAAGCCCATCTGTCCATACAGTAGTCCAAGTACCGGTAGAAGATTCGGCAGCTACTGCAGCTCCCGCTTCTTCAGGCGGTACTCCAGGTTGAGGAGTCATTCGGAATGCTGCCAGGATATCAGTATCCTTAGTCTCATACTCAGGAGTGTAATAATTCAATCGATAATCTTTAACACCAGCTTTGAATCCAAAGCCTGTTTTAGTCTCCGTTTGTGGTGACATAGGTCCCTCCCTACAACTCAATCAATAATTCTTGCAAGGGTGAGGTCTGCTCGACATAAAAAGAAATTTTTGTGGAAGAAACATTAAACGTATCCGAATGGATTTGTTTGTATTGTATTTATACAAAACATTATCTCAAGGATGAGACACTAGTATTCTATAAATTATTTTCTGTATAATGCAACCCAGCTTTCGCTATTCCACCAGAAATATTTGCTAAAACCACCAAATTCTCAAATATTATTATGCATTGACTTGAGAATATTTTCATTGTTGAACTGGCCAATGAAAAGCCAATGAGAGGAAAAAAGCAATTCTAAAAAGTCTTTACTTCATTCGAGGAGATAGAAAGAAATAAAGAATTAAGAACGAGAATATACTTTCTATATATAATATAATCTACTTTTTCATCTAAAGTAAAGTCTTTTTTTTTTTTTTTCAATCCCGTTTCTTCCAATATAGAGAGCAATTTGTTCCAATAAATCCTTTGAATCTCAATTATATATAATATATGCTATTATTAAAGAAGTAAATGAGATTGTTAACTCTTTTGTTATTAACCGATCGACTTGATACCAAAGAGCTTTATTATTACAAATTTCGAACGAAATTAGTGAAGTAGATTATTCATGAAAACCAATCCTCTTGTTTTTGTAGTTTCGACAGCAGTGGAAAAAAATGCGGGATATATTACTCAGATTATTGGTCCAGTACTCGATGTTGCTTTTTCCCCAGGTAAGTTGCCTAATATCTACAATTCTTTGATCGTTAAGGGACAGAATCCAGCAGGTCAAGAGATTAACGTCACTTGTGAAGTACAGCAATTATTGGGAAATGATAGGGTCAGAGCCGTAGCTATGAGTGCCACCGATGGTTTAATGAGAGGAATGAAAGTCATTGATACAGGAGCTCCTCTGAGTGTTCCTGTCGGTGAAGTTACTCTCGGACGAATTTTTAATGTTCTTGGAGAACCAGTTGATAATTTAGGACCTGTCGATGCTGGCACAACATCACCTATTCACAAATCTGCTCCTGCTTTCACACAATTAGATACGAAACTATCTATATTTGAAACGGGAATTAAAGTAGTAGATCTTTCAGCTCCTTATCGTCGTGGAGGAAAAATTGGATTATTCGGAGGGGCCGGAGTGGGAAAAACAGTTCTTATTATGGAATTGATTAATAACATTGCCAAAGCTCATGGAGGTGTATCAGTTTTTGGTGGCGTAGGAGAACGGACCCGTGAAGGTAATGATCTTTACATGGAAATGAAAGAATCAAAGGTGATTAATCAAGAAAACATTTCAGAATCGAAAGTAGCTTTGGTATATGGTCAGATGAATGAACCACCAGGAGCTCGTATGAGAGTCGGTTTAACAGCTCTGACAATGGCTGAATATTTTCGAGATGTTAATAAACAAGATGTACTATTATTCATTGACAATATATTTCGCTTTGTTCAAGCAGGTTCAGAGGTTTCCGCTTCATCAGGTAGAATGCCTTCTGCTGTGGGTTATCAACCAACCCTTGCTACAGAAATGGGTTCCTTACAAGAAAGGATTACTTCCACAAAAGAAGGTTCTATAACTTCCATTCAAGCAGTTTATGTACCGGCAGACGATTTGACTGATCCGGCTCCTGCTACAACATTTGCACATTCAGATGCGACTACTGTACTATCCAGAGGATTAGCAGCCAAAGGCATCTACCCGGCTGTAGATCCTTTAGATTCAACTTCAACTATGCTACAACCCTGGATTGTGGGTGAAGAACATTATGAGACCGCACAAGGGGTGAAACAAACTTTACAACGTTATAAAGAACTTCAAGATATTATAGCGATTCTTGGACTGGATGAATTATCAGAAGAGGACCGTTTAACAGTGGCTAGAGCACGAAAAATTGAACGCTTCTTGTCACAACCATTTTTCGTAGCAGAAGTATTTACTGGTTCTCCAGGGAAATATGTTAGTCTGATAGAAACAATTAAGGGATTTCAAATGATTCTTTCCGGAGAATTAGATAGCCTTCCTGAACAAGCTTTTTATTTGGTAGGCAATATTGATGAAGCGACCGCAAAGGCTGCAACTTTGCAAGTGGAGAGTTAAGAAAAAGATGATACTAAATCTTCGTGTAATGGCTCCTAATCGAATTGTTTGGAATTCTGAAGTTCAAGAAATCATATTATCGACTAATAGTGGTCAAATTGGTATATTACCTAATCATGCTCCACTTCTTACAGCTTTAGATATAGGAGTCATAAGAATACGTCGTGATGGACAATGGTCCACTATGGCTTTGATGGGTGGTTTTGCCACGATAGAGAATAATCAAATGACAATACTAGTGAACGAAGCAGAAACAGCTACTGAAATTGATTTTGAAGAAGCTCAAGAGAATTTTCAAAAAGCTCGAACTAACTTAGCTCAGGCTGAAAGCAAAAAGAGGACTATTGAAGCTAATCTCGCATTCAAGAGAGCTAAAGCGAGATTAGAGGCAATAAATGCTACTCAATCTGTTTCGTAACCAACTGATTTTTTATTCCTATAATAAGACTCTATTATGACAAGTTAATAAACCAACTTGAGAGTTTCAAAAATACTGAATCTTCTTTCGAAATTAGTAAAACTTATTAGATATTAATTCAAAATTACGGTATCTAATAAGTTTTACCTACTATTGGATTTGAACCAATGACTCTCGCCGTATGAAAGCGATACTCTAACCACTGAGTTAAGTAGGTTGTTAGTTATAATAATAACTGGAAAAGTTATAAATATCACAGTCTTTCTAAAATTTGAATTAATTGATTAATTAGAAAAAATCTTTGTAATTTAATATCTAACTTGACAAAACATACTGGATATAACTACTATACAACAGAGTCGTTATATTAAGGGCTATAGCTCAGCGGTAGAGCACCTCGTTTACACGTGCGCCAATGCTTTTCGAGAATAGTTTATCGATCTTCTTCCGATTCATAAAAAAAATGTTATGTGAAATCTTTTGTCTTACTCCCTATCCGGATAGGAGGGAACAATAGCATGACAAAAAGCTTAAGTCTTGATAAGTCTTGAATAGATTATATCGTTGATATGGTAAATCCGAAGTTGATTGAATGCTAGGGATGATGGGGAAAATACGAGGACCTCCAGATATTCTCTATCTCGCTTTATGAACTTTAAGGTGTATAAAGTATCATAATCTCATTGGAAGTGATAGAAACTCTATTTGAGTTGATCCATTCCTGAATAAGGCAAACCTACGTCAACATCGAAGACTCTCTCGAAAAACTTTGGGATTGCTTTGAAATAATTCTTTGAGCACACGGAACCATCTTATTATCTCGTTGAAAAGAAAAGGATGGAAATTTAACTAATGGAATTTTTAGTTAACGAGAGAGCCCAATGCAAAGAGAAGATGCATGTTGGGTTCATTAAACAGTTCAAACATTATACTTTGATCTGTTTTACCGAGAATGTCTACGGTTCGAATCCGTATAGCCCTAAATTACTTCACTAGAAATTATCTATTGCCAAATCTTAAATTCTTCTAGTTCAGAAAGAATTACCAATATGTTTGATAGAAATTATTGATTCGAACTGATTATTTCATTGGATTTAAACATTTTCTTCCTCTCCTATCAAGGGCTTAAATAAACTTTCTTGATCGAAGGAAGATATTGTTGAATATAAAAATTTATCCTTCGTATTTCTTTCTCTATAATTGATGCCAAGAATCAAAAATCTTTTTGAGAGAGGTTTGTATGGCAAATGCGACCAGGGAGGATTATCTAAACATTAAATAATAAGTAATTTCACTATATCTTAATAATATTTGTTATCATTCAGAATATCCATGAAATAATAATGTCTTTGTATAACTTGGGTCATATTAGTATACATCCATAGGCAAACTTTTTCAAGAAAGAGTTTGCTAAAAAACATCTATTGATTTCGATCTTTCTATGTAAATTTTAGTAAGAATTTTTTTTTTTCAATTATTATTAAGATAATGGAAGATTTGACGAAAATATAGGAGTATTCTCATGTTTCTGCTTCCCAAATATGATTCTTTTTGGTTATTCCTACTAATAGCTAGTCTTATTCCTGTTTCAGCATTTTCAATCTCCAAAATTTTAGCACCTGTTAGTCAAGGACCGGAAAAACTAACTAGTTACGAATCAGGTATAGAACCCATGGGAGATGCTTGGATTCAATTCCAAATTCGTTATTATATGTTTGCCTTAGTATTTGTTATTTTCGATGTCGAAACAGTTTTCCTTTATCCCTGGGCTATGAGTTTCAAAGAATTGGGTATTTCCGCTTTTATTGAAGCTTTAATATTTGTGCTTATTCTAATCATTGGTTTAATCTATGCATGGCGAAAAGGAGCACTAGAATGGTCTTAGCTTCTAATCATTCAAATATTGAGATCAAGAGTGATATTCCATTGATTAATTCTATGGAATCCTATTCACTTGATAAAAACATGTCAAATTCAATTATTTCAACTAATTTAAATGATTTTTCCAATTGGGCCCGACTTTCTAGTTTATGGCCCCTTCTCTATGGAACTAGTTGTTGTTTCATCGAATTCGCTTCACTAATTGGTTCACGATTCGACTTTGATCGATACGGTCTAGTACCACGATCAAGTCCTAGACAAGCTGATCTTATAATAACAGCTGGTACTGTAACCATGAAGATGGCTCCTTCTTTGGTGAGACTGTATGAACAAATGCCTGAACCAAAATATGTTATTGCTATGGGAGCATGTACTATTACAGGCGGTATGTTCAGTACAGATTCTTATAGTACCGTTCGAGGAATAGATAAGTTGATTCCTGTAGATGTCTATTTGCCGGGTTGTCCACCCAAACCTGAAGCCATTATAGATGCTATAATTAAACTTCGTAAAAAAGTTGCTCAAGAGACATATAGAGATCGAACTAAAAATAAAAGAGAAAATAGATTTTTTACTTCGAATCATCAATTCAAATTTGTACCTAGTATTCATACTGGACAATATATATCGGATCAATCGTCCATACCTCTCCTAGATCTTCCTTTAGAAAGAACTATCAGTGAGATGCGATTTGATAATAAATTCTTCATGAATGAGGAGGAATTACTACCAAAAGGAAGGAAGTAAAAATATTTTGAAATAAATCGAGAAATGACAGCTGATTATACAGATACTATTATCGGTAATAATTCCAATATTAATATGCAGGGTCGATTATCTGCTTGGCTGGCCAAGCATCAATTAGCTCATAGGCCTTTGGGTTTTGACTACCAAGGAATTGAGATTTTACAAATTAGACCCCAGGATTGGCCTTCTATAGCTGTTGCTTTATATGTTTACGGTTTCAACTACCTCCGTTCTCAATGTGCTTATGATGTAACGCCAGGAGGAGGTTTGGCTAGTGTATATCATCTTACAAAAGTCCAAGATGATGCAGATCAACCTGAAGAAGTATGTATCAAAATCTTTGTTTCGAGAGAAGATCCTAGAATCCCGTCTGTGTTTTGGATTTGGAAGAGTTCTGATTTTCAAGAACGCGAATCTTATGACATGTTCGGAATTATTTATGAGAGTCATCCACGCCTTAAGCGTATATTGATGCCTGAGAGTTGGATTGGATGGCCCCTACGTAAAGATTATATCGTCCCCAATTTCTATGAATTACAAGATGCTTATTAATAGAGAAGAATTTCAATGTTTCTATTAATTGGAATACTTAAAAAATAAGAACCTCTTAATTAGAGGCTCTTGTTGGTAGTATAATGTCGTCTCAGCTACTTACAAGAGCCCTCTAATAGAAAGAGTAGAAAGAGAATAGAAAGAGTAGAAAGAGGCAACAAATAATCGTTTTATATTCGTTGAATCAAGTACCACTGACTATACACAATAAGGAATAGAAATATCTGGCTTATACTAATCCCAATTAAAAAAGAATCCCATCTCTTAGTATTACTTGCTTTTTCTTTGAATCCTTTGAGCCAATTCCAATTTTTAGATCCAGGGGATTGAATTGAAATAATAAAAAACACACTAAAAATAGAAAGAATTCGAAACATTTTTCTTTTCTTTATTTATTCCTTATAATTATATTGTTTGGTTTCGTAATAGAGAAATCCTCTTTCTTATATTACTATTGATATAGTAATCAATTAATATCTCAATTGAAATGCCAGGAACCAGATTTGAACTGGTGACACGAGGATTTTCAGTCCTCTGCTCTACCAACTGAGCTATCCCGGCTGTTTCTTCCTAATGTATTTTAGGAAAGTTTTGATTCTCTGTCAACTAGAGGGAACAACAAATACATTCAGATAGAAAAGAAAAAATGGGTAGAAAGATATTCATCTGAATCTTGTATCTGGCATAAAGATGATTCCATTTCATTTTTTGTACCATTTATTAAATTGGTATTGAAAAGATTGATGAAGCCAATTTCATGAGACTTCTAATCAAAGGTCTGACTGATTCATTCCCTGGGGGTAGAGGGACTTGAACCCTCACGGTCTTCAAAGACCAACGGATTTTCTTTTTACTACAATTTGCATTGCTGTTTCTATCAACAGTGTAAAACTGGACTCTATCTTTATCCTCGACAATTATCTATTACAAAATCTTATCTCTTCAAAATATCTCTTTAACGATTAACAGTTAACAGGTCCAATACTGAAAGACAACTTCATTATTGAATCTTTAAGTCGTCCCAATATATTTCTGATTCTATTATCATAGATATATTGAATCTTTTTCATTTCTAAAATATTTAGAATTCTTTTTTTCTATCGAGGGTTAATCAATAGATTTTTTTTGATGAGATCATGTTTTATCAATTCGTTAGAATAGCTTCCATCGAGTCTCTGCACCTATCCCATCCTCGCTCGAGGCAAGATTTGGCTCAGGATTGCCTATTTCACAGTCCTAGGTTTCCCTGAATCTGAAAGCTATCAATTAGTAAGTTTCCATACTAAAGCTCAAATTAGTCAAGTCCGCAGCGTCTACCATTCCGCCATACCCCCTTTGGACTCTTTTATACATCAGAGACTTTTTAAATACTCTCGATTGTTATCTAATTCTTTATCCAATCGATTCGACGAAAAAAATATACTATATATACTATATTAGAGTAATTGAATAAATTATCTATATCTATTACAAATATTATAGAAAAATATATTGATTCAATCAATGTTTAATTGCAATATTCAATTGCATCTTTCTAATGAATCATTTTATAATTAAAAAAGCGATAAAAATTATGTTCGATTCACTTCTAAAAGAAAATGGGAATGACAGTTTGTTCGATCGAAAGAAGCCCGCTTAGCTCAGAGGTTAGAGCGCCGCACTTGTAATGCGATGGTCATCGGTTCGACTCCGATAGCTGGCTCTTCACTTTTCTTTCCATTTCGCTCCTCAGTTTGCAACTATTTCTCTCTTTTTCCGAAATTCACAAATTTCACTATTTTCAATATTCTATGATGTTTATATAACTATATGTTCTATTTGTTAAGAACAATTTTATGAGAAATCGATCAATTATTGATCCATTTCGTATTAGAATTAAATAATCTATTATTAATTATCGATTTTCTTACAGAAAAGGAGTTTTTATGTCCCGTTATCGAGGGCCTCGTTTAAGACTAATTCGTCGTCTAAAAGATTTACCAGGACTTACTAATAAAACATTGAAATCGAAAAAAGCACAGATTGCAATTGATCAATCTGCCTCGAAAAAGATATCTCAATATTGTATTCGTTTGGAAGCTAAACAAAGATTGCGGTTTAACCATGGATTGACGGAGCGACAATTACTTAAATATGTTCGTATTGCTGGAAAAGCTAAGGGTTCAACAGGCCAGGTATTATTGCAATTACTAGAGATGCGTTTGGATAACATTCTCTTTCGACTAGGTATGTCTCCTACCATTCCCGCAGCTAGACAATTAGTTAACCATAGACATATCTTAGTCAATAATCGTCTAGTAGATATACCAAGTTATCGTTGCAAACCCAAAGATATTATTAGTGTACGAGATCAAACTAATTCTCAGATTTTGGTGAAAAAAAATTTGGAATCTTTGAATAAAGATCAAATACCGGAACATCTAACTCTTTCTTCATTGGAAGATAATAAACCTCAAGGATTTGTTAACAGAATAGTTACTCGTGACTCGATTGGTTTGGATATAAATGAATTGTTAGTTGTGGAATATTATTCTCGCAAAGCTTGAAATCGACATGGATGGTTGAAGATACAAAGAATATTGTTTCTATGTTATACTTCATATTGTAAGGATGTTTTAGATCTTTCGTTCATTCCTTGGATGAAATCAATTTTTTTTCTATTCGGACCAACGAGCAAGTAGATATTACAAAGCAAAATCATGATATCTATATAGACCTTTTTTTTCTCATTACTATTTCCACTTTATTAGAAATTAAGTCCTTTAGGTATCGATTCTATCTAATCGATAGATTATAGATTTGTTATGACGGTGTAATAACAAAATTTCAGTTCAGGATGGAATTCGGAAAGAGAGGGATTCGAACCCTCGGTAAACAAAAGCCTACATAGCATTTCCAGTGCTACACCTTAAACCACTCGGCCATCTTTCCTTAGATGTTTTATCATTTCTCTATTTTAGAGAATAGAAGACGAGACAACAAGTCTTTCTTAATAGTAACTATCACGAAATTAAGTTTAATCCTTTTCTTATTCCTCTTCATCCCCAGACTCGATAATTCTGAAAATAGAAAAAAGATGTTGATGAAATAAGTATCGGTAGGAATATAATAAAATTTATATCACTATCTGGAGAGATTTTTATTCCTTCGAAACGACAAAGATATTAATTTCACTATTTTTTACATATGTCTTCATCTAAGAAAATAGAAAAAAGATGGGGTATTCTTTCCATTACATATAACTAGATCTTAAATATAACTAGATCTTAATTTGATTGAGTGATGAGTGAAGAGATTAAATAAAAGCAGGAATCTAATTAACTATGCCTAGATCCCAAAGAAATGACAATTTTATTGATAAGACTTTTACAATAGTAGCAGATATATTATTACGAGTAATACCCACAACTCAGAGAGAAAAAGAAGCTTTTACTTATTACAGAGATGGTGCGATTTGGGAAAAAAACTAATCAACTTAATCTTCATCAGATTAGGATTCATAAGACTTACGCTAAGTGAAGGTGCATTTTGAAGATGAAATAATTCCTTCTGTCGTGTATCCCCGATTGACGCAGCCTTAGATGCTTCAATCTTTTCAAGATTTTGGTATTGAGCAAAAGGTTAAACCTATAGAATAGGTTTTAAAGAATCTTATTCTATGGGTAAGCATGTGGGAAAGGCACTACGTGTAGGAATCGACAACACAAAAGCTTCGTTATAATTTCATCCAACCGATTTTTATTTCTCTGACGACTAATAGGAATGATTGGGACAACAAACATCCATCTCGTTTGTATTCGGATACCCATAGAATCATCGGAGATTGTCGAAGTAGCTAATCCCTGTGAAAACAAAGCGCTAAGAACAAAGAAATTGTTAAATATTTGATTTCTAGAACCATATCCATATATGGTGTTGACAACAAAATATTTACAAGAAGGATGGCTAGAGATTAATTCCAAGAACACTAGCCCCTGTTAATTTATAATGTTAGAGTATGAAATTCTAGAAAATATTTCTCTTTCTATAAATTATACAGGAGGAGCCGTATGAGGTGAGAATTTCATGTACGGTTTTGAAACGGAGTTCATTTTCAAGGATGAACGACCGTAACGAATGTCAGCTCAATCTGAAGGAGAATATGCGGAAGCTTTACAGAATTACTACAAAGCCATGCGTCTCGAAATTGATCCTTACGATCGAAGTTACATACTCTATAATATAGGTCTTATTCACACTAGTAATGGAGAGCATGCTAAGGCTTTAGAATATTATTCCCAAGCATTAGAACGAAACCCTTCTTTACCACAAGCTTTCAATAATATGGCTGTGATCTGTCATTACGTGCGGCTATCTCTACCACAAGATTTATTAGTTCATAACTACTCAGAAAGAAGGCTTTCTACATATGCACTGTTAGATAGAAACAGTTTTTACCAGCTGTAGAAAATAGGATTCTTCATTGGAACCCGAACATGAAGACGAAATTAAAGCCTGTCTCTTCCATGGATAATTTGATTAAATTGATAATTAAAGCACCGTAAAGATCCATTATTGAAAGTTTGGGTTGATACGATAATATTTGCTTACTCATATATAATCAATTTATGTAATGAAATTGACTAGAAACGAGAAAGTAGTAAGCGACGGTGTAGTATCAAATCCCAAAGAGAGAATGTGCTCAAAAAAATCTCTATAAAAAGGTGAGATAGTTACTTTTCAAAGATAAAAAAAAAATAAAATTTCGATAATTCTTTGATCGGTGGGAGAATAGACACCATTTCATATATCAATGGTGAAATAATAAACTTATATCATTAACTATTTCTACTATTTCAATCAACTTGATAGCGGAGGAAAAACTTCTTCCCAATTTTTCAATATTTGAGTTGAGGGAAAACTAAATAATAGTTTATTTGAGCCGTATGAGGTAGGAAACTCTCAAGTACGGTTCTAAGGGAAGGAAATCTTTTAGGATAAACCTATTCCGACCGAGGAGAACAAGCCATTCAACAGGGAGATCCAGAGACTTCAGAAGCTTGGTTTGATCAAGCTGCTGAATATTGGAAACAAGCAATAGCGCTTGCTCCAAGCAATTATATCGAAGCACAGAATTGGTTAAAGATTACAGGACGTCTCAAAGAATGGGTATAGGATTTTAACAACAAGATATTTGAAAGAGTGAGGTATTAAAGAGAATATATCTTCGATACTAGTTATGAAGTTACTCTTAATAAGAAAAATAATAAAAAGTTTTTTGAGGTGCTTTTTAAGAATCTATGATAGGTCCATTAAGCACTTTTTGATTGTGTAATAATAAAATTGAATGCCTGCCCTAGATAACTTCTTTATTATAGTCGTTCCAGTCTTAAACCGATCGAGAAAAAAAGAATATTTGAAAAAATATCTTTTAGAAGTTGCCCATTGATTGTTGGCAGGTTGTTGCTATCCCTCGTCCGAAGAGAGGAGAATCTCGATGACTATTCGTTCACCGGAACCAGAAGTCAAGATTGTGGTGGAAAGGGATCCTATAAAGACTTCTTTCGAGAAATGGGCTCAACCTGGACATTTCTCAAGAACTTTGGCTAAAGGTCCTAACACTACCACTTGGATTTGGAACCTACATGCTGATGCTCACGATTTTGATAGCCATACAAATGATTTAGAAGATATTTCTCGGAAAGTATTTAGTGCTCACTTCGGCCAACTAGCGATTATATTGATTTGGTTAAGTGGTATGTACTTTCATGGAGCTCGTTTCTCCAATTACGAAGCATGGCTAAGTGATCCTACTCATATTAAACCTAGTGCTCAGGTAGTCTGGCCAATAGTTGGACAAGAGATTCTGAATGGAGATGTAGGTGGAGGTTTTCAGGGGATACAAATAACCTCTGGGTTCTTCCAGCTTTGGCGAGCATCCGGAATCACTAATGAATTACAACTTTATTGCACTGCAATTGGTGCATTAATTTTTGCAGGGCTAATGCTTTTTGCTGGTTGGTTCCATTATCACAAAGCTGCTCCTAAATTAGCTCGGTTTCAAGATGTTGAATCCATGTTGAACCACCATCTAGCAGGTTTGTTAGGTCTAGGTTCTTTAGGCTGGGCAGGGCATCAAGTACATGTCTCTTTGCCTATTAACCAACTTTTAGATGCTGGAGTCGATCCCAAAGAGATACCTCTTCCTCACGAATTTATTTTGAATCGCGATCTTTTGGCTCAATTGTATCCCAGTTTTGCTAAAGGATTAACCCCATTCTTTACCTCGAATTGGTCAGAATATGCAGATTTTTTAACTTTTCGTGGAGGATTAAACCCAGTAACAGGAGGTTTATGGTTGACTGATACTGCACATCACCATTTAGCTATTGGGGTTCTTTTTTTGGTAGCCGGTCATATGTATAGAACTAATTGGGGTATTGGACACAGCATAAAAGAGATCTTGGAAGCTCATAAAGGTCCATTTACGGGTGAAGGTCACAAAGGTCTTTACGAGATCTTAACTACTTCATGGCATGCTCAATTAGCTCTTAACTTAGCTATGTTAGGATCTTTAACCATTATAGTAGCTCATCATATGTATTCGATGCCTCCTTATCCATATTTAGCTACCGATTATGGCACACAACTTTCTTTGTTTACACATCACATGTGGATTGGGGGTTTTCTCGTCGTTGGAGCCGCTGCACACGCAGCGATCTTTATGGTAAGAGATTATGATCCAACTACTCAATACAATAATTTATTAGATCGTGTTCTTCGACATCGCGATGCAATTATTTCACACCTTAACTGGGTATGTATTTTCTTAGGTTTCCATAGCTTTGGCTTATACATCCATAACGATACTATGAGTGCTTTAGGACGTCCTCAAGATATGTTCTCAGATACGGCGATTCAATTGCAACCTATATTTGCCCAATGGATACAAAATATTCATGCTTTCGCTCCTAGCTTGACAGCTCCTAATGCAACAGCAAGTACTAGTCTAACTTGGGGAGGTGGTGATTTAATAGCAGTAGGTGGTAAAGTAGCTTTATTACCGATTCCTTTAGGAACCGCAGATTCCTTAGTACACCATATCCATGCTTTCACTATCCATGTCACTGTATTAATATTATTAAAAGGTGTTTTATTTGCACGTAGTTCCCGTTTAATACCAGATAAAGCTAATCTTGGTTTTCGTTTTCCTTGCGACGGACCTGGTAGGGGAGGAACTTGTCAAGTTTCTGCGTGGGATCATGTTTTCTTAGGGTTGTTTTGGATGTACAACTCCATTTCAATAGTTATATTTCACTTCAGTTGGAAAATGCAGTCTGATGTTTGGGGGAGTATAAGCGATCAAGGTGTGGTAAGTCACATTACTGGAGGAAACTTTGCACAGAGTGCAACAACTATTAATGGATGGCTTCGTGATTTTTTATGGGCACAGGCTTCTCAAGTTATTCAATCTTATGGTTCTTCATTATCTGCATATGGTCTTTTATTCTTAGGTGCTCACTTCGTTTGGGCTTTCAGTTTAATGTTTCTATTCAGTGGTCGTGGATATTGGCAAGAACTCATCGAATCTATCGTTTGGGCTCATAACAAATTGAAAGTTGCTCCTGCTATCCAGCCTAGAGCCTTGAGTATTGTACAAGGACGTGCTGTAGGAGTAGCTCATTACCTTCTGGGTGGGATCGCCACAACATGGGCGTTCTTCCTAGCAAGAATTATTTCAGTAGGATAATGGCTAGGAGGATTTGAAAAGCATTATGGCATCAAGATTTCCAAAGTTCAGCCAGGGCCTATCTCAAGACCCAACTACTCGTCGTATTTGGTTTGGTATTGCTACCGCACATGACTTCGAGAGTCATGATGATATGACTGAAGAACGTCTTTATCAGAAGATTTTTGCTTCGCACTTCGGTCAATTAGCCGTTATATTCCTTTGGACTTCTGGGAATTTATTTCATGTGGCTTGGCAAGGTAATTTCGAAGCATGGGGACAAGATCCTTTACATGTGAGGCCTATTGCTCATGCAATCTGGGATCCTCATTTTGGTCAACCAGCTGTAGAAGCTTATACTCGAGGAGGAGCTTCAGGTCCCGTTAATATTGCTTATTCCGGTGTGTATCAATGGTGGTATACCATCGGTCTACGTACGAATCAAGATCTTTATACTGGAGCTTTATTCTTATTAGCTCTTTCTGCTTTGTTTTTGATAGCAGGTTGGTTACATTTACAACCTAAATGGAAACCAGGTCTTTCTTGGTTCAAAAATGCTGAATCTCGTCTTAATCATCATTTGTCGGGACTTTTTGGAGTAAGTTCTTTAGCTTGGACCGGACATTTGGTTCATGTTGCTATTCCCGAATCGAGAGGAGAGCATGTAAGATGGGATAATCTTTTAACTGCATTACCACATCCCCAAGGGTTAGGACCGTTTCTTTCGGGTCAATGGAGTGTTTATGCACAAAATCCTGATTCAACTAATCACTTATTTGGTACTTCTCAAGGAGCGGGTACTGGTATCCTAACCTTTCTAGGAGGATTTCATCCACAAACTCAGAGTTTGTGGCTAACTGATATTGCTCATCATCATTTAGCTATTGCAGTTGTGTTCATTATCGCTGGTCACATGTATCGAACTAATTTTGGTATTGGACATAGCATAAAAGAAATTTTGGAAGCTCATACTCCTCCAGGAGGTAGGTTGGGACGTGGACATAAAGGACTTTATGATACAATTAATAACTCTCTTCACTTCCAATTAGGTCTTGCGCTAGCTGCTTTAGGAGTAATTACCTCCCTGGTAGCTCAACATATGTACTCTCTACCTGCTTATGCGTTTATAGCACAAGATTTCACTACCCAAGCTGCATTGTATACTCATCATCAATACATTGCTGGGTTTATTATGACAGGTGCTTTTGCCCATGGCGCCATATTCTTTATTAGAGATTATAACCCGGAACAAAATAGAGATAATGTATTGGCAAGAATGTTAGAACATAAAGAAGCAATAATATCTCATTTAAGCTGGGCTAGTCTATTTCTAGGTTTTCATACATTAGGACTTTATGTTCATAACGATGTTATGTTAGCTTTTGGTACCCCGGAGAAACAAATATTGATTGAGCCTGTATTCGCTCAATGGATACAATCTACTCACGGTAAGGCTTTATATGGTTTCGACGTACTTTTATCCTCAGCCGATAGTCCAGCATTCACTGCTGGTCAGAGCTTATGGTTACCCGGGTGGCTGGATGCTATAAACAATAATAGCAATTCATTATTCCTAACAATTGGACCCGGAGACTTTTTAGTTCATCATGCTATTGCTTTAGGTTTACATACTACTACATCAATTCCAGTTAAAGGTGCTTTAGATGCACGTGGTTCTAAATTAATGCCAGATAAAAAAGAATTTGGTTATAGTTTTCCTTGCGATGGTCCGGGGAGAGGTGGTACTTGCGATATCTCAGCATGGGATGCCTTTTATTTATCTGTCTTTTGGATGTTAAACACGATAGGTTGGGTCACTTTCTATTGGCATTGGAAGCATATAACTCTATGGCAAGGAAACGTGGCGCAATTTGATGAGTCTTCTACTTATTTAATGGGATGGTTGAGAGATTACTTATGGTTAAACTCTTCACAGCTTATTAATGGGTATAATCCTTTTGGTATGAACAGTTTGTCTGTCTGGGCATGGATGTTCTTATTTGGTCATCTTGTCTGGGCCATTGGATTTATGTTTCTTATATCCTGGCGTGGCTATTGGCAAGAGCTTATTGAGACCCTAGCATGGGCGCATGAACGTACACCTTTAGCTAATTTAGTACGTTGGAAGGATAAACCAGTAGCTCTTTCTATCGTCCAAGCACGATTAGTAGGATTAGCTCATTTCTCCGTAGGTTATATTTTTACGTATGCAGCGTTTTTAATCGCTTCCACATCAGGGAAATTCGGATAATATTTCTCTCTCATAGCAAAAGTTATTAGATTAAGCCTACCATTAATATACAAGCCAATGGTAGGCTTAATCTTTATTTCTTCCGTCTGCTGTTAGCAGGGAAGAAATAATGAATGAGAGTTCTTTGATTCCATATCAAAAGTGATTCAAAAAAAAAAAAAAAAATTACTTTAGTTATTCTTAACAAAATCTTATGGCAGGAATATGGCAAAAAAAAGTCTTATTGAACGGGAGAAGAAGAGGAAAATATTGGTACAGAAATATAAGTTTATTCGTCAATCTTTGAAGAACGAAATAAAAGATGCTTCATCTTTGGAAGAAATATTGGCAATTCATAAAGAATTACAATCTTTACCACGTAACAGTGCACCGACACGTCTCCATCGTCGTTGTTTTTTGACCGGAAGACCTAGATCTAATTATCGAGATTTTGGTTTATCCAGACATGTACTCCGTGAAATGGCACACACATGTTTGTTGCCTGGAGTAACAAAATCTAGTTGGTAATTGAATAGTAATTTTAAGCAGCATTCCAAAGGGAAAAATCTATCCCATAATTACATCATATATTCAACGTAATTATTATATTAATTATAATAATTGCAATGGATATATTGCGCGCGGGGTAGAGCAGCTTGGTAGCTCGCAAGGCTCATAACCTTGAGGTCACGGGTTCAAATCCTGTCTCCGCAAATGAAATACAAATATACGAGTAGAAACAACCCATATTTGTTTGATCTTCGTTGTTTGTGATGTGGGTTAAAAAACAGAAATGTTTGAAGTTAACCGACTCATCTTATCACCAACAATTTAGAATATTTAAAAATTAATTTGTTCCGAATCCACTCCCATACTAATTTCTGCATAATTCCATTCTTACAAAACATTACTTTCTTTTTTTCTCCCCCCAAAATCTTATTTATTCCATTCACTACATGTTCCACTATATATGTAAAAATATATATAGATAATATTTATTAGTTATTAAATAGAGATTTAATTTTTAGTATCACTTAATTAATTTTCAGTAGGTTTACAATACTTCTCCTATAAGATACTAAAATTAGACTTATTCCGGAATTAACAAAATTATTTTTATACCGAATGAAATAATTGTTTTCTCCAGTATCGATCTATTTCTAGAATAGACAATATACGTTATCTATTGCCTGTACAATATATTTGTAGCGTAATCTGTCAAAAATTAAGCCCTTTTAACTCAGTGGTAGAGTACCGCCATGGTAAGGCGTAAGTCATCGGTTCAAATCCGATAAAGGGCTAATCACATAATAGATTATGGATTAAGAATCAGATTTAGAACATTGACTGATTGTTAGAATGATTTGAATGTTCCACAAAGCACATAACATTGGAAATTTTATGAGTCCAATTTATTAGTAAAATGCGGAATAGGGACAAAATAAAAATCGTTATAAAGTTCTTAACTCTATTTCTTTCTGTTCCATGCATTTTATGTATCTAACACAAAACTTGATGAGAATGAGAAATAGAAATATTATGTGACAATAACATGATTAGTAATATACTACTAAAATTTGAGATAAGAATACGATATTAAAAGAAAGTTCTTTAAGTCTCAATTTTTTCTCGGATGTCAAGAATCAAAAAAAAAATCATCAAGAAAGAAAGAGAGATAGATATATAAATAAATATAATCTCTAGTGTTATTTATGAATTAGCTACTCTAATATCAGAATTTATTAAAGACTATCACCTTACTATTTATTATATTCTTTGACAAGAATCATACTATCAATTTGTTATATACGAGACAATTGGTTGTGATTCCTTAATGAATATTGTCCCGAAATTATTACAGAGATTATTTCAAAACAATTTGAAGAATGGGGAAGAAACAAATATATATATATATATTGTTTTTTCTGTTCTTCGCTTCTCATAGGATATAATGTTGTTCCATACAGTATCAAAAGAATGTTATTTGTTCATTGCTATTAGATCGATCCGAGGAAGAGGAAAACTTCTAAACGTAAGAGAACTTTCAATATATCTTTAAAATTGGTAGAATAATCTCATAAGGATGTGAAAAAGCTAACTAGTCCCAAGCTTTATCCGATTTATCAACCAACCAATTAGATGATGAACTGGAAAGAACAAAAACTATATTTTGCTTCTTATCTATCATTAGTCTCATTTGAAAAATGGAAAACTAACGAAAACATACTTTGATGTTGAAGAAATAAATCACCCTATTGATTATTTAATGAGAGAGAGGTAGATCCAAGAATTCCGGATTAATTTGGATTTCCGAGATAGATTACTGAGATCGGTAAAAATCTGCTGGGCAGAAAAGAAAAGCTAACCTACCCTCTAAGAATTAATGGATTAAGAAGTTCATTCCAAGACTAGATATAACGTGATATTGAATGATTAAATAATAACTCCTTATAGTTTTTCATATCTTTTATGGTCTTATTAAAGAATCTTTATATTCCTAATTAGTGTTGGAAATAAAATATTAGCCCCAATAAAAGATTCTTTAGAAGGGATAAGAATATGATTCTTCAAACAATAAATTATCATATTCGTTCTCTAACAAGGTGCTTAGAAATGGTTGAAGCAATTGAATAGGAGAATAATTATGACTATAGCCATTGGGAAGTCTTCCAAAGAACCAAAAGATTTATTCGATAGTATGGATGACTGGCTAAGGAGAGACCGTTTCGTCTTCGTAGGTTGGTCCGGTCTATTGCTTTTCCCGTGTGCTTATTTTGCTTTAGGTGGTTGGTTCACTGGTACAACCTTCGTAACTTCATGGTATACTCACGGATTAGCTAGTTCGTATTTAGAGGGTTGTAATTTCTTAACTGCTGCAGTTTCGACTCCCGCTAATAGTTTAGCACACTCTCTCTTACTATTATGGGGTCCTGAAGCACAAGGAGATTTTACTCGTTGGTGCCAATTAGGTGGTTTATGGACCTTTGTTGCTCTTCACGGCGCTTTCGGTTTAATAGGCTTCATGTTACGCCAATTTGAACTTGCTAGATCCGTACAATTGCGTCCTTATAACGCAATTGCTTTTTCTGGCCCAATTTCTGTGTTTGTGTCTGTATCCTTGATTTATCCCCTAGGTCAAGCCGGTTGGTTCTTTGCGCCTAGTTTTGGTGTAGCAGCTATATTTCGATTCATCCTATTCTTCCAAGGTTTTCATAACTGGACTTTGAACCCATTCCATATGATGGGCGTTGCTGGAGTATTAGGTGCTGCACTTTTATGTGCTATCCATGGTGCTACGGTAGAAAATACTTTATTTGAAGATGGTGATGGTGCAAATACATTCCGTGCTTTCAACCCAACCCAGTCTGAAGAGACTTATTCAATGGTTACTGCTAATCGTTTTTGGTCTCAAATTTTTGGTGTTGCTTTTTCCAACAAACGTTGGTTGCATTTCTTTATGTTATTTGTACCAGTTACTGGTTTATGGATGAGTGCCATTGGAGTAGTTGGTCTAGCGTTAAACTTGCGTGCATATGATTTCGTTTCGCAAGAGATTCGTGCAGCAGAAGATCCTGAATTTGAGACTTTCTACACAAAGAATATTCTTTTGAATGAAGGTATTCGTGCTTGGATGGCAGCTCAGGATCAGCCTCATGAAAACCTTGTATTCCCTGAGGAGGTTCTACCCCGTGGAAACGCTCTTTAATGGAACTTTATCTTTAGGTGGTCGTGACCAAGAAACCACAGGTTTCGCTTGGTGGGCTGGTAATGCCCGTCTTATTAATTTGTCTGGTAAGTTACTTGGTGCTCATGTAGCTCATGCTGGATTGATTGTATTCTGGGCCGGGGCAATGAACTTATTCGAGGTAGCTCACTTTGTCCCGGAAAAGCCTATGTATGAACAAGGATTGATTTTACTTCCCCATTTAGCAACTTTAGGATGGGGAGTAGGTCCTGGTGGAGAAGTTATAGATACTTTTCCATACTTTGTATCTGGAGTACTTCATTTAATATCTTCTGCTGTTTTAGGTTTTGGAGGTATTTATCATGCACTTATTGGCCCTGAAACTTTAGAAGAATCTTTTCCATTCTTTGGTTATGTGTGGAAAGATAAGAACAAAATGACCACTATTTTAGGTATTCACTTAATTCTGTTAGGTGCTGGTGCTTTTTTATTAGTGTTCAAAGCTCTATATTTTGGAGGTGTATATGATACATGGGCGCCTGGAGGTGGGGATGTAAGAAAGATTACGAACCTTACTCTTAGTCCAAGTGTTATATTCGGTTATTTACTCAGATCTCCATTTGGTGGAGAAGGATGGATTGTGGGTGTAGACAATTTAGAAGATATAATTGGTGGCCATGTGTGGTTGGGATCTATTTGTATTTTCGGTGGGATTTGGCACATCCTAACCAAACCTTTTGCATGGGCTCGTCGTGCTTTTATATGGTCTGGAGAAGCTTACTTGTCATATAGTCAAGGAGCTCTTTCTATTTTTGGTTTTACCGCTTGTTGTTTCGTCTGGTTCAATAACACAGCATACCCCAGTGAGTTTTATGGACCTACTGGTCCAGAAGCTTCTCAAGCTCAAGCATTTACCTTCTTAGTGAGAGATCAACGTCTTGGAGCTAACATCGGCTCTGCTCAAGGACCTACTGGTTTAGGTAAATATCTTATGCGTTCTCCTACAGGAGAAATAATCTTCGGAGGAGAAACAATGCGTTTTTGGGATCTTCGTGCTCCGTGGTTGGAACCACTAAGGGGTCCTAATGGCTTAGATCTGAGTAAGTTGAAGAAGGATATACAACCTTGGCAAGAACGACGCTCGGCGGAGTATATGACTCATGCTCCTTTGGGTTCTCTAAACTCTGTAGGTGGAGTAGCTACCGAAATCAATGCTGTAAACTATGTCTCTCCCAGAAGTTGGTTATCTACTTCTCATTTCGTTCTAGGATTCTTTTTCTTCGTAGGTCACTTATGGCATGCGGGGAGAGCTCGTGCAGCCGCAGCTGGATTTGAGAAAGGAATCGATCGTGATACTGAACCCGTTCTTTCCATGACACCTCTTAATTAGGCGGAAGAATTATAGGAAGACGTGACGGAATAGGGGAAAAACTTATTTCTAACAAACTTTTTTCCAAAGTTTTTTGAAGAGCTCGGCTTACTAAGCCGAGCCAATAATTAGTTTTGATAGGAATAGCTTATTAATGAATGGGAGGAGAGAGAGGGATTCGAACCCTCGATGGTATTGAAACACCATGCCAGTTTTCAAGACTGGAGCCATAAACCACTCGGCCATCTCTCCTATAGATTATTCTCTAGTTAAAGAAGTCTAGTTGAAAAGTGAGTATAAATCCCTATCCCTGGTAAGGGATTATTTTTTCACCATTGCTGTTACAGTATTTATATTATAGCAATATCTTTCTATATAGTGGAAGAAATTTGAATTCATTCCTATTATTCCTTTTGGAATAAACTGGATCTGGAAATAGATGATCATCTAGGAGAAAAAAATACTTCATCATGATCTTATGAAGTATATTCAAAATTGAATTATTGAATAATATAGAGCGATAGGGAGAATTTGAATATTCTTCATCATTTTTGATCTAGTTAACATCTTGCTAGATGGGGATCAGATGGTATAATCTTTTGATTTCAAATGCATAGAGAGTCACAACTATGACTATTGCCTTTCAATTGGCTTTGTTTGCATTAATTGCTATCTCATTTCTATCAGTAATTGGTGTGCCCGTTGTGCTTGCCTCTCCCGATGGTTGGTCAAGTAGCAAGAATATTGTATTTTCGGGTGCTTCTTTATGGATTGGATTAGTCTTTTTGGTAGGTATACTTAATTCTTTCATATCTTAGAGCTTAGATCTCCATAATTTAACATACTAAGATCTTTAGTTTCCCCTCCCTAAGTTTACTTTTCCCATCTCAGGTTCACTCTTTTCGGTATGGAAGAAATCTATCTAATGCACATTTTGGGAACTAAAGTTAATTAGTTCCGTTCAAGGGAGGGGAACGTCTTCAGTCTCTTAGAAGGAAATAATAATTTTTGATGAAAAAAAATATGTTCCAATCATTCTTTTTTTTAGATATCGACTAAATGGAGTATCTTACTATTGAGAGAATATATAATCTTTAATAGATATTAGTACCGATTATTCTGCGGGTATGGTTTAATGGTAAAATGTCTCCTTGCCATGGAGAAAACGCGGGTTCGATTCCTGCTATCCGCACTCTCGAAGGAAAAGATATAATAGACTATGATTAATAACCTTGAAAATCTAGTAAAATATTCTTTATTTGTAAAGAAAAATTATTAGTTCAATCTCAACTTATTAAGAGGAAATTCTATTTACAAAAAACTTGAGCTTTTTTTTACTGGATTAGTACCATTGACCTTTCAGTTTGCGTCCGTTATTATCATAACGAGAATACTTAGGTTAGGCCCCCATCGTCTAGTGGCCCAGGACACCTCCCTTTCACGGAGGTAACGGGGATTCGAGTTCCCCTGGGGGTACTTATTCAATAAAATATTTACAAAATAGTTACTTTTTTTTCTTCTCAATCATTGTATTAATCCGATTCGATATTGGAGAAATAGAAACAGACTCAAAACTGGAGTCTTTTTTCTGTTCCTCTTTCTACATGGGTCGATGCTCGAGTGGTTAATGGGGACGGACTGTAAATCCGCTGGCAAAGCCTACGCTGGTTCGAATCCAGCTCGACCCAATACAAATAATTATATAGTCTATATATATATATATATGGATCAAATAGATCAATCGGGATTGACGGGTCTCGAACCCGCAACTTCCGCCTTGACAGGGCGGTGCTCTAACCGATTGAACTACAATCCCAGTAAATAGAGTCTATTTACTAGACCTTTATATGTCAATATGATATTGTAATACCTAATAAATATGAGAACTAATTACTAATGATATCTTCATTTTTGAATGAATATACTTATTTAAGTAATCATTAATGAATAAAAGAATTATCTATCAAAGATTTTTTTCGTGTATTCAATTTAATCAATCTCTAGTTGAATCAACGATCTGATATTAAAAAATTCAACTATTATTAGTTATAGAGATTTTTGATCTATCAAATAGATTATTATTGATAGCTTTTATTTCATTAGATTATCGAATCAGATTCTGTAGTGGGTTCATCTTTACAATTCAAATATTAGGAAAGGACTTTTTCAATCTCAATCAATGCTATGCTATTAAGCCTTTTCACTGATCGAAGAGATGATAAAAAATATTTTCAGATTAAAATATTATTTCGATGAGATAATATATCAAATCAAGTATTTCAAGGATTTCATCTTATGTTATACTATCTAATTGATATCAAAGAATTGATTCGACCGAGTTAATTGTCTTATTCGTCTTAAAGCATTAATTGAGTATTCAAAAATGGTTGAGTCAATTAGATCTTGCAGAAGAGTAAGAGTCCTTGTCAACGATATCTTCTCCAAGTTAATCTTTAATAATTCAAAAAAATAAGAATATGGAAGTAAATATCCTTGCATTTATTGCCACTGCATTGTTCATTCTAATCCCTACTGCTTTCTTACTTATTCTCTATGTTCAAACAGCAGCTCAAAACAATTAAATCAATTCTCAAGTTGTTATACACTTCTTTCCAGCCAAGAAAAAACAGAGAATAAAATTTTTCAGGTTTTTCGGAAAAAAAAAATAATTTTTGTATCCAATACAAATCTTTTGAGAGAAAAGACTAGAAAAGTCTATTCGAGATAGCCTTTTTTTAGTCCTATTACCATTATATTTCATAAAAATATTTTTTTCCTATGATTCATATGGAATTGGGTCCTAGTACTATAGTAGGAATAGGACTAATAATGATAGGTATACTCTTGTATGTCCTTAGAAAAAGGGAACCAAATGTATCTAGAGGTGTGATTTCAAATATACTTGTCCAATATCATCTCTTTTCAACATCTTTATGAAATAAAGATGGAACTTGAAAGGGAATAAAATGATTTTTCGGAGGAGGAAGAAACGAAGAAAAATCAATCTATGGCTAAGATAATTTAACATTTTTTTAGGTTACTTCGGAAACTGATACACGAGGGATGATTAAATCATTATTTCATCCCTTTGTAAGGGATTTGAATCTTTACCATCTTTTTGGTTTTGTCTTGTTTTCTCTGGGGAATAGAAATAGAATCCATAACCAACGGAGTTAATTTTGGGTCTAAGGATAAATATTTCATAGGAGAAAGAAATCTTTATATATATGACAAGTATGTAAAAACTAAGCCTAATTTATTAATAATTGATAAATCATCATGATATTAATGAGGTAAGAGACAGTCCAAGAAGTTATAGGAAAACCAACTTGGACTTAGAGTGAAGGAGTAATTATTACTGGTATTACCCTTTGCTCAAGCCATAAAGATATTAACGTATCACGTATGGTTTTTAGGGGGGGATATAGCATAAAATAGTCTTAACCTATCCCAATATTACGACTTTTTTTTTTCCTCCATCGGATTGTTGTGTGGAGGGATTCTCATTTTTCAAGGTTGGCGTTTAGATCCTATTCTCTTATTATCTCAAATACTGTTAAGTGGAACTACAATATTTTTTATCGCAGAAAATATAATTTTGCGTGAAAAAAAAGTTGATAAAATGGACTTATTATCAAAAAGAGAGAATAAGACTTTATTAGATAATAATAGATTATTGAATTTTTTAAGAAAAGATTTGATTTACAAAGAGATGGTATTGGACAAAGAAAAAACATCTCCAAGGGGATGGAAAAAAATTGATTATACGATCTCTCTTTCTTATGGAGATAGAACAAAAGATTCTTTCAATATCCAGAAAAGAAAAAAATGAATGGTTGAGAGTAATCTCAACCATTCATTTTTTTTTTCTTTGGAGTTAATCTTGGATGAGAAATAGAAGATTATTTAACAATAATCTTGATCAAAGATCCAAAAATCATTGTTAAATAATCCCATCCTTTCTTATAATCCGCTCCTTCCCCATACTACGAGTGAGAGAGAGAATGTAAAAACTACCATTAAAGCAGCCCAGGCAATACTAACTATATCCATAACAATGAATCCTAGTTTTTTCAATATACTATTTTATTATAATTCAAATCCTATCTGTGGTATATGTTAAATCCGAGTAGTTAATACTTTTTGGAAAAAAAAAAAGCAATATTAGAATAGAAAGGGATAATTTTTATCTATACAATGTGTTTTTTCTAATGGAACCAAAACTTAGCCCTCGAAAAAGGTCATAAATCCATTTCATTGTTTCGGAAATCGATATAATACTATTAGGGTTGTCTATTCGTGACAGATCCAAATACATTTAACGTGACAGGCTATAACGTCATATAGAGCATCTCTTTCTGTATCTGGAGTTGAGGTAATAGCCAACCCCGAAGATTTTTTCCTATTTATTAGGCGACACCCAGATTCGAACTGGGGAATAAAGGATTTGCAGTCCTCTGTCTTACCACTTGACTATGTCGCCTTTCTCTCTCTATCTCCATAGAGATTAGAAGGATTATCAATAAAAGATATATAGAGTATAACATTTAAGGTGGCTATTATCAAGTAATTATTGATTTTTCTGAGTCCAATGGAAAATCTCACAAATAATACTTCAGTATGTTATTTCTTCTTCTTTATTCTTGCCGAACCGAACTTGAAGGAGAAATTGGGGAAAAATTTTCGATCGATTCTTTTTGATTTTTAAAAATCAATAAATAATATTGAATACGGACTATTCTTTCTTTAGGAACTTATTTTCATATCGGAAATAAATTCTTACCATGATATTGAAGGAGAATAAGAAGATGTTTGTACTTCCAGAATTTGGAAGAATTCAATTTGAAGGATTCCAACGTTTCATTCATCAGGATTTAGTCGAGGAACTAACTAATTTTCCCAAGATTGAAGATATAGATCAAGAAGTTGAATTTCGATTATTTGGTGAACGATATAGATTAACAGAACCTTGCATTAAAGAGAGAGATGCTGTATATCAAAGTTTTACATATTCATCCGATTTATATGTACCGGCTCAATTAATGCGAAGAAGAAATGGAAGGATACAAAGACAAACTGTACACTTTGGAAGTATTCCTTTAATGAACTCTCAAGGAACTTTTGTAATAAATGGAATTGCTAGAGTCGTAATCAATCAAATTTTACGAAGTCCTGGTATTTATTATGATTCCGAACTCGACCATAATGGAAATTCAATCTATACCGGCACGATAATTTCGGATTGGGGAGGAAGATTCAAATCAGAGATTGATGGAAAGAAAAGAATATGGGTTCGTCTAAGTAAGAATCGGAAAGTTTCTATAATAATCTTATTATTAGCTATGGGTTTAAATATGAACGACATCTTGAAGAATGTTCGTTATCCCAATATTTTCTTGAGACTATTCCAAAGACAGGCTGAAAATATTCAATCATATGAAGATGCCATAGTAGAACTTTACAAAAATTTATACTCTGCAGGTGGAAATTTAGTATTTTCAGATTCTATATGTAAAGAGTTACAAACGAAATTTTTTCAACAAAAATTTGAGTTAGGACAATTTGGTCGGCGGAATCTGAATAAGAAACTGAATCTTGATGTGCCTGGAAACGAACATCTTTTATTACCCCAAGACTTATTAGCTGCTGTAGATTATTTAATTGGAGTAAATTATGGAATAGGTACACTCGATGATATAGATGATTTGAAGAACCGACGTGTTCGATCTGTAGCAGATTTATTACGAGAACAATTAGGATTGGCTCTAGATCGTTTAGAAATTTTGATTCGACAAACCATACACACAGTAGCTAGACGTAAACGTTTAGTAACTCCTAAGGGATTAATTACTTCAGCCCCATTGACAACAATTTTTCAAGATTTTTTCGGTTCACATTCTTTATCCCAATTCCTGGATCAAACCAACCCATTGGCGGAGCTAACTCATAAACGAAGATTAAGTTCTTTAGGACCTGGGGGATTGACACGACGAACTGCTAGTTTTCAAGTACGAGATATTAATCCCAGTCACTATGGTCGGATTTGTCCTATCGAGACATCCGAAGGTATGAATGCTGGACTTATTGCATCACTGGCTATTCATGCAAAAGTGAACGATCGTGGTTCTTTACTAAGCCCTTTCTATAAAATATCCAAGACATTGGGGGAAGAACATATAGTTTATCTATCATCGGAAGAAGATGAATATTATAGAATAGCTACTGGAAATACTTTATCATTAGATCGGGAAATTCGGGAGGAACGAGCTACTCCTGCTCGATATCGACAAGAATTCTTGACCATTGCATGGAAACAAATCCATTTTCGGAGTATTTTTCCCTTTCAATATTTTTCTATCGGAACCTCTCTTATTCCTTTTCTCGAACACAATGATGCAAACCGTGCTTTAATGGGTTCTAATATGCAACGTCAAGCAGTTCCGCTTTCTCAACCTGAGAAATGTATTGTAGGAACTGGTTTGGAAAGTCAAATAGCCCTGGATTCAGGAAGTGTAGTTGTATCCAATCAAGATGGACAGATTGCGTATCTCGATGGTGAAACAATTAGTATATTATTACAAAATGAGAAGACTGTAGATATTGAATCAATAATATATGAACGTTCAAATAATAATACATGTATACATCAAAGACCGGTAGTTTCTCAGGGAGAACGTTTGAGAAAAGGCCAACTGTTAGCAGATGGCACAGCCACAGTTGGAGGAGAACTAGCTTTAGGAAGGAATATATTAGTAGCTTATATGCCCTGGGAAGGTTATAATTTTGAAGATGCAGTACTTATTAGTGAACGCTTAATATACGAAGATATTTACACCTCTTTTCATATCGAAAGATATGAGATTAATATTTATACAACAAGTCAAGGTCCTGAGAAAATAACTAAAGAGATACCTCATCTTGATAGTTATGTACTTCGTCACTTAGACAATAATGGACTTGTAGTACCAGGCTCTTGGGTCGAGACGGGAGATGTTTTAGTAGGTAAATTAACACCTCAAGAAGCTGAGAATTCTTTACGTGTTCCCGAAGGAAAATTATTGCAAGCTATTTCTGGTATTCAATTAGCTAATACGAGAGAGAGTTGTCTCAAAGTACCTATAGGTGGAAGAGGTCGAGTTATTGATGTGAGATGGATTTATGATGAAGATACTTTGCCGAATATTGCAAATATGGTTCATGTATATATTTTGCAAAAACGTAAGATACAAGTAGGCGATAAAGTAGCTGGAAGACACGGTAATAAGGGTATTGTTTCAAAGATTTTACCTAGACAGGATATGCCTTATTTACAAGATGGCACTCCGGTAGATATGATATTAAGCCCTTTGGGAGTACCTTCACGAATGAATGTAGGACAAATCTTTGAATGTCTGCTCGGTTTAGCTGGAGATATTTTGAAAAAACATTATCGAATAACTCCTTTCGATGAGAGATACGAACGAGAAGCTTCTAGAAAATTAGTATTTTCTGAACTTCATGAAGCGAGTCAAGAAGCAGCTATCCCATGGTTATTTGAACCCGATCATCCTGGAAAAAGTCGATTAATTGATGGACGAACAGGTGATATCTTCGAACAACCTGTTACGATAGGAAAAGCTTATATGATGAAACTGATTCATCAAGTTGATGATAAGATCCATGCACGTTCCAGTGGGCCCTATGCACTTGTCACACAACAACCTCTTCGCGGAAGGTCTAGAGGAGGAGGACAACGAGTAGGTGAAATGGAAGTTTGGGCTTTAGAAGGATTTGGTGTTTCTTACATCTTACAAGAGATGCTTACGATCAAATCCGATCATATTCCAGCTCGTTCTAAACTACTTGGTTCTATTGTAACTGGAAAATCAATACCTAAACCTAATACTGTTCCAGAATCTTTTCGATTGTTAGTTCGAGAATTACGCTCCTTAGCCGTGAATTCAGATCATAATCTGATATTTGAAAAAGATTTAAGGAAAAAAGTGAAAGATGTTTAATAAAATTTAATTGAAAACTTTCATCTTATGATTCATCACAATAACTATCCACAACTTCGAATTGAATTAGCGTCTCCTGAACAAATCCGTGCGTGGGCTGAAAGAAGATTACCCAACGGAGAAGTAGTTGGACAAGTCACTCAAGCTTCTACTTTCCATTATAAAACACACAAACCAGAGAGAGATGGTTTATTCTGTGAAAAAATTTTTGGACCAATAAGGAGTGGAATTTGTTCCTGCGGAAACTCTAAATCGGTTGACGAAAAAAAAGAGTATTCAAATTTTTGTAAACAATGTGGAGTTGAATTCACAGATTCTCGAGTTCGAAGATATAGAATGGGATACATCAAATTAGCATGTCCGGTAACTCATGTGTGGTATTTGAAACGACTTCCTAGTTATATCGCAAATATTTTGGCTAAACCTCTTAAGGAATTAGAAAACCTAGTATATGGCGATGTGTGACTTGATCGTACGTTTTGATAATTATAGATTAATATAAGAACTGTCATTCCATTCAGATCGAACGGATGCCTCTCATTTTGACATGTTTCTCAGAAGGAGTAACGTGAAGCTCAAAATCAAAAACAATCTTAATAAGATTGCGAAAGAGGTTTTAGTCCAGGGTTAAAATACATATCTCAATTCACTAATTAGGCTTTGTGAGAAAAAAATCTTATTCTTTCATTTTCCTTCCATAGGATGGAACAGATTCAAAAGAGTCTGTTTCGATCGAAGAAGATTCTTTCTTTCTGAATGATCCTTCAGAAAATATGGTTATAGAAGCTTATCCATCGCGTATATGTTTCATCTGACGAAATAACCATCGAAGTGGAGTGAAAACCTAAAGGATTATAGAAAAATCAAACTATAGACAAGAAAATCCCTTTGTATTTCTACTTATATTGAAGGTATTTCTGTAAGGAAATATATCATATACAGGGAATAAGATTACTCAAGAATCTAATGAATGATCTAGAAGTTATGAAAACAAATTGTGATGTAAGAATAAAAAATTACCTTACTTATAACTTGAGTAATAAGTAGCTATTCCATCTTCAACAAAAGGTGAACTTAAATCAGTATTAAGATGTTCATATTTTGGTATAGCTATTTGAGCCGGATGAAAGAAAACTTTCATGTCCGATTCTTAGGGGGGGAATCTTAGGATAACCTATCCCAATCTCTTTCTTGCTAGGCCTGTAGCTAAAAAACCCAATTTATTGCGATTAAGAGGTTTATGCAATTATGACAATCAGTCATGGATTAAGATTCTTTCCCGCTTTTTCTCTACTCGGGGATTCGAAATATTTCAAGGAAGAGAGATAGCTACGGGAGGGCATGCTATTAAAAAACAATTAGCTAGTTTAGATCTCAAATCTGTGTTTAATAGTGCATATTTGGAATGGAAAGAACTGTCAGAGGTAGAATCTACTGAAGATGAATGGGAAGATCAAACAATTCAGAGAAGAAAAGATTTTTTAATCAGACGAATGAAATTGTCTAAACATTTTCTTCATACGAATATAAAACCAGAGTGGATGGTTTTAGATGTGTTACCTGTTCTTCCTCCCGAACTAAGACCAATGATTGAACTTTCTGAAGGTGATGTAATTACTTCGGATTTTAATGAACTTTATCGAAAGATTATTTATCGGAACAATATCCTTCTCGATCTTTTACTGAAAAGTGCATTTACACCTGAAGGATTAATTATTTGTCAGAAAAAACTAATCCAAGAAGCCGTAGATGCACTCATCGATAATGGTATCCGTGGACAACCACTTAGAGATAGTAATAATAGGCCTTATAAATCTTTTTCCGAGGTGATCGAGGGGAAAGAAGGGCGATTCCGCGAGAATTTACTCGGAAAACGGGTTGATTATTCAGGTCGTTCCGTCATTGTGGTAGGTCCATCTCTTCAATTACATCAATGTGGGTTACCTAGAGAAATGGCAATAGAGCTTTTTCAATCTTTTGTAATTCGTGGTTTAATTGGACGACATCTTGCTCGTAACTTACGAGATGCCAAGAATATAATCCGAAATAAAGAGATTTTTATATGGAAAATACTTCAGGAGGTTATGCAAGGACATCCTGTGCTATTGAACCGAGCGCCTACATTACATCGTTTGGGGATACAAGCATTTCAACCTGTTTTAATTGAAGGACGTGCTATTCGTTTACATCCATTAGTTTGTGGAGGATTTAATGCAGACTTTGATGGGGATCAAATGGCTGTGCATGTACCTTTATCTATCGAAGCTCAAACAGAAGCTCGTGTTCTGATGTTCTCGCATACAAACTTATTGTCTCCCGCTACTGGAGATCCCATTGCTGTACCGAGTCAAGATATGCTTCTTGGACTTTATGTATTAACAATTGAGAATTCCCAAGGAATTTACGGAAATAGATATTACCCGAATGAACGTACAAAAGATCCTATATCCTCTTTTTCTAGAATACCGTACTTCAGTAATTATGATGATATTCTTCGAGCTAAAGAACAGGAACGGGTTGACCTACACAGTCCTTTATGGCTTCGATGGCAAAAGGATTTACGTATAATCACTTCGCTAACTCGCGAATTACCTATTGAGATTCAATACGAATCTTCTGGAATTAGTTTTCAAATATATGAAAATTATCAGATTAGGAAAGGTCAATCAGAAGATATATTGAGTCTATATATTCTTACAACCGCCGGTCGGATCTTATTCAATCAACAAATAGAAGAAGCGATACAAAGTACTTTGGAAGCTTCTCAGCATCGGAATCAACAATTACTAGCTATAACAATATAAAGAATCTTTTCAAGTCATTCTATTTCTATAAAATGGAAGGGATGAAATAAGAAAGATTGAAGAAATTTTTGAGATAGGTCAAGAATGGCTTAAATTTATGGGTCAACTTTGCTTACAAAGAGTTCGAGGTTTATATCATGGCAGATCAAGCTAAGTTACTTTTCTACAATAAGATGATGGATAGAACTGCCATAAAACACCTTATTCGCAGATTAATATCTCATTTTGGAATCACATTTACGGCAAACATCTTAGATCAAATTAAAACTTTAGGTTTTCATCAAGCTACGAATGCATCTATTTCATTAGGTATTGATGATCTTTTGACAGCACCATTAAAGTCATGGCTCATTCAAGATGCAGAAAAACAAGGTTATAGCTCGGAGCAACATCATCGTTATGGAAGTGTACATTCTGTAGAAAAATTACGTCAATTGATCGAGACATGGTATGCTACAAGTGAGTATTTGAAACAGGAAATGAATCCTAATTTTAGGATGACTGATCCCTTAAATCCAGTACATATGATGTCTTTTTCAGGAGCTCGCGGAAGTATATCTCAAGTTCATCAATTAGTGGGTATGAGAGGATTAATGTCAGATCCTCAAGGACAGATTATTGATTTACCTATTCAAAATAATTTTCGTGAAGGATTATCTCTAACAGAATATATTATCTCTTGTTATGGCGCTCGCAAAGGGGTTGTTGATACCGCAGTACGAACCTCAGATGCTGGATACCTCACACGTAGACTTGTCGAAGTAGTGCAACACATTGTTGTGCGAAAAAAAGATTGTGGGACTTTGCGAGGTATTCTTTTGAATTCTAATCGAGATGGGAGGAGATCTATACAACCATTTTCTCAACAACGATTAATTGGCCGTGTTCTAGCAGATAATTTATATGTGAATATGAGATGTATTGCTACGCGTAATCAAGATATTAGTAATGAACTTGCTAGGAGATTAGTAATAAGTCAAGTCCGACAAATCTATATACGATCCCCTTTGACTTGCAAAAGTATGTTCTGCATTTGTCAATTGTGTTATGGTTGGAACCTTACGTATAACCATTTGGTGGAGTTAGGAGAGGCTGTAGGTATTATCGCAGGCCAATCAATAGGCGAGCCGGGAACCCAATTAACTCTAAGGACTTTTCATACTGGTGGAGTTTTTACAGGTGATATCGCGGAACATATACGAACTCCATTCAATGGAATAATTAAATTCGATGAAGATTTAGTCTATGCCACACGTACACGACATGGGCATCCTGCTTGGCTATGTCAAGACAATCTACCGGTTTCTATTGAGAGTAAGGAAAAGATACATAATTTTATCGTTCCAGCACAAAGTCTGCTTTTGGTTCAAAATAATCAATATGTTGGATCAAAACAGGTTATTGGACAGATACGGACTACGAAATCTCCTTTGAAAGAGAGAGTTAAGAAACCTATTTATTCCAATTTAGACGGGGAATTACATTGGGATACAACTGTACGCCATTTATCTGAACATATCCATAATAATATTCATCGTGTAGTTAAATCAGGTCATATATGGATATTATCGGGAAAGCTCCATAACTTGAGTAAAACATCTTTATTCTTTTATCAGAATCAGGATAAAATTCATGTTCAATCTCCTTCTATTACGAACTATAAATCGCTTCCTAATTCTTCAGAAAAGGATACTAAAAGAGATCTTGATTTTATTGATTCCAATATCGCCAAAAAAGAAAGTCAAACTTCTAACTTCGGGTTTAGTTTCTCCAAAATCACTCCAAATCCTTCCGATTCGACTAATATTCTTTCCAATATCGAGTTGAAAAGAAACAGAAGAAAAAACAGGGTTATTCTCTTATTAGGACGAGTAAAAAGCCGATACAGAAAAAAATCTTATAGTAGTTTTGTTCTTGACATACCTAACAATGGGATCTTGAATCAAGGTGATATTTTAGCAATCTCTGAGAGTCCTCAATATCAAACTGAGATATCAGGAATTATAAAATATGGTACTATAAAAGTTGATTCGGTTGGAAAAAGAGAATATATCGGGGATAATGAAAAAACAACCACTTTTAGATCGAGATATAAGATTCTTAAAGGAGGTAACTTCTTTCTTATTCCCGAAGAAGTATATACCATTTATCAACCTTCTTCGCATATCTTCGTATCCAATAATAGTATTATCGAACCAGGTACACAAATCACTTTTAATATCACTAGTCGAGGGGGTGGGTTGGTCCAGATTAAGAAGGTACGAAAGATTTTTGAAATACGAATATTGCCTGGAAATATCTATTATCCGAAGCGATTACATAAAATATCTAAACAAACTGATATTTTAATCCCACCAGGTCAAAAAATCTTTGACGAATTCAAATCTGATAATTGGATTTATCTTCAATGGATTACACCCTATAGAAAGAAAACGTTTCTTCCAGTTAGACCTGTTCTAGAATACATTATATCTAACCATTCGTTCATAGAAATTTCTTCCACTTTTACTTATTCGAGATACAGAGACATAATACAAGTTCAAGCTGCTGAATATATCTTCTACGAAGATGGTGAAGAGGTTCGAATAAGAAACAATACAAGTAGTATTCAATTAGTTCAAACTTGTTTAGTAGTAAATTGGAAAGAACCATCTATTGTTAGAGTAGCTTATGTTTCTCCTATTGAGATAAGATTTAATAATATTCTAAAGACTTTTCTCCAAATTAGTTTAATTGAATTCTCCAATGCGTATGTTGAAAAAGGAAATAGTAGAGCTTCATTGAAACGTCTTTTTAGTAATCAACCTTTCTATTCAAATAATGCGAATAATCATTTGTTGAGTCAATTCCCAATTAATCATCCTGGTGTTGTTCGTAGATTGAGTGATCAAGGGACAGATAGATCTTTCGTGGTTTTATTGCCATCTGATTCATATCAAAGTTTTTATTCCCCATGCCATGATGGTCGAAATAGAAGGAAGCAAATTGTTGAATCGAGATATAAAATTTCTTTCTGTGAAAAAGAAATCTCTGAGCGATCAAATACTCTTTTTTTATCTTTCAACAGGAAGAAATTTTTGAAATTGAAAGAGAAATTAACAAATTCTTTTTCATCATTTGATCATCATTGTATGATGCAAACGACGGAAAGATTAGGTCTTCTGGGAACCGTACATAGTATTGCTCATTATTCGTTATATTCCCATCGAATAATTAATAAAAATTTTTTTCTATCCAAGGATTTGGATATTGATAATTCAAGAGCGATCTCTCAAAATTCCAATTGGTATATTCTAGATGAAAATAGAGTTATATGTGGATTCGATCTAATAGATTCTACTCAAGAGGATTTGTCAAATCGGCCTCATTATTTATCCGTCCCTTGTGACGTAATAATCCCATTTGTTAATCTCGGACAATTCATTTGCGAGGGTGTATCTTTATATGAACATGAAACATCTTATCAATCCGGTCAAATTATAGCTATTTATCAAGAATCTGTAATGATTAGATTGTCCAAACCTTATTTAGCTACTAAAGGAGCAACTGTTCATAGTAATTACGGAGATATTCTGAAAGAAGGGGATACGCTAATAACCTTAATATATGAGAGATTAAGATCTGGAGACATTATCCAAGGTCTTCCCAAAGTTGAGCAATTACTAGAAGCTCGTTCAATCAATTCAGTCTCATTAGATTTAGAAAAGAATTTTCTATTCTGGAATAATACTATGATAAGGTTGGTTGGAAACTTTTGGAGTCATTTTCTCGGTGTTAAAACGAGTATAGAGCAATGTCAATTGTTTTTGGTTAATAAGGTTCAAAAAGTTTATCGATCTCAAGGGGTCCAAATTTCTGATAAACATATCGAGATTATTGTACGACAAATGACATCTAAAGTAATAACTTTAGAAGATGGAATGGCTAATGTATTTTCACCGGGAGAACTTATTGAATTATCACGAGCACAAAGAATGAATCGTGCGTTAAAGGAATCGATTTCTCATAAACCTATCGTATTAGGAATGACAAAAGCATCTCTTAATACTACCAGTTTTATATCAGAAGCAAGTTTTCAAGAAACTACCCGAGTATTAGCTAGAGCTGCTTTGCAGGGTCGAATTGATTGGTTAAAAGGCTTGAAAGAAAATGTTGTTCCCGGCAGTGTAGTTCCTACAGGAACTGGAAGTCGAGAAGTTATTTGTCAAATAGATATAGAAAAACGAAAAGAGCTTGGTTTGTTAAAAACAAAAAATAATAAAATTTTTATTCGCAAAATAAGAGATATTTTCTTCTATCACGAAAAAGTCTCTATTTCTAAAAATCCCAAATATATTCATATGAGACTAAAAAAACCAGTATTAAAGGAGATAAATATTTAGTATATCTCTAATTGTATGGTCAAGTGAATCAATAAATTGAATTTCATTCATGATCAAAAGATCTCAAAGCTTTAAGAGATCTTATTAGAATAATATTCTTTATAATTTTCTGATAGTTCCGAGAAAAACAATGCAACAAAAGAATTGGAATATTAATTTGGAAGAGATGATGGAAGCAGGAATTCATTTTGGTCATCGGACTCAGAAGTGGAATCCCAAAATGTCGCCTTATATCTTTACGGAAAGAAAAGGTGTTCATATTCTAAATCTGACTCAAACTGCTCGTTTTTTATCTGAAGCTTGTGATTTAGTATTTCATGCAGCAAATGAGGGAAAACAATTTCTAATAGTAGGTACAAAATACCAAGTATCTGATTTAATAGCATCAGCCGCAATAAAAGCTCGATGTCATTATGTAAACCAAAAATGGCTTGGTGGTATGTTAACAAATTGGTCTACCATGGAAACACGTCTCCAAAGATTTCAAGATTTGGAGAATAAAGCAAATACAGGAGGATTTAATCGACTTCCAAAGAGAGAGGCAGCAATATTGAAGAGACAGTTATCTCAATTGCAGAAATATCTTGGCGGGATTAAATATATGATAGATCCACCTGATATTGTAATAATAGCTGATCAACACAAAGAATCTACAGCTATCAAAGAATGTATCAATTTAGGTATTCCCACAATCTGTGTTGTTGATACGGATTGTGATCCAGATCTTACTGATATTCCGATTCCAGCTAATGATGATGCACGATCTTCAATAAGATGGATCTTGAACAAATTAACGTTTGCAATTCATGAAGGTCAATCTAACTATATGCTTTCAAAAGATTCCTAAATTATTTATTATTCCTAAACCTAGAAATCTATTGAAATAACAAAAAATTTTATATTTTTTGAGATATAGTATATAATCTTATTGCAAAAACGATTCGCTATGTCTCCAGAATATTCATTATTTATATATTGAAATAATATATTATTCGTTCAGAATTGTTTTTTTCCAAGTCAATCTCTAAGAGGGAGGTAATATGGATATTGAACAACCTTCTATTAATGTAATAAACAGTTTATATCAAATATCAGGTGTTGAGGTAGGTCAACACTTCTATTTGCAAATAGGCAATTTTCAAGTTCATGCACAAGTTCTTATAACGTCCTGGGTCGTAATTGCTATATTATTAGGTCTTTCCATCGTAGCTACTCGAGATTTACAAACCATCCCAACGGGTAGTCAAAATTTTATTGAATATGTTCTTGAATTTATTCGAGACTTAACCCGGACTCAAATAGGGGAAGAGGAATATCGTCCGTGGGTTCCTTTTATCGGAACAATGTTTTTGTTCATTTTCGTTTCCAATTGGTCAGGTGCTCTTTTTCCCTGGCGAATCATTCAATTACCTCACGGAGAATTAGCTGCACCTACGAATGATATTAATACCACCGTTGCACTAGCTTTGCTTACATCAGTAGCATATTTTTATGCGGGTCTGCATAAGAGGGGTTTAAGCTACTTCGGTAAGTATATCCAACCAACTCCGGTACTTTTACCAATCAATATTTTGGAAGATTTTACCAAACCCTTATCACTTAGTTTTCGACTTTTCGGAAATATATTAGCTGATGAATTGGTAGTAGCTGTTCTAATTTCTTTAGTACCTTTAGTGGTTCCTATACCGATGATGTTCCTGGGATTATTCACAAGTGCTATTCAAGCTCTGATTTTTGCAACTTTAGCTGCAGCTTATATAGGAGAATCTATGGAAGGTCATCATTAACCAAATCTATTCCTTGGATAGACCATTATTCAAAATCATTGTACTTACTTAGGATCTAATATCTCTTAGATAAAGCGATTTATTAAAGTAATGAGAACTCTTTTTAATGTATAATAGAATGATACTCTTTATTCTTTAGATAAAAAATCTGGATGAATATTAAGAATATATATGTTTATCTCTTTTATCTCCCAAGAAGAAGAGATGTAGACTCTTAGTATTCATGTCAGAGAAAAAATATATATATAAGACGAATAAACAAGTTTTCAATTGGAAGTTAATCGATTATAATTGATTCGCAAGATGTTCTGGAATGGAATAATTCCTATTTTTTCATCTCTCTTCCAGAGATAGAAATAATATCTATTAAAAAATGTATCTCAGAATAATCTTTTGAAGAGTCAAATGGAATCGATGTTTTTTAATTCAACATCCCAGCTTGATTTAATCCATATCTTTTTAACCCAATTGATATAATCTGATTAAAACCAAGGTTATGGAAAAAAAAATATTCATTCATCAAAAAATATTCATTCATCAAATGATATTATCACTTTAATAAGAGATATTTGACTAACTAATTGCTTTAACCAAATTATCCCGATATCTTAGTAAGTAAGATATAGAAGATTCTTGTGATAAAAAATATTTATTTATTTAGTAGAAGGAGATTACTATGAACCCTTTGATTTCTGCGGCTTCTGTTATTGCCGCTGGATTAGCTGTAGGTCTTGCTTCCATTGGACCAGGTGTCGGTCAAGGTACTGCAGCAGGTCAAGCCGTAGAAGGTATTGCGAGACAACCAGAAGCAGAAGGTAAAATCCGAGGCACATTATTGTTAAGCTTAGCTTTTATGGAAGCTTTAACTATTTATGGATTAGTTGTAGCTTTAGCACTTTCATTTGCAAATCCTTTTGTTTAATCCGAAGCATATTCTAAATTTCATATACTTAAAAAACCCTCCTCTAATAATTCCATCGGATTAGTCAATTCTTTAGGGGAGGGAACTAAAAATAATGGGAGAGTTTTGGGTTCCCTCCTTCTATCTAGTTAAAAAAAAAAATATTATTGATTCCTGTAGAAGGTAGTGTAGCAAGCAAATCATTTGTCTAATCCTATTTTGAAAGGATTCATATTTGGGATTAAGAGGGTCTCTTTGTCTAAATCTATGATTTCAAATAGGTTTTAGGAGAGAAAGACCATTCAAGACTTAGATAGCCTTTTATGGGATATTTTTGGTATATAGGATGTTAAAAATATGATTCATTTGAATATACTTTATTGGCCCCCTGCTGGAGGTTTCGGTTTAAATACCAATATCTTGGAAATCAATATAATAAACTTAGCTGTGGTGTTAGGTGTATTAATCTATCTCGGAAAGGGAGTGTGTGCGGGTTGTATATTCGAATGATATAACTGGATCTTTCCAGTTGCATCTCATATAGAATGAGGTGCAAATTCCCAACGAATGACTTATTTGAGAGAAATATATAAGAACTAGAGCATTTCGTAACATCGAGAGAAAACTTTTTCTCCCCCAACTCGAATGGGAATATTATTAATATGGTTAAAGCTAAACCGCTTGAAGTCTAAGCAATAGATGGGGTTTTCTTTCCCCCACTGTGTAAAGGTATGAATACATGGTCGGAGAATTCTTTGATATATAACACTCATATCAAAGATGTTTTAATTATTTCCGAAATAATTATTCTCTCCTCAAACTAACCGGGAGCGGTTTACGATGCTGAATTGACAACCTATATGAAATAAAGATTATTCGGAAAGAACAACTTTGCTGACAATGAAGAAATAATCTTGTCAGAAGAACCCTCGAGAATCTTCAGGTTCTATTAATTCCATTACAATTCAAATCGAAATAGAGGATATGAATAAAGAGGGCAAGTTCGTGGAAACAAGAAATCTTTCTGTCTCATTGGAAAGCACGAACAGGAAAGCCGAATGAATTGAAAAATTCATGTTCGGTTTGGGAAGGGATTATTAATCCGTGAAAATCAGCGATCTATAATCTACTTTCATTAAACGATTTATTAGAAAATCGTAAGCAAACAATCTTAAGTACCATTCATGATGCGGAAGAACGATATGAAGAAGCTACTGAGAAGCTTAACCAAGCTCGAACTCGTTTGCAACAAGCAAAAGTGAAAGCAGATGAAATTCGTGTAAATGGACTTACACAAATGGAAAGAGAGAAACAGGATTTGATAAATGCTGCGGATGAAGATTCAAGAAGATTAGAAGATTCTAAAAATTCTACTATTCGTTTTGAGGAACAACGAGCAATCGAACAGGTTCGACAACAGGTCTCTCGACTTGCTCTAGAGAGAGCTCTAGAGAGTCTAAATACTCGTTTGAATAATGAATTGCACTCACGCATGATTGATTATCATATCGGCCTACTTAGGGCCATGGAAAGCACAACTGATCAGTTCTTATAGGTCTTATTTTTCAAAAGATAATTGATAGATACTAATGGTAAACACAAATATTCGACCTGACGAGATTAGCAGTAGTATCCGTAAAGAAATCGAAGGATATACTCAAGAAGTAAAAGTGGTTAATGTTGGTACTGTTCTTCAAGTAGGAGATGGTATTGCCCGTATCTATGGTCTTGATAAAGTAATGGCAGGTGAATTGGTAGAATTTGAAGATGGTACAGTAGGCATTGCTCTAAATTCAGAGTCAGATAATGTGGGAGCTGTTTTAATGGGGGATGGTTTAACCATACAGGAAGGGAGTTCTGTCAAAGCAACAGGTAAGATTGCTCAAATACCAGTCAGTGATGCCTATTTAGGTCGTGTCGTAAATGCTCTAGCCCAACCTATTGATGGTAAAGGTCAAATTCCAGCTTCTGAGTCTAGACTCATTGAATCTCCTGCTCCAGGTATTATTTCGAGACGTTCCGTATATGAACCCATGCAAACAGGACTTATTGCTATTGATTCTATGATACCGATAGGACGTGGTCAACGCGAGTTAATTATTGGAGACAGACAAACAGGTAAAACAGCAGTAGCTACGGATACTATTTTGAATCAGAAAGGTCAAAATGTTATATGCGTCTATGTAGCCATCGGTCAAAAAGCCTCTTCCGTCGCTCAAGTAGTAAATACCTTTGAAGAGCGCGGTGCAATGGAATATACAATTGTGGTAGCAGAAGCTGCAAATTCTCCCGCTACCTTGCAATATCTTGCTCCCTATACCGGGGCAGCTTTAGCTGAGTACTTCATGTATCGTAAACAGCATACTCTGATCATTTATGATGATCTTTCCAAACAAGCACAAGCTTATCGACAAATGTCTCTTCTATTACGAAGGCCACCCGGGCGAGAAGCTTATCCAGGAGATGTCTTCTATTTGCATTCCCGTCTTTTGGAAAGAGCAGCTAAATCAAGTTCCCAATTGGGAGAAGGAAGTATGACTGCTTCACCTATTGTTGAAACTCAAGCTGGAGATGTTTCAGCGTATATTCCTACCAATGTAATTTCTATTACTGATGGACAAATATTTCTATCAGCTGATTCATTCAATGCTGGAATTCGACCTGCAATTAACGTTGGGATTTCTGTATCTAGGGTAGGTTCGGCCGCTCAGATTAAAGCGATGAAACAAGTAGCTGGTAAATTGAAATTAGAATTAGCCCAATTTGCAGAATTAGAAGCTTTTGCACAATTTGCTTCCGACCTTGATAAAGCCACTCAGAATCAATTGGCAAGAGGTCAGCGTTTACGCGAGTTGCTTAAACAATCTCAATCAGCTCCATTGGCTGTAGAAGAACAAGTAGCTACTATCTATACCGGAGTAAATGGATTTTCGGATAAATTAAAGGTTGAGCAAGTAAAAAGATTCTTGGTTCAGTTACGTGAATATATAACAACGAATAAACCTCAATTTGGCGAGATTATACGTTCTACTAAAATGTTTACGGAACAAGCAGAAAATATTCTTAAAGAGGCTATTGAAGAACATATTGAACTCTTTTTACTTCAGGAGAAATAAAAAAATAGCTCGCTCATTATTGAATAAAAATAATCAATAATAGATTGAAATACATTGTTAATAACAATATTTCAACCTCTGATTAAGATTCTTACGTCCAATAGGATTTGAACCTATACTAAAGGTTTAGAAGACCTATGTCCTATCCATTAGACGATGGACGCTTCTATCTGTTCAGTAGAATATGAAGCTGTTCAGTAGAATATTCAGTAGAATATGAAGGGTATATCGTAAACAAACACTATTATTTGTTTACGATATATCTAGAGAATCAGAGAAAATAAGAAGCCGATAGAATGGTATCTTGAGTCGACAAATTCTTTTGTCTTTTTCTTTATTTTTTACTACAAAGGATTGAGAGAACGTTACGTCGATTGATTGGATATTATCAGCGGGTAGCGGGAATCGAACCCGCATCACTAGCTTGGAAGGCTAAGGGTTATAGTCGATAATAGTTACATCATCTCTAATTCAGAACCGAACATGAAAGTCTCTTTTCATTCGGCTCCTTTACGGAGAAAAAAATTTCTTTCTCTATTTGATTTTTTCTTGAAAAATTTGTATCCGTAACATCTATGTCAGTCGTTCCATATCTTAAATTTTGAGATATACACTTTCTAGATGATCCCTGTAGAAAGAGGAAATAGTCCGGTTTCACAATCCATTTTTTCTTCCAGACTTGATCAGAAAAGACTCTTTCTAGTTACTTCGTTCTTCATTTCTATCGACTCAAATCGTTAGGAGAATATTGTTCACCGAGCGAATCATGAAATACTAATAATGCGAATCATGAAATACTAATAATCTTAGTAAACTAAGATTATTTTTCCTATAGCTATTTAGCTCCAATCTATTAAAAGATTGAAGATTTAGTTACGATGAAATAAATATTTTAGATGGCTATCCTTGGATTAATATCGACTAATCAATTTAAAGATATTCTTTATTTTAAGAGCATTCCGCTTTGTCATTTGAAGTACCCAAACAATTAAATTGTTTCAGGTAATAATAACAGGAATGATGCTATTCCCTATAGTATTTAGGGGAAAGTATTCAAACCTTTATAGAAATAAAGTTTTCAATTGAAAAGAAATTCAATTTGAAAGATCCCTCAACTATTTCAGTTGAGAATGGAACGAATCACACTTTTACCACTAAACTATACCCGCTATGTTAATAGCATATCACATACTATATGTGTTTGTCCATTGTACGAAAAATAGAAAATAGGAAAAAATTTATGAGGAAGAGGATTAGATCCCCATCCCCGGAGATCAAATGGCTAGCAAAGTATTATTTTACGTCCGGAGATGGTTTAGTAAGATCACAAATTTCCTTTTCGAACTGCCAACAAAGCAATGACTAATGGTCCTGATACGACTATTAAAGCTAAAACAGTAAGTTGTGCAACAATTTCTAGATTCATTAGAAAATCACCTCTTTATTATCTTCAAGTTATTCTACGCGAATATTGAATGAAATGTCGTAGAATCAAAAGTTCCCTCTCTTTTTATTTATGGAGTAAAAATAAAAATTTTTTGGATAGTTTGAAAAATCTGTATTACATCAATAATATCTATAGCCATAATAATCTGAGATCGGTACAATAGAAGAGAGCTTATCCATTTATTGGAATGATAATCTTTCTAGAAATGGCTTAATTCTTCAATCAGATTGGACTAATTAGTGATCTATATAAATAGAATTGGGGAGAGAATAAAAGGATGACATCAATTTCAGACAGTCAAATTATCTTAGCCCTTATAAGTGCTTTCATAACAAGTATATTAGCTGTAAGGTTGGGTTCCGAATTGTATAGATAATTTGCTTGATGATTTATCCATCAAGAGACAGCCTGGCCAGTCCGTGGCTAGGCTGAGATAGAAATATTAAAAAAAAAAAATGGGAATAATGACAAAGAATAAGGAATAAGTCTTTTCAATATGTTGGTGTATTTTTTTCTTTCCCGAGATAATCTATTTATTACATAAATTTCCGTAATTGATAGTATCAATTCCGTACAGTATGGACTTTTACTCCAGTTTTATGATAAAGTCCTCATCAAATGATTCTTATCTCTTTTTGGAGAGATGGCCGAGAGGATTAAAGCGTCGGATTGCTAATCCGTCGTACAATTTATATGTACCGAGGGTTCGAATCCCTCTCTCTCCTTTTAATATATTAGTAATTTCTTATTGAATTCAACTTGAATTTTTATTGAAACAAGTTATTCCTTACGTCCGGGATTACGTCCAGGGTCGTTTGATAGAAATCCGAACACGAAAAGAGAAACGAAGAAAATAACCACTGTATAAACAAACAGCTTAAGAGTAAGCATGATCTAATCTCCAGGATCATTACTAGAAGTAGAATAGAATAGATTCTAAATATTTATACCATATATTCTTTTTACTTCGAAAGTAAAAAGGGGAAGAATTATAATGAAATCATAATGGAATATAAAATGAAATTCGACCTATATCTTTCAATAAACCTATATCTTTCAATAAATCTTAGAAAGGATTAAATTTTTCCACTTCCAGGAAATATTCTTTTCAAATGGAGTCGAATGGAGAAAGAGGGATTCGAACCCTCGTTAACCGGAGCTAAAACGATTTTCGAGATCGTCACAATAGACCACTCTGCCATTTCTCCTAAGGATCCTAGAAAGAACATATTTTTTGATACCATGGAAAGAAAAGACACGCTTTATGGAAGAAAAAGCAAGAAAACACTATTCTAGTAATTTTTTTTTTCTGTTTCATTGAATTAATAATACTTGCTCCAGCTTGGGCTAGTGTCTTTACTCATGCATAGAAATTAGTTCAAATTAAGATATACAATCTTTTCAATTTTTCAGATTCCCAGGGCGGACGTGGAAATAGAATCCGCCCTATAACATGAAATAATAAATAAAACAAAATATTTGATACAAAAATACTCTAGTTACCAGTGATTTATGATGGATAGTCTTAATAATCGTATATTATCCCATCTATTTGCAAAAATAACAAGTTGCAAGAATAACGGAAGGGAAAAATTTATGAGAAGATAAGAGAAATTATTATCTAAAACTTACAGCTGCTTGCCATACGAAAGCTAAGAGAAAAAAGAACAAAGGTATAACTGGCATTACATCCACGATTGGGTCGAAAATAGCATAAGCTTCAGGTAATTTGGCAAGAAAAGTATCAGTTAACTGAGAATTATTCTCTAGATAGATGTTAAACAGAACTAGCATTTTTATTCTCCAATAACGAAAGATTCTCTTTCAATATGACAATTATGGATCTATTAATTACTCTTTCCGATACATATAATCATAGTTATTTTATTTCGAACGAGATAATAGATTCTTACACTATTTTACTGAATTCGATGGATAAATAGCTAATAAATGTATTTGTTTACTCTTTTTTTCATTTTGAAAATTATCATTGTTTATGATACTCCAAATAACTAGTATCTATTTCTATAAGTCAAGCATTCTAGAAATAGATACTAGTTGACATATATATTGATATAGAAGATATTACTAGTGTCAATTGTTTTTGGGGCGTGGCCAAGCGGTAAGGCAGCGGGTTTTGGTCCTGTTACTCGGAGGTTCGAATCCTTCCGTCCCAGATCATTTTTCTAGATAGAAATCTTTCTGACTCACTCTCCTCTTTTTTCTAATTGGAATTGAGAATGGGGTAAAAAAAAAATATCTCTCTTTTCATTCTCTGTGGATAGATACTAGAATCTATAGTATGATACTAAGCCAAATATGGTAAGAGATATATTTTCGTGATTGAAATAGAAAGGAAACATATTACTATCAAAAATAATCCATGAAATTAGCTTATTGGATGTATGCTGGTCCTGCTCATATTGGTACTTTACGCGTAGCTAGTTCGTTCAAAAATGTCCATGCTATAATGCACGCTCCTCTGGGAGATGATTATTTCAATGTAATGCGTTCTATGTTAGAAAGAGAACGAGATTTTACTCCAGTAACCGCTAGTATAGTAGATCGTCATGTATTAGCACGTGGCTCGCAAGAAAAAGTTATTGACAATATTACTCGAAAAGATAAAGAACAACGTCCTGATTTGATTGTATTGACACCTACATGTACTTCCAGTATATTGCAGGAAGATCTACAAAATTTTGTAGCTCGAGCATCCATCTCTTCCGATTCTGATGTAATTCTTGCGGATGTTAATCATTATCGAGTCAATGAACTTCAAGCAGCAGATAGAACTTTGGAACAAATAGTCCGATATTTCTTGAACAAAGCTCGTAGACAAGGAGTATTGACTCGATCCCTAACAGATACACCTTCTGCAAATATAATTGGTATTTTTACATTGGGATTTCATAATCAACACGATTGTCGTGAATTAAAACGTTTATTACAAGATTTAGGAATTAAGGTTAACCAAGTAATTCCTGAAGGAGGATCTGTTGAACATCTTCAAGATTTACCAAAAGCTTGGTTTAATATAGTTCCGTATCGCGAAGTAGGTTTAATGACAGCCAAATATTTAGAAAGAGAGTTTGGAATGCCTTATCTATCTACAACTCCTATGGGGATTGTAGATACGGCTGAATTTATTAGACAGATGGAGAAATATGTTAATTCCTTCCTATCAAAGGAAAAAGTCAATTATGAGTCATATATTAATTATCAAACTCAATTTGTTTCTCAAGCTGCTTGGTTCTCAAGATCTATCGATTGTCAAAATTTGACGGGAAAAAAGGTTGTAGTCTTTGGTGATGCAACCCATGCAGCTTCAATTACTAAAATACTTGTTCGAGAAATGGGTATTCATGTCGGTTGTGCAGGTACGTACTGTAAACATGATGCAGAATGGTTTAATGAACAAGTTCAAGGTTTTTGTGATGAAGCATTGATTACGGAGGATCATACTGAAGTTGCTGATACGATAGCTCGTATAGAACCGTCTGCTATTTTTGGGACGCAAATGGAACGTCATATTGGTAAACGTCTTGAGATTCCCTGTGGAGTAATCTCTTCACCAGTTCATATTCAGAATTTTCCTTTGGGATATCGACCGTTTTTAGGTTATGAAGGAACTAATCAAATAGCTGATTCGGTTTATAACTCGTTCACTTTAGGTATGGAAGATCATCTTCTAGATATCTTTGGTGGTCATGATACTAAAGAAGTTATTACTAAGTCATTATCCACGGAAACGGATCTTACTTGGAATCCCGAGAGTCAGAGGGAATTAAATAAGATTCCTGGTTTTGTTAGGGGAAAAATTAAGAGAAATACTGAAAAGTTTGCAAGACAAGAAGGTATTACAACCATTACGGTTGATGTAATGTATGCAGCCAAAGAGGCTTTGAGTACTTAATAGAATCCAAAATATGTAGATCTTATACTATTAGATTTGCAATATAGAATCTCTTGATGTGGTAAGAGTCGATGAAAAAATTTTCTATCAAAATAATTTTAGTAATGGACATAACCAATAAATGAATCATTTCAATATTTAGATATTATGGTAAAACTTCGTTTAAAACGCTATGGTAGAAAGCAACGTGTGACTTGAAATTATGATTGTTTTTGTGGAGTGTAGTATCCACCTTTTCATATCCGGATGAAAATGTTCCTGTTTCAACTTTTGTTCAGATTTTTTAGCCAATGAAACTTGAATAAAAATGTCGGATTGATAGAGAGATATATCTTTCCGATTTGGAAGTAAGATCTATGGTTAGTTCAAAGCAAAAAAGCTAGTTCAACTTTGTTAGTCTACATCTTCTAGAATTCGATATAAAATCTTATGAAACTTTCAATAGTTTATTAATAATAAAATGAGATCGTTGTGGGATAAGAAGATTCAATAATCTAATATCATATTTCGATATAGTAGATTCATTAGTCTGGTATTCCAAGAATATAAGACAGAGATGAAAATAGAAGACAAAGATGATTTTTATATTGGCTACTGGGTGATTCGAAATGATTTTTGTTGCTCCCATTTCTTCGGATTAAACCCCACAGAGTAAAGCTTAAACCTAATGATATTAAAAATAATTATTTCTTTCGAACAAAAGAATCCTGAAAAAAAGGTTGGAATGAAATGAATAAGACCTTTTTGGAGGTAAAAGACGACTCATGAAGTAAATGGAAATAAACTAATTTCTTAAGACATACATGAGTTATGAGTACATTCTCTATATTAACGATACCAATGCGAAGAAAAAGAAATAAATGCAAACAAAAAGAGATAAAGATTTTTTTTTTGATTGGTACCGTTTCCATTCAGTGGGGATTAGAACTTAAGCCGTATGAAGAAAAAACTTCATATACGGTTTTATAGGGGGGATACTTCCGTTTACCTATCCTACTAAGCTACCTATCGAATAATTGCAATTGATGTTCAGTCCCGAAGAGAAGGGAGAGCTATTAAGGAAGTTGGTTTTTACAATCCACGGACAGATCAAACTCAATTAAATGTTTCTGTTATTGTTTCTTTTCTCCAAAAAGGAGCTCAAACTACCGCAACTGTTTATAATATCTTGAAAGAAGCAAGAGTATTTGAACAAATTAGGATTAATTCTTAGGAGAATTTAATGAATTCAGCTTATGTTGTTTTGCAAATGTGTCTTTACTATCCGTTCTTTTTTTTCTTACTCTATATCTATGGAGTATTCCTTGTCCCTATAAAAAATATTATCTCTAATAATAAACAATTACTATCCCTTTTCTCTTTCATAAGAAGAATAGATAGTCGCTCCTTCATTAGATGAACGTTACTGAAAAATTGAGTCAATAGTAATTGATAAAAAAAAAAAGTAGATTGTAACTGAGGGAGTAAGCTCTCCAAATTATTCATTGATTTGGAGAGCTTATTAAATTTTTATCGACTAGGTACAAAGATTATTTCTTCTTAATTATTCTTTCCTAATGGATTTGATATATATATAAATTTTGATTGAAAAGATTGAATTTTTTTATTAGTATTTGAGATTGACAATACCGTTTTATTCCCTTAAAATAATATAAGAATATATTTTTTTCTATACATCAGAGCGGATTAGTTGGTGATAATATCACTTCGAGATGTATTTTCTTTTTCATCGAGAAAAATCATCGATATAATTTACGAGAGTGAAATAAATTTACTTAATACTTTTTTATACCTCGGTCATTGTTCAAATGGGTTGCTAACTCAATGGTAGAGTACTCGGCTTTTAAGTGCGACTACGGGATTTTACACATTCCAATGAATTGATATTTCATTAATACCGTTGGTGATATTTTCGAGACTACGACTAATCTCTAAAAAAAATAAAAAATTTGAGAGAGAATACAGCATGTCGTTCTAATTGTTATAGAATCTTTTTGATATCGAGGTTGATTAATTGATAATGCATCAAGATGTACTCGACGAAGAAATAATATTGAGATGAAACGACTCTAGTAAATAGAGTAAAAACATCTTTATAGAATGAAGATTCTGTGTAAGTCGAAAGAGTTAATGGATAAAGCTGATGGCTTGAATCAGAGGTAAAACCGGAAGAACGAGCTTCTGCTCAGAGATTCACTGTCTCGAGCTCTCTCTCTACTGATTAGTAGTTAGAACTGAATCAGTAACTAATAGGAGAGAGGTTTGTTCGTCCCTAGATTCTTGGGACGATGCTACCGCAGATGGATCCTAAATACTCGACAAAATGTGTAAAATAACCAGTGTGCTAACTAAATAAGAGTCTTCTCTTAGAAGTTGGGAGAGCAATCAATCTCAGAATAATTAATTCAATTCATTATGATAATAAAGTGTTGTATCTAGAATTTATTCAGATTCTATACGATAGAGATAAAAAAATCATGAATTTTATTAATTAGTTGAATAGATTGCACTATGTAATATCTCGGATTATTTCTATGAAAAACAGAGATAGAATCTTAGTCAAGATTGATAAATTACGAGAAAAAAGAGACATTCTATGTCAACAACGTTTCTTATATACTATTCCCTTTCAAGAGGATATTTATGCAATTGCTTATACTCGTTCTTCGAAGAAATCAAATTTGAACTTGCTAGAGAATTCAGTCCTATACAAAAAATATAGTGTAATAACGATAAAACGGTTGATTACTCAATTACGTCAACAAAATTTTCTCAAAATATTTTTTCGAGATTGTTATCGGAATCAATTGGATAATCCTAAAAATCATCCATATAATAAGTTATTATTAGAGGGACTAATATTGATACTAGAAGTCTTCTCTCCAATACAAATCCAATTAGGAAGAAATGAATGGAAAAGTCTTCAATCTATTCATTCGCTTTTCCTTTTCATGGAGAACAAATTCTTACATTCTAACTTTATTTTAGATATAAAGATACCCCAATCTCTTCATCCAGAGATTCTTATTCGAATCTTTCGTCGACGAATTCAAGATACTCCCTTTTTGCATTTATCGAGATCGATTCTTCATGAGTATCAGGATCCTATTACCTCAGATACGTCTATATCTCCTTTTTCTAGAGAACAAAATAGTTTATTGATTCTTCTCTGGAATTACTATGTATACGAGTTTGAGTATCTAGTAGTTTCTTCATGGAAACGATTTTCCCGGTTACAATCGATATTTTCCCTGGATCGAATTGATCGAACTCATTTTGATCGAAAGATAAAACATGTTATAAGACCTTATTGGATAATTTCTTCAAAGATCTCTTCTTTCACGAAGAATCCCTGTATTCATTACGTGAGATATAAAAATCATTCCGTTTTAGCTTTTCAAGGAACTAATTATTTGGCAAAAAAATGGAGAAACTATCTCTTAAATTTTTGGCAATATCATTTTCATTGTTGGGTTCAACCCCATCGAATTTTTCTCAAAAGGTTCTCTAGGAATAGTTTCTCCTTTCTAGGCTATATTCTAGGGATTCGAACGAGAATTAACAAGGTTCAAGCCAAGATGGAAGATGAATTACCTATTACCTGCCTTATTACCAAAGAATTATGTCCCATCATACCATTTTTATTATTAGTTAACTCCTTAGCAAGGGGGGGGTTTTGCACCAATTTAGGACGTCCTGTTAGCAAATTATCCTGGACTACTTTAACAGATGATGATATATTGAAGAAATTTGATCAAATTTGGAGGAGCGTATATTACTATTACAGTGGATCAATCAATAACCATGGATTATTCAGATTAAGATATATTTTTAGATTTTCTTGTGCCAAAACGTTGGCTTGTAAACATAAGAGCACAACACGTATAGTTTGGAAAAGATTTAGTCTAAATTCATTTCTCAGATCTTTTTTGAAAAAACCTGAGTTAGTTAATTCGTCTGTTTCAAAATATTATTTGCATAAGAGAAGATTTTGGTACCTAGACATTATTCAGATCAATCCATTAACTATTTCATTACGAGAGAGATATAATTAATATTTCTCTAGCCTGAATTCTCTAAGAAAAAATTCATAAAGCAATTCAAGGAATTGATAACCCATCAATCTTTTTCTAAAGTACTAAAAATCATTATGAGAGAAATACACAGAGAAAGCCGTGTGCTTTGAAAATTGCAAGCACGGTTTGGGAAGAGGTTTTTTCGTTTCTAATAAAACAAGAAATAATCTACTTTCATCCGACTAGTTCCGGGTTCGAGCCCCGGGCAACCCAATCGCGTTCGATCCTATATTTTTATGTTTTCTCAATCTCTCAAATAATGAGAGATTGAGAAAGGAAAGAGAGGGGAGAAACTAATATATTCATCGAAATTATATTCATCAAAATACTTTTTTTTTTTTTCGAGTTAATTTGATCGAAATAAGTTAATTTTATCAAAATAAGTTGACATCAATAGATAAGTTGTGTTATACTATGAAGTAACAAGCTCATTTAGCAACTAGCTTATTTGCTTGGGGAATTATCAATTGTCTTAAAAACCAAATATTACCATGACCGCAAGTTTAGAAAGACGCGAAAGCGCAAGCTTATGGGGTCGCTTCTGCGACTGGATCACCAGCACCGAAAACCGCCTTTACATCGGATGGTTTGGTGTTTTAATGATTCCTACCCTATTAACCGCAACCTCTGTATTCATCATTGCTTTCATCGCAGCTCCTCCTGTAGATATTGATGGTATTCGTGAGCCTGTTTCCGGTTCTCTTCTTTACGGAAACAACATTATTTCTGGTGCTATCATCCCCACTTCTGCAGCTATTGGTTTACACTTCTACCCAATCTGGGAAGCAGCTTCTGTTGATGAATGGTTATACAATGGTGGTCCTTACGAACTAATTGTTCTTCACTTCTTACTTGGTGTAGCTTGCTACATGGGTCGTGAGTGGGAACTTAGCTTCCGTTTAGGTATGCGTCCTTGGATTGCTGTTGCATATTCAGCTCCTGTTGCAGCTGCTGCCGCAGTTTTCTTGATCTATCCTATTGGTCAAGGAAGTTTCTCTGACGGTATGCCTCTAGGGATCTCTGGTACCTTCAACTTCATGATCGTTTTCCAAGCTGAGCACAACATCCTTATGCATCCTTTTCACATGTTAGGTGTAGCTGGCGTATTCGGCGGCTCTCTATTCAGTGCTATGCATGGTTCTTTGGTAACTTCTAGTTTGATCCGAGAAACTACTGAGAATGAGTCTGCTAACGCAGGTTACAAATTTGGTCAAGAAGAAGAGACTTACAACATTGTAGCTGCTCACGGTTACTTTGGACGATTAATCTTCCAATATGCTAGTTTTAACAACTCTCGTTCTCTACACTTCTTCTTAGCTGCTTGGCCTGTAGTAGGTATTTGGTTCACCGCTTTAGGTATCAGCACTATGGCATTTAACTTAAATGGATTCAACTTCAACCAATCTGTAGTTGACAGTCAAGGTCGTGTAATCAACACCTGGGCTGATATTATTAACCGTGCTAACCTAGGTATGGAAGTTATGCATGAACGTAACGCTCACAACTTCCCTCTAGATTTAGCTTCTGTTGAAGCTCCTTCCGTAAAAGCATAGGATAAAAAAAACCAAAAACTAGCTAACATGGTGTTATTTATTAACTAATGAGATATGGTCAAAACCAACGCTATGGTTTTTGATCTCTCATACCTGGGTCATAATTACCTGGGTTATAACACGTGTTACTTGTAGAAACCCTTTTCATTAAAACCTTTAGTCAAGAAATCAATGCTATTCGCAATGATTTCTGACCACGCAAATATTTCAGAACCTAGTTGAAAGGCTCGAAAACCTTTCAACTAGGTTCTGAAATATTTAAAGAACAAACCTCAACATTATTGAATAAAAAAAAATTTAGTTCATATTTACTAATTATTAAACTTTTATTCGATTTTTTATCTCTTGATAGAACTAAAAATTTATTTATGTATTCACTTGAAAAAGAAATTTCTACCGATTGAAAAAAGAATTGAAAGAATTGAAGGATTCTTCTTTGTATCTCTATATGGCTGGAAAAAAGAAGGCGGACGTAGCCAAGTGGATTAAGGCAGTGGATTGTGGATCCACCACGCGCGGGTTCAATCCCCGTCGTTCGCCCATGAAAGGAAATAGCATAATAAGCTTATTTTTATTCGATAGAGACGAATAGGCAGGAATTAATGGCAAAATTTAATACATAGGGAAAGATATTATGATATCAAATATATTGATATAAACTATATCTTGTGTTATCATAGATATTATCTATTGAAATAAAATAGATAATTGATATAATATTACTGTATCAGTAGTGAAAAAGAAAGAGAAAGAAATGGAACAAAAATTAGTCAAAAACACATCTTCTTTGTCTAAGATCCCAGATCATCTGAAAGAAATAAATAATATTCAAAATATTTTGATATTATTGACAAGGTTAAATCTAGTAAGGTTTTTATTTGGAATATTTTCCAATCTCGAATATATTGTTAAATTATTTGATTTCCGTATTTTGAATTCGCTAATTCTGCGTGATCTACGCAGTTCGAATAATCAAAGAAATAAACTTCTGCTAAAACTTTTATTATTACTTGTAATACCAATTTCTTTATATCGTTTAAATACCAAGAGTCTGATTGAAAGGAGATACTTAGATCTAGCAAAAATAGTTAATGGATATGGAAATAGTAATAAAGTGAGAGAGAGATTGAAAGAACATTTTGAATCGTCTTATTCTTCTATTTCTCCAAATATTTTTAATTCTTCCAATAGGGAGGCAATTACGTCTGCTACAGGTTTACAGGAATACTATTCTGATAGTCCGACGAAAGCACAATCATACGGAATAATACCTGTATCTAATACGATTGATTTTTCAGATCCGGATTGGTGGAAATCGTGGATTATTAAAGATATACTACCTAGTTGGAATATATCTCAAAGCAAAGTTAATGAAGTTCAGATGTTATTGAGTGAAAAGAGCATAGAAAATTTGAAAAATTTTTTTGAATTCTATATAGACATCATACTTTGTAAGCCTTATGATTGGAAATATGATTTCGATCTCTATTTCGTAATGAATAGGAATCAAAATAGAAATCAAGATGAAGAAATTGATTGGAAACAAGTAAATCGTCTGGACGATACTTTATTTCCTTCGGCAATAGTTGCTTTTTGTGATAAGATCTTGTTTGAGGTAGAAGGTCCATTGAATCGGCAAGGACATCAATTAGATATAAATCTTAATTTTAGTAGAAAATATTTATTCCATACCTATATCTCATTGTCTCGTAGAGAAATAAAAAATTGGATAGATCTTATTCAACCCAAAGGTTGGATTTTTTTCCAAGATTTTGCGGAATTTTATATATGGCAGTCATATTCTAATAAAAATTCTCCTTGGAAGGGAGATCGACACTTATTAGATCGTACAAGGCATATATTAGAAGAAAGATTCGTTGACCCCAATGATTTAGAGGAAGATCAATCCATAACTAAGGTACAATATTTCTTATCAGATATTATATATAATTTTTCGGAATATATATTATCGAGAATAGATAAATTCAACCAATTAGAAACATTAAAGAAAAGAATTAGAGATGATTCGAGTTTGATCACTCAACCTTTAAAGGATATCTTCGATAATCAAAAGATTATTGAAACCAATAAAAGGCATCATATTGAAAATAATTTTTTAGACAAAGAAAAAGGATCAACTTCTTCAGAAAAAAATTCTATTACTACAAATTTTTTTCTAAGATTTGGTTTCTACAATATTTCATTATTCCGGAAATGGAATTGGAAACAATTTCTAATTTCAAATTCTTTACCAACTAATATTGAATATATTAAAGAGTTAAATGGAGAATCTCATTTTCCAGATATCTCATTTCTTATTAAAAATGAGAAGGAATATTTGGAGAACAAAATATTTTCAGAGTCTAAAAATTCTGCTATAGTGGACCTATTCCCGACCGAGAGACGACTATTTGATAATACTATTCCGAAGGAAATAAAATATGGTCTTTTGGATATACTGTCAATACATGAGCTAAATGGAAGTTTTATTGATAATAAACAAATTTTTGAGAAGAATCGATCATTAAAAACCCAAGAATATTTGTTTGACGATTCTGGATCGTCCGAAGTTAATCGAATAGTTGATTTATGGAAGATAAAAAATTCCGAGTATTCTTTCTTCGAGTCTTCGCTATCACCAAAAGATTGTTTATCGAAATCAGAAAGATATTTAAATAACAAATATTCTTTTTTATTCTTTAATAAATCTTTATTTTTAGATAGTTCTTCTCTAATTTATTCGGTGGTTAATTTTTATATTAATAAAGATTATGTCTCATCTGATTATTCACGATTTAAAAAAACTTTCGTAACAAAGATAGATCAATTAATATTAAGAATTACTAATCCGGGTCTTCTTCTTACTGAAGGTTTTAGTGGGAATAGTAACCGATACAAAAATTTTCTCATATCGAAATCTGATTCATCAATCAATCAAATACTTTACAAGTATTTGAAAGTAAAAAATATTGAATATTTCAGTCAGAAAGTTCTGAAAGATCTTATCAGAGAATATTTTAAGATTGGGGGAATAAATCTTGGAAAAACCAAGGAGCAAATGGTCTCTCTATGGACACTTTCTCAACAAAAAATTCGTCCATTTTGGGATGAGTTAAAAGAAAAGACTAATATATCTTTAATATCTTTATTGACTACTATTTATAAACAGAATCGATTAATCTCTCTTTCATCAATATATACAGTTTATTCATATCAGTATATTCGTATACTTCATAGTGATTATTTTCTCAGAGTCAAAAACAACTTTGAATTTTGGATTAATAATGATACTTCAAATGATTTGACAAAGAATATAATTAGTCCAGATTTAGTTAATTGGAAGATTAATTTAGAGAAATGGTTTAATCAATGTATTGTTCAAATCGATCAATATAGAGGTGTTTATCTGTATCTAAATGTTTATAAATGGCGTGATGGAAACAGACAATGGAAATCTTTTTTCTCCTATATTGTTTCTAATAAATATCCAATAATATCTGTTGAGTCAAAAAATTTATTGAAAAGTCTACTGCTTTTGAGGAATGAAAAGATTAGCAGAAATCATTTTTCCAAATCTTTGTTTTTGACTAAAACGTTTATCAATAGATTCCTCGATTACTCATTTCCATATATGATTGAACCTTTTCTTTATAAATTACAAGATATAGATCAATTCTTTTTTTATCGTTTCCCAAAATTACTAAAGATTCCAAGTTATATTGCTTCTATTAAAGAATTTTTTGGAGATGAAAATATTTTTTCAAAAGAATCTAAATGTTTTTTGGATGATAAAAATTTTGTATCGTTAACTCGTCTTCAAATTTTGAGAGATAAAAATCTTTCCAATTTCCTTTGTAATGAAGATATTTGTATGGAAGGTTTGAATGATGAGTCAATTTTTGCGGAATCAAATTATTGGTTGAATGACGTCGCTGTAACTAAAAAAATTTCACCAAAAAGTTGTTCAGATGAATCAAATACATTAAAGCTTTTGGATTATTTATATAATCCTCGATTAAATTATAATGAGAGATTACGTCCTTTTGAGGGAGAATTTATTACCAAAGGGTACGATAGTACATACAAGGATATTTTGAATAATGTACCTATCCGTTACAACCATCAGTTGTTTTTATCTACTCCAATAAGACCTTTCTATGGAGAAAAAGATACTATTTCTTTTGTTCAATCACAAGTTTTTAAGAAATTATTAGTTAGATCACAAAGATTTAATAGGCAAACTCTTGGTTATATTGATAATCTTTATAAACTCTTAATAGCATTGACGCGATCTAATTCATTTTCTCACGGAAATAAAAATTCTTATTCTTTTGGAAAGGATTTGAAAAATCGCTTACAAATAGTCAATTTTGATATAGGGAAATCTTTTTTTGAGGCGGATCGATCTAATCAGTATCAATCTTTTAGGACCAGTTCAAAGCTACAGGATGAATCTACTGAATACCAACCTTATCCGGCGGATGAATTATTCCCCGAATTCCTTAGCAATTTGGAAAATCATAAGATGCTTCATTGGTTGAGAAGATTTCTATTATATAGATATTTAACACCGAAATCTTTTCAAGAAATGATTGATAATAAGTTCTTAAAAGAAAAAAAGAAAGAACTTGAAACTATCCTTCTTAAGGAAGAATACATTATTCGTTCATTTTATCCAATAAACATCAATGAAGTACTGGATAGAATAAGTATATATAAAACCTTGCAACAAGAAAATATTTCAAATAAATGGAGTTTATTTAGAAATTATACACCATGGTTTTTTACTCTCGAATGGTGGAATTATCTCAATAATCTAGTCTCAGAAACGTTTCCAGAAGTATTACTTAATACCAACGATTTGTTAGATTCGAACAGATCTTACATTATCAGATATATTAATAATTTATTGACTAGTCTATGGTTAGAGTTGAAATTCAGATCGAAAAATGAGAATGTCGATTATTTAATATCTAAATCAGATTCTTTTTTGGTGAAGGAGATTTCGAATCAGAAGAATAAGCCATTTTTTAAATGGTCACTTTTAAGGTTTGTCAATGGTCATAACGTCGAATTCTCAGCTATTGTATTATTATTAATCTTTATTTATGGAATTTCACGACACTATTTACCTACATTATTAGGGTTTAATTCCATCTCTTTATGGAAACGCATTGAAATTATTAGATATTTAATGGATCCATTACAAGGATTTTATTTGAAGAAATTAATGCATTCTCCTTCAACGAAGTTCATGCAGACAAGAGATCTATTAATATATAGGGTCAAAAGAATCTTGAAGTCCATAAACCATATGCCTTTCTACTTTTTCATAAAAGGCGAACTCGATATATGGTTATATCATAGGAATGGTTTAGATACTTTTCGACCTCATAAGAGGAAATTGACACAACATTTAACAACAAACAAGATAATCTCCCATTATGGTTTAAATTTAAATTATGGTTCTAACTTCTTGATAAAAGAACCAGGGTTGAATTATTTACGATTTTTGGTTGAAACTTGTCAAAAAGATCTTATAAAATATCAAATTTGTAATTTTGAATCCGCAGAAAAATGGGTTTTGTCTGCTCTTCAACAAAAAATTCTTTTTCCACAAAAGATATGGCAAGAAAATAGTCTCAATATTCCTTCTTATCAGACACCTGCTTCACTCCAATTAGGATCATTTCCTTCTAAGGGAATTCTATTAATAGGTCCTATGGAGACTGGACGATCATACCTGATCAAGAATTTAGCAGCAGACTCTTATCTACCTTCAATAAGGATACCTGTTAATAAGCTCCTATACAACAAACTTGATTTTAAAAATACACCTGCAACTATTCTTTCAAAACAGAGTTTGCTTCGATTGAATCTGCTTTTCGAATCAGCAGAAAAGATGTCTCCTTGTATAATATGGATTCAAGATATTCATGAATTAAATATTAATCGATTTGGACATAGATCAGAAGCTGATCCAAAATTGTTACTTTGTTCGGTATTAAAAAATATAAGTAATAGTAGTTTCAATTCTTATACCAAGAATAATATTGTTATTGCTTCAACCCACATGCCTACAAAAGTAGATCCAGCTATAATTTCTCCGAATCGATTGGACCAATTGATAAATCTTCGAATTCTTACGAATTGTCAACGTCAAAAAGAATTTCCAGTTCTTTTAGGTGTCAAAGGTTTCGATTCGAAAGCTGATTCAGCTTTTCTTAAAAAGCTTGGCTATAAAACCATGGGTTATAGTAAACGAGATTTATCAGTACTTGCTAATGAAGCATTATTAATCGGTATTACTCTAAATACATCGTTTGTTTGTAGTGACACGATCCGTTTATCTCTACATAAACAAATTTCAGCTGTTACTTATACAGATAATGAATCTCGATTTAGTCTGAAATATGAAATCCTTTTTTATAAGATAGGAAAGGCTATCATACGTAATACCTTGATAAATACTTCGTCTATAGATTTTTCATTCGTTCAAAATAACTTATTGAAGAGAAGGTTCTATTTTCTATCCAATTGGTATTTAGAACCCGCGATTACTGAATCGACTATCAAAGAATTCACTATACTTCCCCATATTTTGGGGTTTCTAGCTGGATTTGCAGCTCGGGATTCTTGGTTCATATTGGAAAATAAGAAAGAAAATTTTATTTTCATTGATAAGGTTGTAGAAAATGATCTTAATTTATCCGTTGCTATTTTGGAAGGTCTTTTAACGGAATTTTCGTATTTGGAAATATGTGAAAAGAAATTGGATGAAGTTTTTGTACCTCCTCCTCAATCCAAGGCAAGAAATTTTTTGAATATGATGCAACAAGGTCTTTCTTTGAATACTAATAAACAGATAGTAAGAAAGATAGATAGATATAAAAGTCTTTCTTCGGTTCGATCAGAACGAAATATACCACGTAGTATTGCTTGGTCTCCTAGGGTTTGGCGTATCAGTTTCCTTCGCAGTAATATTTATGAATCCATAAGAATACCCTCTGAATCTAATCGTTTATATAATCTTATTGTTTTTTATCAGAACCAGGATAAGCTTCCAAAAAGAAATTTTGATTTAAATAAGATTAAGTCTGGTCAAAGTGTGTCCCATAAAAGAAAAGAAAAATTTTTTGGTTATAAACGAAGTTTGGGGAATATGAGACAGAAACAGATACAAACTTTAGAAAGTCAGTTGGAGAATGTATTATTGAGAGAGCATTTTTTCAAATTAGGAATTTCTAACTCATCCACACAATATCAGACGCAGTATGACTCATCCTATCAATCAATACTTTTTTTAGGAGGACGTTTCATTTGGAATTCTGCAGGTTTGATACATCCACAAAATAATCTTGTTTTTTCACGTCTTGATTTATTTGCGAACGAAGAAACAGTTAGAAGACTTTATATTACGTATGGAGTAAGAAGGGATCGAGAAAAACATTATTCCAATGAAAAGATTAAACAATTTTTTCTTCATCGTGGATATGATAGAAATTTAATGACTAAATTGGTTATTAATTGGTGGAAGAGATTACCTTTTGCGGAAAAAAAACATTTTGAATTTTTTAATAATAATCAAATGATGAGGACTTTTTTGCAACATCCACAACTATTTTCTTCTGTTTATTTGCACCAAGATTGTTTATTAGAGGATTTACAAGAAAAATATGCTCGTTTTAATCTTTCAATTCATAGACAAAGGTGGATTAGATCAAATCGTTTATTATTCAATGATTTGAGTATTTATAATATGTTGTTTGAAAGTTATCAATATTTATTGAATCTATTCCTGTCGAATAGGTCTTTGCTTATTCAACTAACAAATATATTAGTTGGTAAGAAACTGATTTTACCAAATGAAATTCATGATATTTTATATTATTTTAAATAAATGTTAATGAGAGATGGATGAAA